AATTAATAAATAAACCAAAAAAGAAATAATATATCCTACAACAAAACCAGTTAATCTGTTACTATCAAAGATAAAAGAAAAAATAAATAAACCAGTAAATAAACATACAACAACAACAATCCATAATATACTATTCCCTTTTTTCATTTTCATTTTTGTTTTCATTTTTGTTTCATTTAATAAATGTTCTTTTTCCCTCTGGTTTTGACTGTATATTTTTAAATAAAAATATAAATAAAAACATCGGGTAAAAACTTTTTTAATAGATTATATTTTATTTTAATATAACGTATTAAATTTGCAGATAATAAGCCTCACTTTATAACCTGAGGGCTGATATAATAAATAACGCTAAGATTCAAAACTAGTAATTTGTTGTTTAAAATTAAAAGTTTACCTACATAGCTACATTATGTTTATTTTTTTTTATGTAAAAGGCAAGTGTCCTATACAACTCTACCCTTTTTATTTATTATTAAAAATAATAAATTTTAAATTTATTCTTTTTTATTGTGTTTAACTTTACTCACAAATTACCTACCTTTGTCCTGAGGAGTAGCGAAGCAATGGTCCGATGGAAAACAAGATTTAAAGGGTGTCCAATTGTAAAGTCTATGTAAGAGATATTGAATTTTTAGCAAAAAAAAAGTAGTAGAGAAAATGTAGTCAAGTGTCCTATCCTACTACTTGCGATGCTTTCCCTAGCGAATCTGAAAACAAGCTTATAATTTTATCTCTTTAAATAAAAATATAAATAAAAACTATTGCCTTTGGGTTTATACAAAAGGTATTGCTTCGTTTATCAAAACGCAAGAGAGGGTAGGAAAAGGTTTTAAATTATAGGAAGTAGAGTAATCGAAACTCTGTCTGTAATGTGTAAAATTACTGCTATACCACTCAGCTAACCTCCTTATTTATATTTTTCCTTTAGCTTTATCAGTGTACTTTATATTCTCTAGCGTTTTTATTTATATTTTTATCTCTTGCTTTTGCATGTTTATACCTTTTGGTATAAACCAACAGGCAAGAGCAAAAGATAAATACAAATATAAAGCTAGAGAGGGTAAAAATTATATACACCATATGATCTTTATTAGAGTTGAACTAATGTTTTCTCCTTGAAGGGGAGACGTACTAACCGTTATACGAAAAGATCTCAAATTCTAAAATTCTCTTACAATTGCTATTTTGCTACCTTCTCTTTTTTATTTATATAAATAAAAACAACGGTGAAAACAAAATCAAGAGAGCAAGAAGCAAGAGGGTAAAAACAAAACAAAGGATTTTAATAAAAAACTATAAAATTATAAACGAGAGAGACACGACTCGAACGCGCAACATCTTACTCCCAAAGTAAGCTCCTTAACCAATTAGGATACTCCCTCTATTATTACATTATTACAAATATTAACAATTTATTACTTGCACTCTCCTAGTAGCTCCTAGTAGCTCCTTTTTAATTTTAATAAATATTAAAACTCTCTGGTTTTATAAAACATAGGTTGTTGCTTTGTTTTTTGCGAAGCCACCCGATGGTTTTTATTTATAATTTTATCTCTTGCTTTTGCTCTTTTTTTACCCGATGTTTTTATTTATATTTTTAAATAAAAATATACAGTAACAGAGGGCAAAAGGCAAGAGCAAAAGTAACTATAAAGTACAAATAATAAATGAAAGGGTACAAACAAATAATAAAGCAAATGCTTCGCTAGGGGTCACATATAATATATTTGGAGAAAGATAGATTCGAACTATCATAATTATATTGCAAATATAACCGATTAACCATTATCAGATTTCCCCTATTACTATACTTTTATTAACCTTTGTTTAATTTACTCTCCAGCTTTTTATAAAAATTTGGACAAAGGTTGCTTTATATTTTTATTTACTCTTGCTTTTACATGTTTATACCTTTTGGTATAAACCAACAGGCAAGAGCAACAGTCAAAATATAAATACAAACTCCTTTGTCCTTAAGGCCGAGCCCTTAAGGCAGAGGCCGATTTTTATTATTATAAAAAGTTGGAAGCAAAGCAAAGCGATTTATATTTTTATTTAGTTTTTACCCGATGGTTTTTATTTATATTTTTAGAATATAAATAAAAATATAAATTACAAACCAGAGGGATAAATAAAAATATAAAATAGTAAAGAGGCCTTGCTTTATTATTTCAGAGGCTAAAAGTACAAATAACAAGCTAACTATAATTATTCAATATTAGATAGCGTAGGGTTAAATATGTATAATTCTATAAACCGTGTTTTGTTTTGTTTTTTTTATTGTTTTTAATAATACTAAAAGTAAAAATAATAAAAATGTCTAGCTATTCTTAGCTCTATCTTACTATTAACCTTACCCTAGCGTTTTTATTTATCTTTTGCTCTTGCCTTTTGGTTTATACCAAAAGGTATAAACATGCAAAAGCAAGAGATAAAAATATAAATAAAAATTTAAAAAACTTTTAGTTTTTAAAATTAAAATACAAATTCCTTTGTCCTTAAGGCCGAGCCCTTAAGGCAGAGGCCGATTTTTATTATTATAAAAAGTTGGAAGCGAAGCAAGAAGAGCCCTCTGTAACTAATTAGTAAAAACAAAGCAACTCCCTTCGGAGAACTGTCAGTTTATTTATATTTTGACTGTTGCTTTATATTTACTTTTGCTCTTGCCTTTTGCCCTCTGTTACTGTATATTTTTATTTAAAAATATAAATAAAAACATCGGGTAAAAAACGAGCAAAAGCAAGAGAAATATCAAGTAAATAAAAATATAAAGGAAACTGATTTTTATTAATAATTGCAAAGCTAGGAGAGGATAAATATAAAGGCCAGAGAATAGCCGATAATATTAAAAATATTATACTTAGTTATATTTAAATATTATTAGTAGATATAGGCAAATATTTTTTTAACTTATAGAGTTTTATACAATTATACTTAATTAAGCTAAAGCATAATTATATAAAAATTGTAACAAACTAAAGTGTTAAATTTTAAAATTATTAGCGAAGCTACCTTTGTCCTTAAGGCCGAGCCCTTAAGGCAGAGGCCGAATTTTATTATTATAAAAAGTTGGAGAGCAAGAAGCAAGAAGCAAGTTTTTATTTATATTTTTATCTCTTGCTTTTGCATGTTTATACCTTTTGGTATAAACCAACAGGCAAGAGCAAAAGATAAATACAAATATAAACAAAAGTAAAAATCGCTAGATAGGTATAAGTTATAATTTTCTGTATATAGTTACCACAAATTCAAACCTGTTCTTAAGATATATCTTCTAGCGCTCTTCCTTTATTATTTTTATAATACCTCTCCTTGCTTTGTTTCTAGGTTACTCTTGCTTTTGCTTTTGGTTTATACCAAAAGGTATAAACATCAAGACCAGAGCAAAAGAAAACCAGAGGGCAAGGATTTTTATTTATATTTTGTATCTTAAAAATATAAACAAAGGTTGTTTTTAAATAAAGACTTGCTTTGCTATACCTAAGTTTTCCTTAATTATTTTTATTTAAAATACATTACATAGTTTTTACCTTATTACCCTCTAGCGTTTATATTTTTATTTATCTTTTGCTCTTGCCTGTTGGTTTATACCAAAAGGTATAAACATGCAAAAGCAAGAGATAAAAATATAAACAATAGCAAAAGCAAGAGATTAAAATACAAATTCCTTTGTCCTTAAGGCCGAGCCCTTAAGGCAGAGGCCGATTTTTATTATTATAAAAAGTTGGAAGCAAAGCAAGTTGTTTCAAACTAATTATTTGCTTTCCTTGCATTTTTAACCTGAGGGCCCTTTGGTTGTATTACAACAACCTTTGCTCTAGCATTCTGTTGCTTTATATTTACTTTTGCTCTTGCCTTTTGAATTTATATTTTTATTTACTCTTGCTTTTGCATGTTTATACCTTTTGGTATAAACCAACAGGCAAGAGCAAAAGTAAAAACGAGCAAAAGCAAGAGAAATATAAAGTTGCTAGAGATATAAATACAAATATAAACGAAGGTCGCAAAAGATAAAAATATACAAAATAAGGGTTGCAAAGCTATAAATATATAATTTAAATAATTAAAGGTTTAGAATTTTAACCCTCTTTTATTTTTATATAGTCTAATTAGTTATTACCTAGTTTCTCTCCAGTTGCTTTGCTACTAGAGTTTTTATTTGCTTTGAAACTTGCTTTGCTACCGGATGTTTGCTCTTTTGTTTAAACCCCTCTAGCTTAAGTTTTCACCCCTCTAGCTTTTGTTGCCTTTTGGTTTATACCAGAGGGGTAGAGTTTTTATTTATATTTGCCTTTGTTTAAAAGGAAGGGGGGGGGGGGGTTTTTCTATTAAAAAAAATTTTGACCTGATGTTATTTTAATAGTGTAAGCTCCTTTTCTATTTTTTTTTGTAATGGTTGCTATATCTAAATAATTAACTTTTCCAGTTGCAGTAGCTCCATTTTCATAAATTTTTGTAGTTAATCTAGGGATCATAGGTTCTCTCATTAATCTACCAGCTATTTTAATATTAAGTCCAGATAAGAAAGCAGGAATATTATTAATAGATTTTAAATTAGGATCATTTAATTTTTTAACAGCTTTTTTATTATAAATTTTTTGAATAGCAATTCTAGATTTTTTTCTTTTATTTTTAATATTTAAATATAACAGGTTCACTAAAATATTACTATCATAATAAGGATAATGTAATCTAGTTAATTCTAATTGAACAGGTTTTTTAAATTTATTACTTAAAATATCACAAATTAATTTAAATTTAGAGTAGAAAACTTTACTTAAATTAAATTTTCTTAAATTAAAAAATAATAATTTAATATTAGTTTTTTTACTTTTTAATCTAGAAATGGCTTTTTTTAATTTTCATCTTACAAAAAATCTTTTTGGTTTACCAAATTTATTTAAACTATTTTTATTAAAAATATCTTTTCTAAAAGTATTATGTTGACTTCTTTTTAAAAACCACAATTTTTTAAAAGATTTTATATAATAAATAGCAAATAATTTTAAAACCTTTTTCTTAGGAATATTTAAATAATAAAATAATTGAATAATCACTTTTTCGGAAGTAAACTTATATACAGGTTTACTGATTAAACCATACATGCTTTTAAAGAAATATAATAATAATTTATAACTATCTCTAATATATTTACTACTGTCCTTACCTATTCCTACCTTTACATTAGCATTACTTACCGTCTTTCCTATGTTATAGCCTCTCCCAATTTTCCCTTTGGTTTTCAACGGTGAAAACGAATCCATAACCCCTTTGGTTTTCAACGGTGAAAACAAGACTAAGGACTGATGAGGGTTGCTTTCTTTTGCTCTAGCTTTAGTTTCTACCTTTTGTATAAACCAATCTCTTTGAAGTGATGGAGAAGGAGAAATAGGTAAATTTGGATAATTATTAAAGTTATAACCTATAATTTTATTGTATTGAATAAAACTACCTTTTTTTATACCAGTATATTGACTTATATTGATATTTTGTAACTCTTGTCTTCCATTATAATATTCACTTTTGCTATCTATCTTTTTATTATTATTTTTATAATAATAAGTAGCCTCTCCACTAGTTTGGAAGCAACCCCCTTTAGTTTTCAACGGTGAAAACAAGAGAGATATTTGTTTATTTAATTTTTTTATTATAGGTAAAATTTTTGTAGTAGTATTAATATGTACAGAATTTTCAATATGATTAAACAGAGAATTTTTTAAAAGATCTTTATTAGTTTGATTTTTTAAATTTTCGTTTAATTTATTAAGATTTTGTTTTTTTAAATCCATAATATAAGTATTCATATATAATTTTAATGTTAGATGTATTAAATTTTTATTTCTTATATATAATATTAATTATACTTATCTACTTGTAGTTGCTAGCTTTTGTATTTACTTTTGCTTCTGGTTTTTACGTTATCAACCTGAATGGTTTTTATTTATATTTTTAGAATATAAATAAAAATATAAATTGAAAACCAGAAGCTCTGTTTATATTTTTATTTATAAAATATAAATAAAAAGTAGCTTGCTTCGCTAGCAATAACTCCTTTATATTTGTATTTATCTTTTGCTTTTGCCTTTTGGTTTATACCAAAAGGTATAAACATGCAAAAGCAAGAGATAAAAATATAAATAAAAATCCTAGCAAAAGCAAGAGATTAAAATACAATTAAAGGTAGGAGCAAAAGCTAGAGAATATAAAGTAAAAACTAATAAATAGAAGGTTGCAAGTCTATAATATTAAATATAATAAGTTTAAATAAGAAAGAGTATTTAATTTACTATTATTTAAAAAAAAGCATAATTTAATAAAATTTTTAAGTCTTGTTTTTTGTAGTTATATTTTTATATATAAATAAAAATATCACTTGCTTTGCTACCCCCTTTGTTCCTACTCTTGCTTTTGTTTCCCTAGCGATTATTAAAAATATAAACTACCTTTGTCCTTAAGGCCGAGCCCTTAAGGCAGAGGCCGATTTTTATTATTATAAAAAGTTGGAAGGAGGTGAAATTTGTATTTTACAAATAAAAATAAAGGTAGCTTTTTTTATTTTTATATAAACTTGCTTTAATAATCGCTAGGCAAGAGAGATAATAATACAAATAATAAAATAATAAAACGCAAGAAGTAAAAAATTAAATTAATAATAATTATTTAACTATTAGTTAGCTTCTCTTTTATTATTATTTTTAATTTGTGTCTTTATAGGGGGGGTACCACGCATTGTCTACTTTTTTTGTAGTCGTCTATGAGAGAGGTCTTTTTAGATTTTTTAGCTGCCTTGACTGAATCTCGGTTATAGGGGGGTATTCGATTTCAGCCTGTTTTATTTATATTTTATTTATATTCCTCTTGGTTTTCATGTTTATACTTTTGGTATAAAAAGGTAAGAGGAAAATTAAATATAAATAAAGCATCGGGGGTTAAAAACTAAAAACAAAGATTTCTAAAAAGATTTCTAAAAAGAATTCTAAAAAGATTTCTAAAAAGATTTCTAAAAAGATTTCTAAAAAGATTTCTAAAAAAAAGAAAGAGAAGAGATAAAAGAAAATAGTTAATTATTATGTATTAAGTATTAAATATTAAATATGGAGTATTGAGTATTAAGTATTAACTATTATTTTAGATGCTTTTATTTTAATTCCTATCTCCTGTCTTTAAAATATGGGCAGTTGCGATGTATTATTATAATATACTAATTTTGTAATAAGGCTTTCCAGTAGGAAAGTATCTCCCTAGTTGGCCCCTAGCCCCCCTTTTGGTTTATACCAAAAGGTATAAACAGCTAAGTCGCTAGGGGGGTTATAAGTAAAAAGTAAAATAAATAAAAATATTGGAACTATTTTATTATTTAATCTACATTGTTTAAATCTTGATGTTTTAAACATCGATTAAAACGTGAATCTAGCTCTCCTTAGGACCGAAGGACCGAAGGAGAATTACATTTTTATTTTAACTTTATATTTCTCTCTTGCTTTTGCATGTTTATACCTTTTGGTATAAACCAAAAGGCAAGAGCAAAAGTAAAATATAAAGCAAAAGTAAAATAAAAATAAGACTAGTCTTAAAGGCATTCCATTCTAAATGAAATAAAAAATTTGCCTTTTTAAACAACTCCTTTTTTTAAAATATAAATAAAGGAAGCAAAAATTTACGGAAATTGTAGGATTCGAACCCACGGCTGATATTTATCAGCATTCGCTTTCAAGGCGAACTTATTAAACCACTCTAACAAATTTCCTAATATTAAAAAATTTGTATCTCTAGAGGCTAGCGTTTATATTTTTATTTATATTTTAAAAAAAGCAAGAGCCTTTGCCTTTTAGGGTTTTTAATAAATATTAAAACTTTCTGGTTTAAAATAATTAGTTTGATTTTAATATTTATTAAAATTTATTTATATTTTTATTTCTCTTGCTTTTTATCTTGCATTTATAGTTTTATTTATCTTTTGCTCTTGCCTTTTGGTTTATACCAAAAGGTATAAACATGCTAGAGCAAGAGATAAAAATATAAATACAAATCCACCTTTGTCCAAATTTTTATTATTATAAAAAGCAGGGAGAGGAGTAGCAATAATTACTTGTTGCCTTTAAATCAAAATGATTTAAAGGTATAAACGAAGCAATACCTTTTGTATAAACCAAAAGGCCCTCTGGTTTTTACTTTATATTTTTATTTATATTCTAAAAATATAAATAAAAACCATCGGGTTAGAAACAAAGCAAGGAGAGCAAAAGAGAAATAAAAATATAAATGCAAGGAGATATAAATAAAAATAAGACCTAAGGGAGTTGAACCCTTATAATATCCATTATGAGCGAACTGCATTAACCATTATGCTAAAGTCTTTAATATTATATTTAAATAAATTTAGTACCTGCCCTATTTATTTTTGCTCCCTCTCTTTTTTATCTATATCTTTATATCTCTTGCTTTTGCATGTTTATACCTTTTGGTATAAACCAACAGGCAAGAGCAAAAGATAAATAAAAATATAAAATATAAAAGCAACCTTTGTCCTTATATAATTATAAAAAGCTGGAAAGCAAGAGAAGTAAATAAAAAAAAAGAATCGCTAGGGTGAGGTCATTACCGGTGTTTTATTTATATATATAAATACAAAATATAAAGAGGGATTAATAAAAACCAATTACCTTCTGGTTTGTAAAAAGCCTGAGCCTTCAAGGCAAAGGCAAATTTTTATTATTATAAAAAGCTGGAAGGATCAAAAGCCGCTGTTGCAAAGCAATACCTTTTGTATAAACCCCAAAGGGGGGGGGGGGTTAATAACTAAAATAAAATTTTAATATTTATAAAAACCCTTTAGCCTAAATAGCAATATAGCCTAGCGATTCGGATTCGACTTTTTAATTTTTAACCTTTGCTTTATTATTTATTACTTTATATTCTCTAGCAACTTTATATTTCTCTTGCTTTTGCTCGTTTTTAACCCGATGTTTTTATTTATATTTTTAAATAAAAATATACAGTAACAGAGGGCAAAGGCAAGAGCAAAAGTAAATATAAAGCAACAGAAAGATTTTTATATAAATAAAAAATTTTAAATAATTAGTTTGAAACAAAAGTAAAATATTGCCCTCTGGTTTATAATTTATATTTTTATTTATATTCTAAAAATATAAATAAAAACCATCGGGTAAAAACAAAATATAAATAAAAAGAGAGTACAAAATATAGACTAATTTTTTTTACTTAAGATAGTAATATATGATCTAATAACTCTTGTTAATAAATTAAGAGGTAGTACATATTTAGATAATATATAAACAATACTAAATAATATAATAAATGTTATAACTATTTGATTAAAAAAGAAAAATGGTAGTAATTGTGGCATATTTTAATTATAATTATAAAAATTTTCTTAATCTTTAACTGCTCTCATCTAGTGATACTTTATATTTTACTTTTAAATTAAGAAGCACCCTAGCGTTTTTTTATTTATATTTTTAACTCTTGCTTACCTACTTTATATTTCTCTAAATATAAAGCAAAAGGCGATTCGGCCGCTGCTTTGCATTTTTATATTATAAAAATTGCTTCGCTAGTTTTCACCGTCTCTTGCTTTTGTTTCAAACCTTTTATTTATAAAAAAAGCAACCCGTTTTTCATGTTTTTCATTTGTTTCCCAAATGTTTTTATTTATATTTTTACTTTTGCTCTTGCCTTTTGGTTTATACCAAAAGGTATAAACATGCAAAAGCAAGAGAGATAAATAAAAATATAAACAACCACCTTTGTCCAAAGGACTGCCATTTGGTTTATACCTTTTGTATAAACCAAAAGGGAGAGGGATTTAAAAAAAAAATACAACCTTTTAGCAATTTAAAAACTAAAAGTTTTTTAAATTTTTATTTATATTTTGTTTTTTACCCGATGGTAAAAACCAGAGGGATAAATAAAAATATAAATGCTAGGAGAGCAAAAGTGAAAACCAAAAGGGACAATAGGTTGGTTTTTATACAAAAGGAACAGAGGGTAACAAAGCAACAAGGCTTTTTATTATAATACAAAAGCAGCTCCTAAGGAAAGCTAGAGAAAAATAATAATAAAAAAAGGAGCTAGAGATATAAAAATAATAATAAAAATAATAAGCAAACTAGGGAGTTAGAAAATTAAGTTTGAAGTTTGTTTTAAAGAAAAATCTCCGATTCCTTATGGCCTTTATTATTTTTCCCTAGCGATTATTAAAGTTTTTTGCGAAGCCACCCGATGGTTTTTATTTATATTTTTAGAATATAAATAAAAATATAAATGAAAACTAATAAAAAGGCAGAAACATTTATAATTTATTTAGCTGCACCATACCTTTTGACTCTCTTGATTTCTTATTATTTATTACTTTATATTCTCTAGCAACTTTATATTTCTCTAAATATAAAGCAACAGAAAGCTAGAGCAAAAGCAAGAGCAAAAGTAAAATATTGCCCTCTGGTTTTTACTTTATATTTTTATTTATATTCTAAAAATATAAATAAAAACCATCGGGTTAGAAACTTAAGCTAGTAATAAAAACAACAAAAGGGAGTGTGGGTTTAAATAAAAGTATAATATTAATGAGATTATTTAATGTTACTTAATTTCCCCTTGCTTTCATTTGTTTCCCAAATGTTTTTATTTATATTTTTATTTACCTTTTGCTCTTGCCTTTTGGTTTATACCAAAAGGTATAAACATGCAAAAGCAAGAGATACAAATATAAACAAAAGGTAAAATATTGCCCTCTGGTTTTTACTTTATATTTTTATTTATATTCTAAAAATATAAATAAAAACCATCGGGTTAGAAACTTAAGCTAGTAATAAAAATAACAACGCTAGGGGAAACTAGAAACTAGAAACTAGAAACTAGAAACTAGAAACTAGAAACTAATAAGGGGTAGACATACGAATAATCAGACTTGAACTGATAACTCTTACTTGGAAGGTAAGGATTATGACCATTTAACTATACTCGCTTAATTTAAATTTAATTTACTTTTTTATTTTTACGTTATCAACCTGAATGGTTTTTTATTTATATTTTTAGAATATAAATAAAAATATAAATTGAAAACCAGAAGCTCGCTTTTTATTTTTATAATAATACTTAGCGGCTATATAGCCTTATTATTTTTAGTATCTCTCCTTCTGCAAGGGGAGCTGAAGTTTTAACTTTATATTTCTCTTGCTTTTGCTAACGAAGGAAAAGCAGCGGCCGAATCGCCTTTTGCTTTATATTTACTTTTGCTCTTGCCTTTTGGTTTATACCAAAAGGTATAAACATGCAAAAGCAAGAGAAATATAAAGTAGGTGAGCAAAAGTAAAATATTGCTTCGCTCCTTTGGTAATTATTGCTAGGATTAAAATAAAAACTTCAGCTCCCCTTGCAGAAGGATTCGCTAGAGAAGATGTTAAATATAAAATATAAAATTTAAATTTATAGGCCTTAAGAGGGTTCGAACCTCTGTAAAAAGTATTAACAGTACCTCGCTTAAACCACTCAGCCATAAGACCTACATTTATTTATATTTTCCTCTCCTCCCTAGCGAAGCAAGTATTTACTTTAAGGCAAAGGCAGCTTTTTATAATTATATAAAAAGTAAACAAAGGTAGTTTGGTTTATATTTTTATTTATATATAAAAAGGAGCTGCTTTGCCCTTTGGTTTGACCCTCGGGTAAAACTGAAGAATCAAAAGGTAAGATAGAGATAGAGATAGAGATAGCGACTAATAACTAAAAGTTTTTTTACAAATTAGTACTATTAAACTAAGATATATTTTACAATATTTACATTTATAGCCTATAAAGAAATAATCTATTTCTTAATTTAGTTTTATTAATATTATAAAACTTTAGTATCTGGGGGTTAGATTCTTGCTTTATAGACATTCAGCACTTATCTATTATGTTTGTGGCTACCCAACTATGCATTCATAAAATGTTATCCTATATCCTATATTAAAAAGGTAGAACTTTTTAAAAAAAAAGTTACAGGGACTTTCCTTTGTTTTTTTTACTTTTGCCTTCAAGATACTAAGAGTCCCTTACATTAATTACAAACAATTGGTACACTAGAGAAACACAGCCTATTGATCCTTTCGTACTAGAAGGTCTGCCCCCTTTTACTAATTATCCCTCCAGAAGATAGGGACCATACTGACTCACGTCGTATTAACAATTATGTTATCACTTAGTATTTTATCCTAAGTATCTTACTTTTTCAAGTAAGTTCAGACTATGTCATCAACCATAATTTTTATTTTTTTTTATTATGATTGCCGGAAATTCGTGTTAGGCTTATTGTTAGTGATACTCACCTATTAGTCGTTGAACCTTCATAACCTTTATAATCAAAAGATATAACCTTTATAATTATTTCACTAAATTATGCTCGGCTGCAAATTGACTTTTTTTTACCATTTTTGCTCCCCTCTGGTGGCCTTTAAATCAAAATGATTTAAAGGTATAAACAAAGCAACCCTCGGGTTTTTATTTATATTTTTAGAATATAAATAAAAATATAAATTGAAAACAACGGAGCTTTGTTTCTACCTTTTGACCTCTGCTCTAGCCTTTTTATTTATATTTTTACTAAAAGATAAATAAAAATAAAAACAAAGGTAATTTTTAAAGTAAAATGGGTATTAAAGTGTTTCTTGCAATTTCTCCGGTTTTCTTCTATTTTAGCCTAATAATAGGCAAAAGTAAATAGATAAGGGGCTTTTTTAAATTTTTGTTTATTTATATTTTTATATATAAATAAAAAGTAAAAGTATTTTATAAACCTATTCTATATTTCATAGAATCATGGAAATATTCACTTACAATATTTCTTAATAAAGTTAAATTTTTGGCTCCTATGGTTAAAATCCATTGGTTATTTCGATCGTGTAGTACTCCAGTATATATATTAAACTTATCATTAATAGCTAAAGCTAATCTTTCAACTTCTTCTTTTTTATAACTATTAGTATAAATTCTCACTCTGTTTCTACCCTTATCAAAATTACCATCTGTCATAATTAAATAAGCTAAAACGATAGGATCCATAAATTCAATAATATTTTCAGGTACTATTTTAACAAATTTATTTAAATCTTCGTTGTATTTATAAAACATGCTATAATATGGTACAAATAAAGGCAAACTTTTAGTTTTTAATCTATAATTAGTATAAGTTTTATTATTACCTTTAACCTCTAAAGTTTTAACTGGATTACTCATAAATTCTTTAAATATTTCTCCTAAATGTAAAGCAAATAATTCATATTTTTGACCAAAGCTAATTTCAAATCTAACATTTGAAGTAGGAGATGATCTATATAAACTACCGTCTCCTAACATGATACCAATAAAAATAGACTTAAGTTTTTTACTAAAATCTAAGGGACTAATAGTATTAATAATACTATTTTTGTTTAAATTTATTTTTGTTTCTTTCATACTTTTACTTTTTTAAATTTTGAGTTTAAACCCAACTCACGTACCCTTTTAATCGGCGAACAGCCGAACCCTTCCAAGCTTCTTCCCCCGGAGGATAGGATGAGTCGACATCGCATTATATATTAGTCTAAAAGCTTAAACTAATACTCTTAACCTTTCAGTTAAGGTTAGACTATATCTTTATCCAGTGTAAGAATACAAAATACAAAGCTTCTGGATATTGGCATGTAGTCGTTGAGGGGTTAAAAATACTACAGTTGCTTACACCTAATATTAATAACTTCCCTGCTGATTGTCCAATCTTTATAGACTTGCAAAGCAAGTGTATTTAAAGCTCTAAGGAGGTCCCAGCATATAGCCAACTTCTAAATTAATATTTCTATTAAGATCCCCCGATGTCAAAAATATCAAACATATCAGCGCTATCGCTTTCGATATCAGATGAATCTTGTTTTATTGTTAAATTCTCATTTATTTTATACAACATTGAATCATGCATATGTGGAACTAAAGAAGGTTTAATAGCTTCAATTTCATCTTTTTTAATATAAATTCTTTCATAAATGGCACCATTAGCACCTTTTTATTATGAATACTAGTTTCTAATTTAAAATTTTCCTTTAAAGCTTCTCTTAATAAACTAACCTCATTGGTATTATAACTATCTGTACATAAAGTTACACCTCCTTTTTTTACTTGTTGACCATCATCTATTATCCAAAAAGCTAAACCAGTTCTACCAATATGAGCATCCCCTAATAAAGAACCAACTAAAAGATCTTTAATTTGTTTATTTAAGTTCATATATTACTATTTTTTTTTTATTTATATTTTTCCTTCAGGCCGATGAATCTTAAAAAAGGCAGAGGCTCAATTTTTATAAAAAATATTTCTGTCTTTTAAGACATATTATAGCTTAATTTTAAACTATAAATGTTAATAAAATAATTAAATATAACTTTTTTTGTTCTCTTGCCTCCTTTTGGTTTATACCAAAAGGTATAAACTGCGAGTCCTTTTGGTTTATACCAAAAGGTATAAGAGCATAGGAAATATCAGATTTTTATACTATTTGATTATATATTATATATTTTTGTAAAATTTAAGGTGCCAAACCGCGGAGACAATGTGTACTCTCGTCCGCGATCAGCCTGTTCAAAAATGTTAAATATTAAGGCTCTTTATCCTTAATTTCCATTTATTACTAAATGGTTCAGACTATGTCATCGTCTTTTGCATTGTAAATTAAATTATGGTAATTTCTTAACCATATCTGAAATAATATAATTATCAATATTACTTCTAAATAATGAGTAGCTATTAGATTTTATAACTATAACTTTTTTTCCTTTATTTGATCTTACTTCAGTATTAAATTTGAATTTTTCTGAAAGTTCATTAGCCATATTTAATACTTCTAAGTCAGTAAAACTTTGCCTCTTCATTGGTTTCTATTTTTATTTCTTTTGCTCTTGTTTTTAACGCAAAAGCAAGAGATATAAAATAGAAATAAAAACTGTTAGGCCTCTCATTGGTTTCTATTTTTATTTCTTTTGCTCTTGTTTTTAACGCAAAAGCAAGAGATATAAAATAGAAATAAAAACTGAAGGTGTATTTAAAACAATAGATTTATTTTTAGCTGTTTCTATTTTTATTTCTTTTGCTCTTGTTTTTAACGCAAAAGCAAGAGATATAAAATAGAAATAAAAACGAAGCAGGTAGTCTAATTTACCTCCATCATCCATAAACCAATAAGTTAAACCTACATCAGTTAAATGGTCTTTAATTAGAAATTCTTTAATACTTTTTATATTATTATTAATAAAAAGATCAGCTAAAGGATTAAAAGCCTGATGACTAATAGTTTGAAAACCCCAATTAATAATTGTATTACCTTTTGGACTAAATCTGGTTTTTTTATGAGCCTCTGCCTTTTTTAAGATTCATCGGCCAAAAGGGGATAGATAATACCCATTCATCAAATAAAGCATATACATGATCTACATAAGCCTTATTACTATTACCCCATTCAAATTTAAGTCTATAGGTTTTACCTTTATTTTTAGTTTGTAAACTAGCATCACCTAGCATTAATCCTATTGCAGCTTCCCATTGTAATTTAGAAAGCTTATGAAGAGAATTTTTATACTCTTTAAGTAATTTACTATTAGGGCTTAAACCTAATACATTTTCTTTTGAGATTGGATGTTTCATATTTTGCCTCTTCATTGGTTTCTATTTTTATTTCTTTTGCTCTTGTTTTTAACGCAAAAGCAAGAGATATAAAATAGAAATAAAAACTGAAGGTAAATTTTATTCATTTTTGTTTCATTTAATAAATGTTAATTAAAAAGACGTAGGGCGCTCGTGGAAAGATTATTGTTAGCATACTCACTTTCTAGTCGTTGAACGTTCTAACCTTTATTCTTTAATAAAAAGGTTTTTAATATAAACTTAAAATTAAAGACTGCTTAGGTAAGCTTCGCTGCAAATTGACTTATTAACTAAGTTGTTTTTGCATTTCACCCTATTTAATATTGCTTTTCTCAAAGCAAATGGACAACAAATTTATCCCTAGCGTAACTTTTATTAATTGATCCCCGTCTATCCCATACTATAGCGAGGGGTCACTATGCCCTACTTACGTATCTGTGCGACTTTTGAGTCTTTCAGTTAAGCATGCTTATCGCCATTGAGCCCTGCGCAACCCTTCACTGGTTGATTGATCTCCATTCAATTTCTAGCTATACCTTATAAATTATATATTAAAAATAAAAAATTAAAAATTTAAACCTTAATTAAAGCTAAAATAAAGCCATATAAATATAATTAATTTGACCATAATTAGATTATATAAATATACTTATAATAGTTTTAAAAAGATTAAACTTTTTTGTTATAAAACTTTATCCTCCAGCTTTTTATAATAATAAAAATTGGATTTTTATTATTATAAAAATTTATATTTTTATTTATCTTTTGCTCTTGCCTTTTGGTTTATACCAAAAGGTATAAACATGAAAAAGCAAGAGATAAAAAATATAAATAAAAAAAGGAAGGAGAGAAAAGGTTTGTTTTTACTTGTAGTTTGATATATTTGGATGTACTTTGCTACTCTATTAAAGACGACCGCCCCAGTCAAACTGCCAATTAGTCAACTATCCCTGAGATTTTAAATTTTAAATTATCAGGTAAACACAAACCCAACCTTGTTTATAAGGTTTCCACTATTTAGTCTATCGACATTCCTATTCACTATTAAACAAGATTGTTCTAGATTTATATGATAACTAACTACAGTAAAGCTGCATCAAAACTTTATTTGTTTTTGTAATGATTTTTAAATCACTACTTCTTATCTTCACAGATAAGTTCAGACTATGTCATCAACCTTTAAAAAAGATTGCCGGATGATCGTGTCAGGATTATTGTTAGTGATACTCACCTATTAGTCGTTGAACCTTCTTGACCCTTATTTTTATAATATTCACTAAGTCAAGCTCGGCTGCAAATTGACTTTATGGCATTGCCATTAAAGTGTTTCTTGCAATTTTTCCAGTTTTTTTTTATTTATATTTTTACCTTTGTTAAAAAAAAATCCTTCGGACTAACGGTCGAAGGATAAATATAAAGTAATAATAATAAAAATAATAAATAAAGACCCCATGCAAATTTAAGGGTCTGTTGAGGTTCTATGACGCATTACTACGCAACACCCTCTAAGAACCGTACGTGCGCCTTTCAGCGCATACGGCTCAAGCATTTAAATATTAAAAATAAAAGTCTCCTTTGTCCTTTAATAATATTAAAAAGATGGATTAAATTTTACTTAATTCTTCTATAATTAGATATGTCTGATCTACCAGAATTCATATTCTTAGCAATAGATGCCATTTCTTCAAACCCTTCTGTGGTTAAATATCTCTTATCTTTTTTTAATAAAAAGAATTTTTTAAAATCTAAATAATCTAATAGTTTTCTAGTGTACATAGGATATTCATCAAAAAAGGGTAATATAGATTCAGGTGAAGAATTATAATAAAATGAACTATCTTTACATTGTAAAGCTTTATCCAAATTATCAATATTTTCAACTTTAGGATCTAAATAACCGGACTTAAAAAAGTCTTTAATTGCTTTAAGGACGAAATAATCATGTGTACTTTGTGAAATAGATAACCTATTTCTGGTTACAACTTTTTTAGAAATAGAAGATTTTGTTATTAAAGTACCAAATGAGCCTTCTGCATCCACAAAAGCTTGAATCCAATGTGGATTTAATTTAATTTCTTTTTTAATTAAATAATTAAATAAATCATCAAAAGACCTATTTGTATTCATTTTATTTTTGATATTAATTATTTTATTTAACCCTTCTAAGTTTAAATGTTCACCTTTTTTTACTATTTCAGATGCTTCTCTAAAACTATCAAAATTAAGCCCTTTACTTGTTATTAAAGGATAAGAAATAAAATGAGGTATAATTTTGTTAAATAAATCTTCTTTTTTTTGTACTACAAATCTCATGCAATCTTTAGATGAAGGAATTACTGATCCGCATCCAAAAAATTTTTGTAAATCGTATAACACACCAACTGAATGTGACTTTTGAGTCACACTTAACCTTAATGATACTTTTTTTTTAGTAGCTCCTGTACTAGCAATTATTGCTATAATAAAAGAACCTTCACCATCAATGAAACCAGTTACCCAATTAGGGTTTATAAGAACATCTTCTCTAGATTTAGTAAAATCTAATTTTAAGGTGGGCCATTGATATATTTTTAAATTTTGCATGTTTTTCATTTTTAATTTTATAATTATTTCCTATTTACAATAATGTTAGCTGCAAATTAAGCATTAATAAAATAAGAGACAGTCCTTCGGTAATGCTATAATATATTAAGAAATCTCTTGCCTCTTCATTGGCTGAGGGGCTCTCATTGGCTGAAGGATATACAACAAAATTTTTTATTTTTAGATCCTCATTTTTATTATTTTTATATAAACACTAATTCAAAGTGGGCATCTTTTCAGATTAGTTAAATTTAACCTATCCTCATCATTACAATAAGGCATTTGCTTTTTTGAATTTCCTCTACCCACTAACAGTTATTAATCTTCACAGATTAAACTCCAATTTAATATTGGTTGTTATTGGGCTTACCTAGTTTCTACAATAACACTTTAACGATACCCTTAGGACTCCACTATACGTAATAAGATATTTAGATCCATTAAGAAAAACACGGGAAAGTCTTTCTACAATCAATATTACGCTTAAAACGTGAATTCACATTACATTGCCCCTAGGTATCTAGCTCTTTATTCATAGGCTTTATGCTTTAAAATTACTTTCAACGCACTCTATTAGAGCTCAAATTATGGATTATAAGACGGAATTACACCGTATTGCTATTGTAGACTTATCTAGTCGCTATTTTTTTAGTTATTTAAAACTAACTCCAGGTTTTCAATTTAAGTTTCCCGTCCCCCTGGAGGCAACGCGCATCTGCACGCGTAATTCAATTTCACTGAGCAAGTTGTAGAGACAGTGAGACCATCGTTACATTATTGATACCGGACCACATTTAATGGCCAACTGATTTTGCTACCTTAGGATCCTCATAGTTAAGACCGCTATTAACCAGATTTTCGATTAGTCACAGTAAATAATAACCATAACTTTTCTTATATTAATGGCATCGGGCAAATTTCACACAGTATACTACCATATTAATGATTGCACTGTGTTGTGTTTTTAGTAAACAGTCGGGGCCTCCGATTTTGTGCCACCTTAAGGTATATTACTTAAGGTACCTCTTGTCGTCAAACTTATGCTCAGCTCTCAAATTTATCATGCAATTAAAAAAGGCGCAGGCTTAAAATTTTCTATTTTGATTCATATTTAACTTGATGTCTAAAATAGCTTTTATTCCAAGTGGAGTTAAATGTTTTTTATTTTCTATTAATTTACATACTTTTTTAAAGTCTTCAAAATCTAAGCTTTTTACACCCTCTATAGGGTATTTGTCGAAAAATGGTATTATTTTGTCTTTTATATCAGTAAATTTAGCTATTTGAAGATGTACACTTTTGTCTGATGAAATACCTACTTTTTTATCATTAGAAATTAGGTTTTCAGAGCTATTATTAAAATAATTAGCTAGACCTTTAAGTACATCTAAGTCTCTTATGTGTAAATGGAATGAATATAATAATGAAACTCTATAACCTATATTAGTATTAAGCTTTCTTAACCTAATTTGAAAAGATCCATCACCACTAGTAAAACCAGCGATCCAATAAGGGTCAGGTATACCCTTAAACTTATATTCTAGACTATTTACTGGAGTGGCTTGTTTAATTGAAGGAAAGTTTTTAGTTAATTTATCAGAAATTCCTCAATTAAGAGAACTTTTTAAAGTAACTATTTTTAATAAACCTTCTGCAGTTAAATGTTCTCCATTCTTTATCATAGAAAAGCATTGTTTAAATAATAAAAAATCAGAAACCTTAGCTGTTACAAGTGGATAATTATCAAAATGATTAACTATTTCTTGTAACTCTTTAAATGATTCAACAACATATTGAACACAATTTTCTCCACTTTTTCTTATTTTTCCAAGATGAAGTGTCTTTTTAATATCTTCTAATATTATAAGATCTTTTTTATGTACTTTAATTATAAAAACAGGTGAAACTCTCCACTTAGTTTTTAATTTAGCATCAGGTCGAATTCCAATTGAAAAACAACCCTCAGCATCTGTAAATCCGGTAATAAACCAAGGATTTAAAATATTACTTCTACTAGAAAAAGTTCTCACCCCTGGCTTGCCATAAGGTGAGGGTAGCCATGGTTTTAATTGTTTAGAAGGGATTTTGATATGATAACGACTTTCGCCGCCCGTTAGAGTACACCTTAACCTTGGAAGTAATCCAAAGCAACTACCGTCTACTCGTTGCTCTTTTACAGAAATTTCAATTGGCTGTGGGTTATGAAATTCTGATTTAGATCCGCGATAACCCATTTCGTTTTCACTCATCTTTTGACTTGTTACCATACATGAGTAATTAGTTCATCCACTTATAGCCTTTCGGATATAGCTTGGTATCAAAAGCTTTAGGGTGTCCCCGGAGTTTGATAGTTTTACCCACTTAAGTGTTTTCCTAGAACACTTTGCAGGTGTACTTGCCGAGTTCCTTAACAACTTTTAGCTCTACGCCTTAGTATACTCTACCTACGAACCTGTGTCGGTTTAGGGTACGGTAGTTTTTACCCCTCCTACGGAGCTGAAGTCCGAAGGATTTTTATTTATATTTTTATAAAAATATAAACAAAGGGAGGATAAAATTAAATATTATTTTCCTGGTCCATTTTTTAAATATTGGACTTTCTATTTATTACTCATCAGCCATAGCTTTGGCTATAGTCCTTAGAGGCCGCATTAAAACAAAACGGTTTAACCTTTCATATTTGCAACCCTTTCGTATTCGGCGAATTCCATTATAGGAATTTTTTACGTTACTCATGTCAGCATTCTCTCTTCAGTAACCTAAAAAATAATGAAACACTATTTTATAAACAGTTTTACTGAATGTTCTACTACCTAGATTAAAAATAATTCTATGCAACCTATGTAAAAATTATTTTTAACCAACACGATATCGGTTGATTGTTTAAGACCCGTTAAATTTTCGGCGCTACTATCATTTATTACTTTTTTTTTAAGTAAAATTACTGCTGATGCGTTGTTACGTACGATCATTATAAGTAGCGACTGCCAGGCTCACTTCACAGCTGTATACGATATTGCTACGTCCTTAATTTCACTTAACAATCATTTGGGACCTTGATCAGTGTTCTCGGCTGTTTCCGTCTTGACTGTCCAACTTAGCATGAACAGTCTGAATATCTACCATCAATTTATGTAATTCCGAGATTCGCTTCCAAAGGTAAGATTTTCGAGGTCCCCGCAACCTAAACGTATAAAATTTAAATAATTATTTAAATTAAACTTGTTGGGAATCGCCTTGCTGTACCTTCATAAATCTATAGATAGACATCATACTTAAATATGTTTCGGTAGAAAACCAGCTAGCACCAGGTCAGATTGGCATTTCCAATTATGTTATTTCTTAACTTTTCAGTTAAGTTCAGACTATACCTTCAACTCTACGATAATTTTAGATTAATTTGTTTTAATAAACTTATTTAAATATTCTTCCTTACTTAATTTTCTTCGACTTGTATTCATATCCCAAGCTAATTCTACTATAGATTTCAAGTCAGCATCATTAGCATAACCTCTATTTTTTATTAGTCTACATACTTTAATAACTATTTCAAATCGTTCTTGTTTCTTAGTATTAAATTTTGTATTAATAAAAATAGGTAATATTTTTTCTAATATATCATCTATAGATTGTACTTGATATCGAGCTGCAGCAGATGGTAATTTATAAACAGTACCACATTTAAAAAAATCAACTAATTGATTTAAAATAGAAATGGAAGATATTTCCGTAACTACTGTAAAGTTAGCTACTATTCTTTTTCTTGTTGTAGCAAATGATATATTAAAACTTCCATCACCATCTACCACCCCTCTAACAAACTCTAATGTTAGAGGCTCGCTCTTTTTGTTTGTTTTTGTTTGTTTTTGTTTGTTTACCGAATTAACTAGGCTAGAGTTAGAGATATTAGATTTTAAATTTAATTTACTATGAAGAAGCTTTAAACTTTCCTCATTTCGAAGTGAAGTATCTTTGTTCATTAAATAAGCTAAATTTAAAATTTGAAGTGTTCCTTCAATTGTTAAATGTTTCTTTTCTTTAATCATTAAAGATACTTCTTTAAATATAGTATAAGCTAAGAATTTTCCACCCTTAACAGGATGTTTATCAAATAAAGGTAATATTACGTCTACTATTTCATCTATAGATTTAACAACAAAAACTACATTTTTTCTATTAGTATAAATTTTACCAATACCTAAATGTTTATGTAAGGCTTTAAACATTTCTAATTCAACAATAGATTGAGTAATGTTAAATACTGGTTGAGGTCTTATAGGAACACCTTTTTGTTGTTTTAAAAAAGATACTACAAAACTACCATCTGATTGAGTAAAGCCTGAAATCCAATCTCCCTTTTGGTTTATACCAAAAGGTATAAACTGTAAAAATATAATTTTTTTTCATTAAAATTTAAAATGAACATCGTTTGATAATATTTTTATTTATATCTCTTGTTTTTCTTGTTTTTCTTGTTTTTCTTGTTTTTTGTTTTTTGTTTTTGTTTATTAGCCAAACAAGGGTATAGAAAAATTCTATAAGTAAATTTAAAATTTTCCTTCTTGGAAATGAAGGTTAATCATGATTATTTGAAACTGTAGAGCGCTAGCGTCTTGCCTTTAAATTAAATTTAAAAGCCTTAATTTTTCAATTAAAGTCGTTACGGGGTTAATATCAAAGCTATATTAAATTATTTTTCATAATATAGTTAATTTGTTTCTTCTATGATACAACTTCCCACGGTATTGCCTTAGATATTTATATCCTTAGGTTCCACCGTTATGAGCTAGATTTGTAATGAAAATCACTTTTCAATGCGGCAAAAATGCTACCGCTTACCAAAACTCTTCGGAGAATTATGCAACATTCAACCGTTCGATCCATTATAATCTGGTCTTGGTAAGATCACCTGGCTTCGGGTCTAATAGAAGTAACTTACCCATCACTATTTTTATAGTCCAGTCGCTTTCGCTAAGGTTTGAACCTTGCTACTCCTATTAACTTGCTGACCCATTATGCAAAAGGTACGCCGTCATTTCTTTTTACTTTTGTAATGAAACTTCGACTGCTTATAGAGTTACTAATTCACGATCTTTTCACCCATACCATATTTTATAATTTATATACTTATTTAATTTTTTTAAACTACCTCTGCTCTAGTTTCCTCCTCTAGCTCTTTGGTTTTCAACCTTTGTAAAAAGGGTGAAAACAAATGCAAGAGTTTTTATTTATATTTTTTATATATAAATAAAAAAGAGGGTTCTAGAAGAGATAGTTACAAAAATAAAGATAAGTAATAAGTTAAATTAATAAAAAAAAGATAATATTATAAAATAACACTACCTTTTTTTTATTTATGATATCTTTAGTATACTACTTGCTTTTCAAAATTTTCCTTTACAGTACTTTTCGCTATTGCTAAATTTATAATACTTAGCCTTAGAGGATGGTTCCCCTATATTCCGACAAGTTAACTCTCATCGTACTTTATTCTAACTATTCCCCCTTCCAGCTTTTTATAATAATAAAAATTGGATTTTTATTATTATAAAAATATAAATAAAAAGAAAGGAGAAGTTAGGCAATTTATTTGTTATTAACTCTACAGGACTCGAATACCTTATTTTGTACAAAATAACATGATTAATATATTTACTAATTGTTCCTAGGACTTGCTTTGCTATTTATATTTTTATTTATAAATAATTGCTTAGCTAGGCTTTGAACAATGTTTAATACTTAAACTATTATTTTGTCTTTATCGGTTTAATAAGATTTCAAGTTAATATTTAAATTTTTTTGTTACAAATAGATTAGGCTAATCCGATTTCACTCGCCATTACTTTCGGAGTCTCGGTTGATTTCCTTTCCTTTCCTTACATAAAATGTTTTACTTCAGGAAGTTTTTTTTAATTAAGGTTTACCTTAGGATCGCTTTTTTATATAATATTTTATACTAATTTTACTTTATATAAAGTAAAATTTTGTTAAAATAGATCCTTTTCCTACTAAAATTCAGATTTAAAGCTTTTGGTATTTACCTCCTTTTTTATAAATTTGCTTTTTTGTTCCTTAATAACCCCTTTAAATTACTGTATATTTATATTATTATATGATTTTTATTTATTAATGTTAAAACTAAATCGTTATCGATACTTTTATGAAAAATATACTTTAGTCTTGCTTTTGTTTGTACTAATTATTCTCTTGCTTTTGCTCCTCCTAGTATTTATATTTTTATCTCTTGCTTTTGCATGTTTATACCTTTTGGTATAAACCAAAAGGCAAGAGCAAAAGTAAAAACGAGCAAAAGCAAGAGAAATATAAAGTTGCTAAAAACAATGCAACAGAGGGGTAGGGGGGAGCATTTTTTTTAATAAAAAATATAAATAAAAAAAGAGGCTGATTTACATTTAATTAAATTTCATCCTCAGAGCTATTATCTGTATCTGATAAATTAGAGTCCCTTATATTAACATCTGATTCTAATAAATCTGGTTCTTGCTCTAAAAATGAACCAGCCATTTCCGGTTCTCCTATTTCATTTAATAGGTCACCGTTTGCCGCCTCAGAATAAACTCGAATACGACCATCCTCTTCTATTAGAATAGTGTATTCTACACCGTTAATATTAGAAATAATAGGATTATTGTTTCTAAGAACATCTAAATCATTTTGATTTAAAGTTGTAGTGTGGGGGTTATTATTTGAAAGTCTAATCGTAATAGAAGGACCTTCGTTAATATTATGAAATTGAAAATTAGCTAGTTCTTCTAATTCTTCAGACTCTGATTCTGAAGAATTGGAATCTTCTGAAACCGAATCCGGAATTAAACCGGGTACTTGTGTTGGATTATCACTTTGAGTATTGTCGATCTCCATATCTGAATTAGAACTCTCGCTATCGCTATCGCAATGCACTTTTTTAAAAAAATAATTAGTAATAAAAAATCCAATGTAAGAAATAAATAGTTCAAATACAGACATTAAAAATTCACTACCTGCTTCAGTATACAAAAATTCCGTTAAACTATTAGTAATTAAATAAATAGTATAATCTATATAAATTTTTAAACTTAGCTCTCCGAAGAACCCTCCGAAGGACCATCCCCCAATGGATCCATAGGAGCAGCTACATAAATAAAAAAAAAATATAGTAATATAAAAAATTCCAATAGTTGCTATTAAAATAGCGATATTAAAAATAAACAAATAAATGAAAAAATAATTATTGTGTCTCATTAAAATTAAAAATGAATATGCATTCTGTAACGAGTTTCGTTTGATATTTTTAAAATTCCTCCTGGTTTAAAAAACAAGGCCTTCTGGAAAGGCAACAAAAGCAAAAGGCAACCCTTTTTATTTATATTTTTATCTCTTGCTTTTGCATGTTTATACCTTTTGGTATAAACCAACAGGCAAGAGCAAAAGATAAATAAAAATATAAATCAGGTTGGAAACTAAAAGTAAAAACAAAGCAATAGAAAAAAAAGCAAGAGCCTTTGCCTTTTAGGGGGGGGGGGTAATTAGAGTAAGCATTTATTAAAATTACTATCCTTGCTACCTTTGCTCTGTTGTTTTCAACCCTTGCTTTTTGCTCTAAAAGGGGTCGTTTTTGTTTTTACTAGCTTAAGTTTCTAACCCGATGGTTTTTATTTATATTTTTAGAATATAAATAAAAATATAAATTATAAACCAGAGGGCAATATTTTACTTTTGCTCTTGCATTTTTACCCTTTGGTTTTCAACCATTCTTTAATAAATAAAAAGGGTGAAAACAAGCAACCTTTGTCCTTATATAATTATAAAAAGCTGGAAAGCAAGAGGATATAAAGTTTATACAAATGCTGGTCTTAAGGAAAGCTAGAGATAAAAATTTGCTACCTTTGCTCCCTTTGGTTTATACAAATACAAAAGGTATAAACTAGCAAAACAAAGGCTAGCGTTTTACAAACCAAATGGTTGCTTTTTTATATTTTTATTTTTACCCTTTGGTTTTTATTAAATAAAAAGTTTTCCCTAGCGATTATTAAACCATCGGGTAAAAACAAAATATAAATAAAAAGTAGCGAAGCAAGCTTTATATTTTTATTTACTTGATATTTCTCTTGCTTTTGCTCTTTTTTTACCCGATGTTTTTATTTATATTTTTAAATAAAAATATACAGTAACAGAGGGCAAAAGGCAAGAGCAAAAGTAAATATAAAGCAACAGTCAAAAAAGAATCGCTACAAAAGGGGATAGGATCAAAAGCAAGAGAATAATAGGAGCTATAGATAGAAAATTAAATATTTTTATTATGTTTACTTATTACTATAATAGCTAACATAGATAATAATAAAATAAGACTTAAGATTATTAATAAAATAGCACCATAAGTATATAAATTATGACCTAATACTTCCATTTGTGGATAGTGTGTTATAACTACATCTATTTGAGGATTTAACTTTTTAATTATATTAAAGTATAAATTATCTATTGTACTAAATTCTATAGTTTCAGATTTAATTAAATCAGAGTATTTTGTTGTTTGGAAGCAACTAGTGGAAGAAAATTTGGCAACAGTTGAAAAAGATATGTTATTATAAGTATAAGGTAATATAGAAAATAAAACAAAAATAAATAAACTAACAATTGTTAGACCTAAAGGTAAATTTTTAGTATAATTATTACCAGTATCTAAAATATCTGTTAGTTTTATGTGTATCATCATTATAATAAATAAAAATAAAACAGCAATAGCACCAACATATATTACTATATAAGATATTCCTATAAAATTTATACCAATTAAGATTAAATAACAGGCAGCTTGTACAAAAGTAGTTATTAAAAAAATAATAGAAATTATTGGATTACTAAATGTAATTGAAATAACACTAGAAAATAATACACCACATAAAACTAAGTTTATAATATTATTTGTCATTGTTAAAATTTAGATGTTACTAATACTAGTACTATTACTATTTTAGTGTAATCCTTTTGTCTTTTGTTTATTTTGTATTTATATTTTTTTATCTAACTTTTGCTCTTGCCTTTTGGTTTATACCAAAAGGTATAAACATGAAAAAGCAAGAGATAAAAATATAAACTTGCTTTCAGATTCGCTAGAGAGATAATAAAAATAATAGAATAGAAAACAAAAGGTTCTTATAAATACCCTAAAATGAATATGCACTATGTAACGAGTTTCGTTTGATATTTTTAAAATTCCTCCTGGTTTATATTTTTAGATACAAAATATAAATAAAAAAGTAAACCAGAGGGCTTTATATTTACTTTTGCTCTTGCCTTTTGCCCTCTGTTACTGTATATTTTTATTTAAAAATATAAATAAAAACATCGGGTAAAAAAAGAGCAAAAGCAAGAGAAATATAAAGTTATAAATAAAAATATAAACTTGCTTTCAAAGGAAGCTAGTGCAAAAGATAAATAAAAATATAAAAGGCCCTTCTGGTTTACTTTTTATTTATATTTATATTTCTTAAATAAAAATATAAACTAATGGGAAACAGAGGTTAGTATGGTGATATTTCAAAAGTAATTAAAATACTAGGAATTAATATAATAAATGCTACAGCTACAGGTAGTAAATTTAACCAACATAATTCAATTAATTGGTCATATCTTAATCGAGGTAATGTGGCCCTAAACCACACAAAAAAAAATGTAAAAATACAAGTTTTAAACCCTAATACTATAGCTTGTACATTAATAATTGTTTCATTAATAAAAATTTCAGGTATATTATAACCTCCAAGGAAAAAAATAGCAGTTATACAACTAAATAAGACTATAGAAGAATATTCTCCAAGGAAAAAGAATACAAAGGGAACTGAAGAGTGCTCCGTAAAAAATCCAGCTACTAATTCAGATTCCATAAAAAGAAAAGTTAATGGTTATTTAATTTTTTTTATTCCTACCTTTAGTTTATATTAATACATATATGCAGACCTTGCTTTGCCCACAAAGTGCTGGTTTTTCTTTATATTTTTATTTATGTTTTAAAAATATAAATAAAAACATCGGGTAAAAACTTCCAAGCAAAAGAAAAAGATGGTTCTTCTTGCGGAGCTAGAAAATATAATAAAAAAAAATTAAATAAAATAAGCATTTTCATTTATACTTTATTATTTCTAACAAAGATGGACTATATCATATTAAATATTTATATTTAATGTTCGCGTGTAGTCTCTGAAGATCCTACTCAATTATTATAATTTTTGGTTTCCTGCTGATTGTCCATTGTGACATCTTTAAGATTGTTACTCTTATTAATTCTTCCTTTTGGTTTATACCAACTTTGCTCTAGTTGCCTTTAAATCAAAATGATTTAAAGGTATAAACGAAGCAATACCTTTTGTATAAACCAAAAGGCCCTCTTTGCTCTGATCTTTTGCTCTTGTTACTTAAAAAAAATAATTTAAAGAAACCACCTTTGTCCAATTTTTATTATTATAAAAAGTTGGAGAGGGCGATTTATATCAAAGCAAGTTTGTGAAACAAAAGCAAGAGATATAAATAAAAATATAAACCAAAAGGGAGAAAGGTTGCAAGTAAGCAAGAATTATAAAGTACTTAAAGCTTTAGGAGATTCCAGCATATAGCGAACTTTATAGAGGCCAAATCATAATTAGTAGATGGCTTTAGCCTCTTGTAAATCAAAAGGAGTTCTAGAAGTTTCAGCTAAAACAGCTATAAAATAAAAAATGAAAACGGGTAATAAAGGCACAATAAACCATATAGCTTGTTGTATTTCAATTATTGTTATGTAATTTAAGCTCCCAGTTAATAATATAATAATTAAAATTGCAGAACTTAATATTAACTCATAAGAGATCATCGCTGCTGTGGAACGTAATGAACCTAAAAAAGCATATTTAGAATTCGCTGACCAACCCGCTAAAAGTATACCATAAACTCCTAAAGATGATAAAGCTAGAGTATATAATACTCCTAAAGTTAAATCAGATATTACTATACCTTGACCAAATGGTATAACAGCCCATCCTAATAAACTAAATACTAAAGTAGATACTGGAGCTAAATAAAAAATTATTTTGTTAGATTGAGAGGGTATAATTGTCTCTTTTAATATTAATTTTAAAGCATCTGCAAAGGGCTGTAATACACCATAATATCCAACAGTATTGGGACCTATTCTTCTTTGATGGGCAGCTAATTGTTTACGTTCTATTATAGTCATAAAAGCTACACTTAATAATACAGGTAATAATATACTTAATACATCTAGAATATTAAATAATAGACTATTAAGATTTGTTAGTAAATTACTTATATTCATTACTAATAATTCATTTTTGTATATATTTTTTGTTTTCTTAAATATAAGACTAGCGATACAACCAAAGGCTAGCAATCCTATTATTTGTAGTATTCTCTACCTTCTTTTGCTCTCCTTCTATTTTTATATTCATAAAAACCTGCCCTCCAGCTTTTTATAATAATAAAAATTGGACAAAGGTACCTTTTAGTTTATTACAAACACCTTTGTTTTTATTTTTATTTATCTTTTGCTCTTGTGGCTTGCTTCGCAAGCAACCCGAAGGTTGCTTTGTTTATACCTTTAAATCATTTTGATTTAAAGGCCACCAGAGGGGAGAGGGATTTTAAAAAAAAAGCAATTTTTATTATTATAAAAATAAGAATCGCTAGGCAGAGGCTAAGATTATTTTTAAATATTTAGTATCTTTTAAGAAACGTTTGTATTTATATATTAAACACATCCTATTTTTGTTTCCTTTTGTTTCGCTCCTTCTCTAGCTCTAGTTGCCTTTAAATCAAAATGATTTAAAGGTATAAACGAAGCAATACCTTTTGTATAAACCAAAAGGCCCTAGGGCAAAAGTAAAACAGCAAAGCAAGAATCGCTAGGCAAAGGCTACATATAATTAGTGTTGCTATTGTTTTCCAGCTTTTTATAATAATAAAAATTTGGACAAAGGGTATTATTATTTTTCTTTTGTCTCTAGCCTCTAAAAACAACCTTCGGCGTCTCATTGCCACCTTATAATTATAATAATAAGGAGTCATCAGGGGAGGGAGCTTTATATTTCTCTTGCTTTTGCTCGTTTTTTACCCGATGTTTTTATTTATATTTTTAAATAAAAATATACAGTAACAGAGGGCAAAAGGCAAGAGCAAAAGTAAATATAAAGTATAAAAAAGCTACTTCTATTTATTACAGTTGCTATTTAATATTTGAGCAGTAAAGGAATCGAACCTTTTACGGCTGTTAACCAATTCTTTTACAGAGAACCACCATTACCAATCGGATCACCTGCCCTAGCGTTTATATTTGTATTTATCTTTTGCTCTTGCCTTTTGGTTTATACCAAAAGGTATAAACATGAAAAAGCAAGAGATAAAAAATATAAATAAAAAAGCAACCCCTCCCCAAGTGCCTTTGTGCCTTTGTGCCTTTGTGCCTTTGTGCCTTTGTGCCTTTGTGCCTTTGTGCCTTTGCGGGGAGTGGTTTTTACCTTTTGTATATTTGTATTTATATATAAAAATTTAAATACAAATATAAACAAAGGTTGTTTGTATTTATATAAAAGCTAGGTATAATAATAATAATAATAATAAAATTTATTACCTACAATTTTTATATTATACTTTCTTACCTTAATCTTTTGTACCTTAATCTTGCTTTTGTTTAGCGTTTTTTTCTATTTTTATTTCTTTTGCTCTTGTTTTTAACGCAAAAGCAAGAGATATAAAATAGAAATAAAAAGGTTTAAAGAAAACGCTAGGGCTATTGTTTAATATATTAAATATAGACAATACCTTTTACTATACAATGTTTATGTTTATGTTTATATTTATTTTTTTTTTTATTTTTATTTTTATTTTTATTTATAGAAACTTAAGCTCTATTAAGTTTAAAAGGTTTATGTTTAGTTTTGGTTATTGTTTAGCTTATGTTTAGGTTTGTGTTTAGGTTTATGTTTAGGTTATTGTTATTGTTATTGTTATTGTTATTGTTATTGTTATTGTTTAGGGAGGGGGGGGAGTTAAAACTTCGTTTAAGATTAAAAATAAGGTGCAAATTTAACTACAATTGTATTACATTTTTAGTTAAATAGTTATCTACAAATAACAAAATTTTCATTTATTAATTTTTATATTTATTAGTAGCTACATCTATTAAAGTATTTTCACTTATTCCAATTAATGGTACAATAATTAAGAACCAAGAAAAGTAAAAAGCTGTAGAGATTTGTCCAATTTCAACATAAGGTGTATTAGGGTGTTGAGAACCAATCCACATTAAAATAAAGAAATCAACAACAAAAAACCAGAATGCTAGTTTCATAGCTGGTCTAAATTGACTACCTCTAATTCTAGATAAATCTGTAATAGGTAAAATAAATAAAATAAATAAAGAACCAAACATTGCTAAAACACCTAATAGTTTGTTAGGTATAGATCTTAAAATTGCATAATAAGGTAAAAGATACCACTCTGGTACTATAGATGGTGGTGTAACCATAGGATCTGCTGGAATATAATTATCCGAATGCCCTAATAAATTAGGATAAAAGAAAACTAAAATAGATAAAACTAAAAAAAAAGCAAAAATTGTAACTAAATCTTTAAAAATAAAATAAGGATGGAATGCATATCTATCTCCAGATGCTGTAACTCCGTTGGGGTTATTTGAACCATGAACGTGTAGAGCCAAAATGTGTGCTATTACTAAAGCAGCTAAAACAAAAGGTAATAAATAGTGTAAAGAAAAAAATCTATTTAAAGTAGCATTAGATACTGAAAACCCTCCCCAAATTAATTCTACTATATCTTGACCAAATACAGGAATTGCAGATAATAAATTAGTAATTACGGTTGCGCCCCATAAAGACATTTGCCCGTAAGGTAAAACATAACCCAAGAATGCAATAGCAATCATTAATACTAATATTATTACTCCTATTGACCATAATAATACTCTTGGTGATTTATATGAACTATAATATAGTCCTCTTCCAATATGTATATATACAAATATAAAAAAGAAAGAAGCTACATTAGCATGAGTATATCTAATTAACCAACCATTATTAACATCTCTCATAATATGTTCTACGCTATTAAATGCAAAATCTACATTTGGTGTATAATGCATTGCTAAAAAAGCTCCAGTTAAAATTTGTATAATTAAACAAACACCTAATAAAGACCCAAAATTCCATAAATAAGAAATATTAGCTGGTTCAGGAGAATCTACTATATAAGAGTTTAACATTCTAAGTAAAACATGCGTTTTTAATAATCTCATTTTTTATTTATTTGTTTTTTTTTTTATTTGTTTTTCTGTTATTTTACTATTTTTACTTTTTAACTTACAAATTGGTTTTACCTTATTTAGCAAAGCTTATTTATTTATATTAACTTGCCAAGCTAAGCTAGTCTTTATATTTTTATATAAATAAAAAGGCCCTCTGGTTTTCTTTTTATTTATATTTTTATCTCTTAAACTAGAGCGAAGAGCCATTGTTAATATTAACCCATTCCCCTATTTTTTATCACTTTTCTTTAATTAAAAAAGTATAAATAGCAAAAAAGAGATTTAGCCCCTATTTTTATTTAAAAAAAATTAGCTAGGCCATAGAAAAGTAAATTTTGCAAATTAAAATAACGGAAAAACATGTAATAAATTGGCTTTACTATATAAACCTAAAGGCCTAAAATAATACAAATTTATATTTTTATATTAACCTTTTATTATAGCAGAGCTAATTACTTGCTTCTAATTTATTTATTTAACTTTAAATTCTCTTACTTAGTCTTGTTTTCACATTTTATATTTTTATATAAATATAAATATAAATAATGGTTTGAAAACCAAAGGATAAAAATGCAAGAGCAAAAGTTAGATAAAAAATATAAATAAAAACTACAAAGACTGCACCCTTTATGTTTATGAAGTAAAAATAAAAAAGCAAAGGCTAGAGAAACAGAAAAATATAAAGTCACGAGGTAAATATTAATAAAGTAAAAAAAAATATAATAAAAAAACAAAATAATAAAAGCTAAATATTTTATTAAATAAAAATCAAGCAAAAGTAGTGCCCTCTGGTTTTATATTTTTATTTATAGAAATAAAAAGGTTTAAACAGCAGATAAAGATATAAAAATATAAAAATATATAAATATAAAATTTATCACACTCAAATTTTAATTTATATATTTTTATACTTATTAATATAAGCCCTAGAAGATTTGAACTCCTACAAGTTCCTCATCAAGAAACCATTCTACCATTAAATTAAAGGCTCTTAAATTATAAACAAAAAGGTACAGATATAAAAATACTTCAAATAAATAAGCAACTTCTATATATAATATTTTATATAGCATAAAAATTTTTTTGATCCTTCTTGTCTTTATATTCACTTATTACAAAACATTTGATAGTGTTTATTTTTTTAATTTGTCTTTTATTATTAATAAAAATTGAACCGTATTTTTTGTAAGGGAATCCAAACATAAAAATAGACCTAAGGGGGAGGGGTATATCAAAGTAACAAAAATAACAACTAAATAAAATAGTTAGTTAAATAAAACTTTTTAAACCTAAAAATTTAACACACAAATATATAAGACTTTTAATTTAAATATAAAGTCATATGAATTAAGTATTACCCCAGAAATAAACAGCAACAAATAAAAATAACCAAACTACATCAACAAAGTGCCAATATAGTATACTAGATTCAAAACCATTATGGTGTTTTGTTGTTAATTGATAGTTAATAATTCTTACTAAAGATACTGTAATAAATATTGTTCCTATGATTACATGGAATCCATGTAAACCAGTTGAAGCATAAAAGGCTGAACCATATATACCATCTGCCATAGTAAATCCTGCTTCAGAATATTCAAAATACTGTAAACCTGTAAAAATAACAGCCAATACAATAGTTAATATTACTCCATCTATAGCTGCTTTTCTATTTCCAGCTATTAAAGCGTGATGACCATATGTTATAAAAGCACCACTTGATAACAATAAAAAAGTATTAAGTAAGGGAATAGCAAATGGATCTAAAGGAGTTATACCAACAGGAGGCCAAGAACCTCCAATTTCAATAGCAGGCGATAAACTAGAGTGAAAGAAAGCCCAAAATACAGATAAGAAAGCAAATACTTCACTCACAATAAAAAGTAAAACACCAATCATTAAACCATTTTTTACTTCTTTAGTGTGATGACCTAAATATGTTGCTTCTATCACCACATCTCTAAACCATAATACCATACAAAAAGTTGTTAAAATAAACCCTAAAGATAAAATATAACCCCCATATGTAAAACCATGCATATATGTTACTGCCCCAACTGTTAAATTTAATAAAGAAAAACTTAATAAAATAGGCCAAGGTGAAGGGTCTACTAAATGGAAAGGAAAATGTTGAAATTTAAAAATTGTTTTATTCATTTAAAATAGTGTCTTTAAACTTTAATTTTATATATCATATTTACTTAAATTTTATCATCTTTTATTTTAATATTTTTTATCTTTTTGTTTCTAGTTTTTATTAAAAAATTTTAGTAAGAATCGGAATAAAATAAAACAAAATAAAACTTAGTTAAAATATAAAAATATTTTTATATGATTGCTTGGTTCTATTTACTTATAAATTGGTAGCTTTTATTAAAAGTAATTGCTTACTATAATTAGTGGTAGTTAGTATTGCTATTTTGTAATTATATATAAAAATATAAATGCAAAGCTAGGAGAGAATAAATATAAACTTGCCCTTTAGTTTAGCTAAGATTCGCTAGAGTAGGGGGGGGGGGGGGCTAAATACTTTAAATACTTTAAATACTTAAATTACTTAAATTACTTAAATACTTAAATTATTTAGATACAGGCTTACTACAGTTATATAAAATTAATGTAATTCAATAGCATCTCTTAAATAAGAACAAACTAATAAAGTAAATACAAAAGCTTGTATTAAAGAAACTGCTAATTCTAACCCAATTAAAGCTAAGAAAATAGCAAAAGGGATTAAAGTAATAATAGCTACTATTATATTACCTGAAAATAATTTAAATAAATATGTAGATAATATTTTTAATAAAGTATGACCAGCTACAATATTAGCAAAAAGTCTAACTCCTAAAGAAACAGCTCTAGCTAAATAAGAAACTAATTCAATTAATACTAATAAAGGAACTAAACTTAAAGGAGTTCCAGCAGGTATAAAGAAAGCAAAAAATTTAACACCATGAATAGATAATGCTAAAATTGTTACTCCTATAAATATTGTAAAACTTAAACCTAAAGAAACTACACCACTAGCAGTAACGGCAAAAGAATAAGGAACATTAGATATTAAATTTCCAATTAAAATATAAAAAAACAATGAATAAATAAAAGGAAAATATTTTTCACTTTGAATTCCTATTTGCTCTTTAACCATAGTATTTAAACTAGCAGTAGAAGATTCTAAAGATATAGACCATTTATTAGGTATTAACTTAGAATCGTTATTTGCATATACATGTAATCCTATTACTACTATAAATATAAATATTGAATATAAGGCTAAATTTGTTAAACTTATATGTAAATGTCCTAAAATAGGAGCATCTATTCCAATTAAATTAACTACTTCAAATTGACTAAGTGGGGATAAAATATATAAATTATTCATTAAAAATAAATTAAAAATGAACATCGTTTGATAAATTTTATTTAATTCTATCTCTAACTTTTTAATTTTGATTTATTTTTATTAGGGGTGTACTTAGTATTTTATTTATATTTTTTTTTATTTTTTCCCTAGCATTTATATTTTAATTTATATAAAAATTGCTTTAATAATCGCTAGGAAGCAGAGATTTAAGCTAAAAAAATAAAAATTAATTTATACTAAGTATAAAACAAATTTTAATAACTTATTAATATATAAATTATGAATATAATAATAAGAAAGCCATCATTAAAGCAAATAATCCTGTAGCTTCAGCTAAGGCAAATCCTAAGATAGCATAAGTAAATAATTGACCTCTTAATTGAGGGTTTCTAGCTGTAGCTATTATTAATGAACCAAATACTGTTCCAATACCTGCTCCAGCTCCAATTAATCCTGAGCAAGCTAAACCTGCTCCTATATATTTTGCAGCAGCTAACATATATAAAAAGTAAAAATTAGAATAGCGTCTAACATATTAAATTAATTTTTTTTCATATTAACAGTAGTTGAGGTGATTTTTGTCTGTTTTACCTTTTTTTTAACCTTCTGAATTTAAACTATTATTTATTTTTTTTTTTATTTATCTTTTGCTCTCCTAGCATTTATATTTTTATATAAATAAAAATATAAATTAAAAAAGAAACAAAAGCAAGACTTATAAAAATATAAATAAAAAAGGTTAAACCTCAATTTAAATAAAGCAAAAAGTTAAATTTTTCTTAATATGGATTTACTATTTAATACACTTTTATATAGTTTATTTTTATTAGCTTTTCCAACTGCCTCTAGCTTTATTTTTTTTATTTATATTTTTATTTACTTGATATTTCTCTTACTTTTGCTCTTTTTTTACCCGATGTTTTTATTTATATTTTTAAATAAAAATATACAGTAACAGAGGGCAAAAGGCAAGAGCAAAAGTAAATATAAAGCAACAGTCAAAAAGTGAAAATCACAAAAAATAATAAAAAATAAAGACTTGCATATTCCCTAGCAATAGCAAAAGCAAGAGATTAAAATACAATTAAAGGTAGGAAAGGATAAATTAAGAATAGCCGTTATTTTTATAAGGGTCCACAGGTAATAAGTTTATATTACTTTGTTTTTCTGTATTAAAATTAGTTAAAGCTATAGCTCCAGAACCTATTTCTAATACAAATCCTATCGTTAATACAATAAAAAATATTATTCCAATAGTAAATCCAAAAATAGAAACTTGGTATAAAGAAACAGCTAAAGGAAATAATAATAAAATCTCAAGATCAAAAATTAAAAATAATAAAGCAACTATCATAAAATGAATTTGGAAAGTATTTCTAGTTTGACCCGGTAAAGCTAAAAACCCACATTCATAAGCCGAAACTTTGGCTTCATCTGGTTTATGAGGAGCTAAAAAAACATTTAAAGCTAATAAAATACCAGCTAAAATAGGTACAAAAATAAAAATAAACATTAAGTTATTCATTTAAACAAAAAATAAAGATAATGATAGTAATTGTGTACTATTTAAGATTATAGTAGGTTTAATAAAAAATAATAAAATAAATAATGTTAAAATAGAAATTAAATAACTATGAGTATTAGTAATAATAATGTTTTCACTTTTATTTAAATTTTCCTCTTGAGGGGAAACAGAGTTTAATTCAGATTCTGTTGACTCCGTAAATAAAATTTTTATAATTTTTAAATAATAAGAAGCACTAATAACACTAACTATTATACCTAATATTGATATAAAATAGTAACCGTTTTGTAAAGCTGAATATAAAACAAATTGTTTAGAAAAAAAACCAATTAAAGGAGGAATACCAGCCATAGAAAATAAAGAAGCAGCTAAACTTAAACTTAAAAAAGGATTAGAAAAAAATAATCCTTTAAATTCTGAAATATAATTAATATCTTTAATTATTTTTTCTTCAAAATTTACCCTTTTATTTTCAAGGGTGAAATCTCTAACTAAAGCCTCGTTATTATTATAACTTGTAATAATAGAATTATCATTTAAATTTTCGATTTTTATATTATTTTTTTTTTCTCTTGTTCCAACGGAGCTGCAGTCCTGGGACAAAGGTGGATTGCTAGCAAGAGAAGTCAGAGGAGATATTATACTATTATTAATAATATATGTTAAACCTAATATAATTAAAAATATATTTAAATTAGTAAAAGTATATTGTAAAATATAAAAAATAAAAGATTCTATTGATTGTTCAGTATTTATAGCTAAAGCTAATAAAATAAAACCAATATGAGATATTGTACTATAAGCTAATAATCTTTTAATTTTTATTTGAGCTAATCCTAATAGACTACCTATAATTAAAGATAAAATTGAACTTATTATTATTAATGTTTTCAAAACAGGTAATCCTAATAAACTATTATTTATATTAAGATTTATATTTATTTTAAAATTTTCTAATAATAATAAAATATCTTTAATGCTTCCAATATTTTCTATGGTGCTTATATACCCTGTATTATTTATTATAATTGTTTTTAAACCCCCTATTATTCCTAATTGAACTTGTAGCTCTAATAATAATATCAATATTGCTATTTTAGGTACTATTGTTAACCAAATTGTAACAATTGTAGGTACACCATCATAAACATCTGGAGACCAATTATGTAAAGGTGCTGCTGCTATTTTAAATAAGAAACCTATAAATATTAAAATTAAACCTATACTTAAACCTTGTAAAATATATTGTTGATTAATATCAGATATTGAATTTAATATATATAAAGATTCTAAATTAGTAGTACCAGTATAAGAATAAATTAAACCTGTACCTAATAATATTATACAAGAAGATAAACCACCTAATAAAAAATATTTTAATCCTGCATTTGTAGCAGATTCTGAATTTCTATATAAACTAGCTAATATATATAAGCCAAAAGATTGTAATTCTATACTTAAATATATAGAAATTAAATCTAAACTAGATATTAATAAAGAAGAACCTAAACTACTAAATAATACAATTATTGAATAATCTTTAGAATATTTATCTGTTATTAATATATTTATATTATCTAATGTTTGTTTTATTTGAGGCCAACTCATTAATATTAGACCTCCTATTAGAAAAATAAACATTTCTATTACTTGACCTAATTGAGTTATTTGAAATAATCCACTATAGATACCTAACCCTTTACCTATACAGGATAGGTATATACTATTAAAACTTATATAAGCAATGTATATAAAAGATATACTACTTATACGAGAAAAATGTAAAGAAGAAATATTTGTATTTAAAACAGGTAATGCCTTAGCACTAATTAATGTTAATAATGTAATAAAAACCATCACTGACTAATACTATAATGCTATAATGCTATAGTGCTATAATGCTATATTAATTTTTTTTATTTTATATTTTATATTTTTATATTTTATATTTTATATCTATTAGTTATTAAATAATTTACTTCCTAGCTTAGCAAATTTTATATATTTAAACTTGCACTTGTATTAGAGTAAAACTGCAACTAGCATACTATTTATTAAAAAGTACCTAAAAAAAACCAATTGTTATTTAAGGCTAAGATTCTAACTCAGATTTGTTTAAAATATATAGTAATATGTAAACAAATAAATAACTAAAATAATATTTGTGATAGATTAGGGGCAGGAGTTTTACTTTTATTTACTTTTTTTTTAAAACTCTTTTTTTATTATATACCTTAAATTATTACTATAAAGAATAATAAAATTTTTATTTGCTTTAAAATCGCTAGGATAATTGATTTAATTACTACCTTTTCTAGCTTTCCTTCCTTTGAGTTAAAATAAATATATTCCAAAGCTACCTAGTTTTGCAGCTCCTTAGGAGAGATATTAATAAAAAAAAATAACTACTTATCAGAAAAAAGGTAGGCAAGAGTTAAATAATTATTAAGATTGGATAGGTAACATTTTAAAGGCGTGGTATGGTATAGGACTAGCTAAAGTCCATTCTAAAGTATTAGTTGGTTGGTTATCATTAAATAATTCAGCATCTGAAGTAAAATAAGGTATAACAGCCCAAGGGTTATTATTAGTTATTCTTTCATTAGAGAAAATATCATAAATAATATAACCAAATAAAATAGTTGCTACTACTGAAACTAATGAACCAAAACTAGATATAGCATTCCATCCACTAAATGCATCAGGGTAATCTGGTATTCTTCTTGGCATACCAGCCATTCCTAAAAAATGTTGAGGGAAAAAAGTTAAATTAACCCCAATAAATAAAGTCCAGAAATGAATTTTACCTAAAAAATCATTAATGTTTCTACCTACAATTTTTGGTGTCCAATAATAGAAACCAGCAAATAAAGCAAATACAGCTCCCATAGATAATACATAATGGAAGTGAGCTACTACATAGTAAGTATCATGGAAAGCAATATCTAAAGAAGCATTAGATAATACTACACCAGTTAATCCACCTATAGTGAATAAAGCTAAGAAACCTAATACAAATAATAATGGTGTATTATATCTTAAGCTACCACCGTATAATGTAGCTAGCCAAGAAAAGATTTTAATTCCAGTTGGAACAGCTATAACCATAGTAGCTGCTGTAAAATAAGCTCTCGTATCTACATCTAAACCTACTGAAAACATGTGGTGAGACCAAACTAAGAAACCTAAAATTCCAATAGAAAACATAGCATATACCATACCTATGTATCCAAAGATAGGTTTACCTGAAAATGTTGATACAATATGGCTTACTATCCCAAATCCTGGTATAATTAAAATATAAACCTCTGGGTGCCCAAAAAACCAAAAAAGGTGTTGATATAAAATAGGATCACCACCTCCAGCTGGATCATAGAAGCTAGTATTGAAATTTCTATCAGTTAATAACATTGTAATCGCACCAGCTAATACGGGTAAAGATAATAATAACAAAATAGCTGTTATAAAAATAGCCCATACAAATAAAGGTAATTTATGTAAAGACATACCGTTGGTTCTCATATTTAAAGTTGTACTAATAAAATTAATAGCACCTAATAATGAAGACACTCCAGCTAAATGTAAACTAAATATAGCTAAATCTACTGAACCTCCAGAATGTGACTGGATTCCAGCTAAAGGTGGATAAACAGTCCATCCTGTTCCAGCTCCATTTTCAACTAAAGAACTCATTAATAATAATAATAATGAGGGAGGCAGTAACCAAAAAGATATATTATTTAACCTAGGAAAGGCCATATCTGGACTCCCACAGTGTATAGGTAAAAAATAGTTACCAAATCCACCAACTAAACCAGGCATTACCATAAAGAAAATCATAATAAAGGCATGAGCTGATATTATTACATTAAATAATTGATGATCTCCTTGTAAAAATTGTACACCTGGAGAGGATAATTCTAATCTAATTAAAACTGAAAAAGCAGTACCAATCATACCAGCAAATACAGCAAAAATTAAATAAAGGGTACCTATTTCTTTAGCATTAGTAGAATTTAACCAATTCATTCTCTTATATCCGGTTAAATCTTGTTTTTTGTAAGTATACATTGTTAATTTTTTTTGTTTTTGCTTTATTTTAAAATCTTAGCATACTTTAATCCTAATCATAACTATAATTTATTTTTTTATATAAATAATTTTACCTTTGTATTTTCTAGCGAACAAACTCAAATTAATCAAAACTTTCCCTTTTTAAAAATTTTTTTAATTTATATTAAAATTATAAACTTAATAAAAAAGAAGCAACTTAACATAGAATTGAGTTCATTATACCATACTTATAAGTATGGCATGCAAGAAAGATTAATAATAAGCAATAACCTTAACCTAGCAATCTATAGTTTAAATAAAATAAATATAAAAGTTAGTTAGAGCTAGTTTATATTATATCTGGCTTTTTTATTGTTTATTTTTTTTTAATATAATAAAAATTGTCAGAAAGTTGCACTTAAAACTAATAATTTTATTTAAATATAAATTTAGCTAGTTCTAAATAGTCCTCTTATTAATACAAAAAAATAAAGCCTTGCAACTCCTTCGGAGAGCTCCTTTGAAGAGCTCCTTCAAAGAGGTAGTATTATAAAAAAAATACTTTGTTTACGAGTAAAGAGACTTGAACTCTTACAATAATTATATTATGAGTTCCTAAAACTCACCTGTCTACCAAGTTTCAGCATACTCGTTATATTTGTACAATTTATCTCTAGCTACCAATGACCAATGACCAATGACCAATGACCAATTGACCAATGTAAATATTTGTATTTATCTTTTGCTCTTGCCTTTTGGTTTATACCAAAAGGTATAAACATGAAAAAGCAAGAGATTAAAAAGATAAATACAAAATAGCAAATCCTTAGTTTGCTATAGCCTTCTTTAAATTAAGGTCTTATTCTTAATATTTATCTGTAATTAGCTAAATTTGTAAAATTAAATATTGATATAAACAAATTTGTTTTCGTTTATATTATAATTATAATAATTAAATAATTCAAAAATTTTTTGTTGTTTAAGTTAAATAGTTATATAAAATTTTATTTAAATATAAATTATAATATTAAAAAGTTAAAGATTTATTTTTATTTTTATTTTTATTTTTATTTTTCCTATATATGTTAGCTGATCAATCCTTTTTATTATTTATTTGTTGCTAGCTTTTTATATACATAAAAATATCAAAACCAAAAGGATAAAAAAAAACCTAGCATTGCAAAATTTAAATTAATAAAATAAAATATTCACCTTTATTTTATTAATTTAAATTTTAACAAAGCAAAGGTTCTAAAGATTATATTCGATAAATAAAAATATTTATAATAAAAAATTTAGCATTACAGATTAGAGTATTTAATATTAAAAATTCAAGTGTTAGTCTTTACAATTAAAAAAAAAATAAAAAGGAATAAGTTTAATATTAGCACTGGGCTTCCTTTTACTTTGTACTTTTAATTTTTTTTAATTATACTTATAAATTACCTAAACCAAAATTTAGTTAAATATTAATAAAAATAAGAAAGTGGTGATAAAAAAATATTAAATCTAGTAACATATTAGTTTGTAATTTCAGATATTATTTTATTTTTTAGGTAAGTTTTTTAAAAATTTTTAAACGTACTTCTACCCTAGCCTATTATTATTTGTACTTTTAGCCTCTCCCTTTAAAATAAAGCTTTTAGCGAAGCAAGTTATTCTTGCAAATCGGGCGCTAGTATTTATTTATATTTTTTTATTTCTCTTGCTTTTGTTTCTTCCTTGCTTTGCTAGTTTGTATATTTTTATATAAATAAAAATATACAGATCTGACTTTGCTAGGTAAACATGCTTTTAAAGGAAGCTAGAGCAAAAGATAAATAAAAATATAAAAGGCTAGAGATAGTTTTAAAACTTTTAAATTAGGAATAGGAGTAGGGGTTGCTTTTTTATTTATATTATTTTAATATAAATAAAAATATAATCGCTAAAGCTTAAAAATAAAAATATAAATAGATTTAATAATATAAATAAATATATAAATAAAAAAAGTATTTAAATTTTAGTTAAATACTTTTAATGTTTTTAGTTAAGGTATTTGCTTTTTGCTTCGTTTTCGCCGTTCAACTGTTGGCCCTAGCTTCGCAAGAAGGGAAAGCAACAAATAAAGCAGATATTATGTAAATAATAAATAATCTAATTTCTTCTAAGCTATTAAAATAATTAAAATTAAATATATTTTCTGATATTTGTGTATTATTAAATAATAATATAGGAGCAAATATTAAAACCAATAAAGAAAGTAATGATAAAACAATATATAAAGAATAAGTAGTAATAACTCCTGTATCTAATTTAGCTAAGTTAATACCAGTTTTATATAAATAGTTAGATAATCCATAAGGACCTAATAATTCAATAGCTCCTCTATCAATTTCTTTAGAAATAGTATAACCTAATTTTAAACCAGCACTAATAAAAAATTGATTATAAATTACATCAAAATAATATTTACCATTTAAAAAAGCATAAATCTTTCTACTTAAATTATAATTTGTTATATTAATCATAAATATAGGTTGTAGATGATACATATATATAGCAGAGAAGGCTCCAGTAAAACTTAAAATAGCAGGTAAAAGTTTAATAAAAGGATTTAATGAGAATTCTGCTTCAACCAATGAAATATTATTAGGGTGTATAAAAATAGAATTTTTAAAGAAATCTGAACCAATACCTATAAATAAATCTGAAAAAATATAACCAAAATATATACTAAATATAGCTAATATTAATAATGGTATAATTACAGCTAATTTTGACTCATGTGAATTTAAATAAGATACTTTAGGTCCATTAGGTGTAGTTAAAAAAACTAAACTTATTAATCTAAAACTATAAAAAGCTGTAATACCTGCTGTAACAGAACCTAAAACATAGGCATACATACCACTAAAACTATATTGGGCAAAAGCCAGCTCTAAAATTAAATCTTTACTATAGAAACCAGTTAAATAAGGTGTAGCTAATAAACTTAAAGAACCTGCTAACATAACTGAATAAGTAAAAGGTAAAAATTTAATTAAACCACCCATTTTTCTAACATCTTGTTGATCTGCAAATGAATGTATTACAGCTCCAGCTCCTAAAAATAATAAAGCTTTAAAGAAAGCATGATTTACAGTATGCATTAATGCTACATTATATTGACTAAGCTTTTATAAATGTTTAGCATTATTCTAATATTAATAAAGTACCACCGGCTGGCGGTAGCGCAGAGAGGGGATATATTTTTAGAATAAAATTACCTAAATTAGAAAAGTAAACCAATAATTTCTAAAAAGGGGTCTATGCAAATTACCTAATTAATTATATTTTTACTGGTATTAAATATTTAAATTTTAGTATTTAAATTATTATAAACCTAATTTATATTTTAAAGTAGGATATATTTTATCAGATACAAGGTCTCTTACCTTAGATATATCCTTTGCAGGTATTTTTATAACAGAACCTCTATCGTTATCAGAATGAGGTTGTTTAACAACATAAGAAGAAATATTAAATTTATTAAGTAAAATAGATTGTAATCTATTAACTTCACTATAATTAAAATTATTAACATGAAGTATTAACCTAGAACCACTTTTATCTCAACTACCATCACCCAGAATTAAAAATGCAAAAGCCAATGGTGTAAATAAAGAATCTAAATTTAAAGGTAAAACTTTATATTTTTTATTATCTATTTTTTGGTACCATTCCTTATATAAAGAAGTGAAAAAGGCAAAGAAAGGGTCTGAAAAGAATACACTAATTTTCTATTAATTCTATCAATAATATGGATATCGCTTAAAACTAAATTTAATTGAAAACACATTTTCCATACTTCTTCTGTTAGTTCTTTATGAGTTTGTTGAACACTCATAGTTGCTTGACTACCATTCATTCTAATTGAAGCATCTGATAACATTAAACCACAAACTACTTGTTTAAACCAATCTGGTACATTATTAGAAACTCTAATTTTTTCTTCTTTTGGCATATAACCTCTTTTTCTTTTTAAAATAGGTATAGCTAAAGTATAAATAGGATTTAATAATAAAGTTCCAGTTTTAAATTCAAATAAATCTACCCCAACGACAATAGGCGGGATGGTTCTGTAAAAAAATATAACTAATAAAAATAATAGCATACTAAACAAGTATCCTTTAAAATTTCTAATAAAAATGGACTATATCTTAATAAATAAATTATAATAACTTATCTATTTCTTTCGTGTAGTCTCTGAGGATCCTACTAAAAATTAAATGGTTTAAAATTTTTTGGTTTCCTGCTGATTGTCCATGTGGCAGCTGTCATATCCTTAAGATTGTTACTTTATCTAGCTTAAAGGAAGGATAAGTACTTAAGGCTTTAGGAGTTCCCAGCATATAGAAAGATTTTACATAGGCCTTAGTGTTGACCTATAGCCATCATCATATACCCTAATTGAGAAATTGTACTAAATGCTATTATTCTTTTTAAATCATTTTGTAATAAACCACAACTTGCTGCAAAAAATGCTGTACTTGATCCTATTACTGTTATTATTAATAAACTTGTACTACTAAATTCTAACATTGGAGATACTCTTATTAATAAATATATTCCTGCTGTAACTAGTGTAGCTGCATGTAATAATGCACTTACAGGTGTAGGAGCCTCCATACTACCAGGTAACCATGAGTGTAAAGGAATATTAGCACTTTTAGCTAAAGCACCTCCTAATAATAACAATGAAATAATAGTAATAGCATTTTCATTAATATAGGGTACTAAACTAAATACTTCTGAATAATTTAAAGATCCAAATATAGAAAATATAGCAAAAAAGCCAATACTCATTAACATATCACCACATCTATTCATTGTTAGTGCTAGTATTGCTGCTTTATTTGATTGTAGTCTAGTAAAATAAAAGTTTATTAATAAATAAGATACAACTCCTATTGCTTCCCAACCGACAAACATAACAAAAAAATTACCTCCACATATTAAAACTAACATCCCAGCAGTAAATGCGGATAAATAAGAAAAAAATCTTTGATTATGAGGATCTGTTGATAAATAATCAACACTATAAATATGTATTAATGTTGAACAATATATTACAGCTATTCCTAAAGAAACTGTTAATTGATCAAAATAAAAACACCAAGAAATATTTAGTAGTTCTATATCCAACCAGCTAAATAAATCTATTATTACAGGTGACCCACATATACCTACCTCGTAAAAAGCAATACTTATTAATACAGAAGTAACTACTAAACTACTACAAGTTATTATTTGAGAACCAGTGATACCTACTTTTCTACCTAAAAACCCACTAACCAATGAACCTAATAAAGGTAAGATTATTATAGATAAATACATTAATTTTTTAATGATATTGTTCCTCTTAATCTATAATATGCAACTAAAATACTTAAACCTATAACGGATTCGGCTCCAGCTATTGATATTATATATATGCTAAAAACTTGTCCTATATTGTCATCAAAACTATAAGACATTATTAATATTAATAATGTTACAGATAGTAACATTATCTCTATTGCTATTAGCATTAATATAATATTTTTTCTATTTAATACAAATCCTAAAATTCCTATTAAAAATAATATTATAAAAATATTCATTTTTTTGTGTTTTATTCATTTTTGTTTCATTTAATAATTGTTATCTTTTTTAGACTTTTCTAGTAAAACCAAATATTTGTATGTTTATTTTTTTTTATTATTTTTCTCTGAGTTGACCAGGCTCGAACTGATATAACCCACTACCAAAAAATGGTGTTTTTCCAAATTAAACTACAACTCATTGTTTCTAATTTTTTTCTTGTTTATATCTTTACCTTTACTAAAGACCAGCTGTTTTTATGACTTTTTTACAATTATTTATTAAAAGTTTGAAATACTTATCTAAAGGTACTAATTATCTTATAAAATATTTATCTGCTTCTAAAAGATAAACAGGATAGAAATTTCTTTTATAAGACATATTATATTATTTATAGATTAATAGGTTATATTTTATTATTTTCATTTTATTTAGGGTTCTTCGAAAAAACAGACTATATTTATTTAAATAATTTTTTACATTGTATTGCCGTAACTTCTGTTTATTTTAATTTATTTTTTGTTTTTTAAATGTTTATTAATATTAAGTATAATATTAATAAAATAGATTCTTTAGATAATATAGAATTCTCTGAAAATTTTAAAATTGATTTTTTAAATAACCCTATAGATTTAGCATTAATATATTTAATTAAATTAACACATAAATTAACAATATATTTTAAATTTGTATTAGAATTAATGTTTCCTTAGTATTTACCTCAGTTTTTATTTCTATTTTATATCTCTTGCTTTTGCGTTAAAAACAAGAGCAAAAGAAATAAAAATAGAAACCAATGAAGAGGCTAATTTTTACTTTATATATCTTAGTTAATAGTTTTAGTACTATAATATAATAATATAATAATATAATATTATGATTAATTATTCCACCCCCTAAGTCTTAACCCTTATTTGGTATTTTATAATTAAGCAAATGATACAAATACTAATAAGGATATTGAGAAAAAAGTGTCCCAAAAATAATAAAGTTTGACAGCGATTTTCCAAAATTATGGTTTTTAAGAAAAATTTATAATTTATAATTTATATTAATTAATTCTGATAATGATAATTGATATACTTGTTTTCAACCCGAGGGTGGCTTGCTAGCGATTCAAAAAGCAAGCCTTTTGGTTTATACCTGGCTTCGCAAAAAAGGTAGAAACAAGCCAGTTAAAACCAGAGGGTGCTGGTGTGTCCAAAAGTAAAGTTCAAGTAAAAATTATTAAATTTTAAAGTTTTATTTTTCTCTTCTTTTAAATTTTTAATCTATCTCTCTTGCTTTTTCACCTTTTGGTATAAACCAAAAGGTATAAAGCAAGAGCAAAAGGCACCTAAGGTGGGGAGCATTGCTTTTTTTTTATTTATATTTCTTAAATAAAAATATAAAGTAGAAACAAATCAAGTTTTCTAGACAAAGGTATTTTAATATTTTAAAGTTTTATTAAGTTTTATGTTTTTAAGTTTTATGTTTTTATTATTTTTAATAAAAAAAGTAATAAAAAGGGGAGAGTGTCCTAAAAAATAAAAAGTGTGTCACTGCAAAATTTGAAGTTAAAAAAAAATTAACAAAAACTTGCTTTGCCCACAAAGTGCTGGTTTTTCTTTATATTTTTATTTATGTTTTAAAAATATAAATAAAAACATCGGGTGGCAAAGCAACTGAAAAATAAATATATAAATAAAAATAATTAATAAAACCTAAGGCTTGCATTGCAAAACGAATAAACAAATATACAAATAAACAAATAAACAAATAAATAAATAAACGATTCGCCTTTTGCTTTATATTTAAATTTTTAATAGGAGAGCTAAAACAAATTAAAAATAATAAAGAATTTAATCTTTATTATAGTAACACTAAATTAATTTATAAGTATAATTCTTTTTTTAGTTTAAACAGAATTTACAGGAAACATGGGGGTAATAATATAATAATAACTGAATAACTGAATTTTTTTTATAAACCATAGGGGTTATAATAATATGTTATTATTAATAATAAATTAAATTTAAATTAGTAAAAATAATGTTTTTATATTAATTTACCTTAATTATTAGGGAATACTTTTACTATTTTATATCTTTTTTTAAAAAGTATTTACCTTAATCTAAAAAATAAAAATTAAATTAAATAAACAAATATACCTACAAGTACTAATTTTACTATTATACAAATATAATAATATATTATTTTTTTTAAATAAGAAATAAGTAAATCCTTATCTGGATGTTTATTTTTTCTAAAATTATTAATATTATTTAAATAATATTTAGGTATATATTTTAAATTTTTACTTTCTTCTATTTTTCCCTTAAATTTTATATAACTTATATAAATTATTACTTCTAACATAAAAAAAAGAATAAAAATAATTAACAAAACTATTAAATATAAACTATATTTTAAATTAATATTAAATCAAAAATCGGGAATATAAATATTTATTAACATAGTTATAGCTATTAATAATAATAATGTTATTTTACTTTTTATATAATTATAAAATTTACCTAATTCTTTTAAATTAATCATTTTTTGTTTTTTTTTTATTCATTTTTGTTTCATTTAATAAATGTTATAATATATTATAGACCCACCGTCCTAAATTATTATTGTAGAATTTAACTTCATAATCCTAAAAATTTTTCAAATTTTCTTTCCTTTTTAATTTCCCTACTTATAATTTTTTTTTATTAATAAAATTATAAAAAAAAAATATAAATAGCAGCGGGTGATTTGCCTTAAATAAAAACGAGAAAAAGCGGGAGAAATATAAAGTTGAAGATTTTTCATTTATTTTATTTACTACTATTGGCGTGTTGAGTGTTGGTTTAATTTTACCAGCTGCAGCAGCTAAAGAAGGTTTAAAACTGGTAGAGCTATTGGATTGGGAGCTCTAGCTGGATTAGGTAAACTTGAAGTATCATCTGGAGATAGTGCGAGTGGAAATACTGGTACTGAAGGAGGAACTATTTAAAAATATTTATTAATTAAAAAAGCATAACTAAAAATAAAAAAATTAAAAGAAGATAAATAAAAATTGCGATAAGCATATAAAATAAACAAAAATATAATATAATTGTATAAAACCTATATTACTACCTATGCTAATAGTTAAAACAAAACTTAGCTAGAGTAATTAAATTAATATAATTAAAAATTTTTTTAATCCTTTTGGGAGAATTTAATTTTGGTTCTGATTGAACGTTTTTCAGTAGTTTTAAGACATGCAAATCGTTATTTTAGTATTTAACCCGATGGTAATAACCAGAGGGACAAAAGTATAGAATAAGGTGTAAAGGTGAGTAATGATAAATAAGATACCTTATAGTCCTTTGAAATAGAGGATATTTATATAATATCAATTATATGGCATAATATAGCTTAATTATGAAAAAAGGAAATTTTCTACTATAAGAGTCGATTTATTTTGTTTAATTGGTAGTTGGTAGGGTAAAGGCCTACCAAGCCTACGATCAATAGCCAAGTTTGAAAGAACAAATGGCCACATTGGGAATGAAAAGCCCCAAATTGCTTAAGCAATCTGCAGTCAAGAATATTAGTCAATGCTCGCAAGAGTGAACTAGCTAACTGAAATCACAAAACCACTTAATCGTGGTTATTGTGATAACGTAAGGGAAAAAAATGATATTACCTTACTATAAGTGTTGTCTAAATTACTGGTGCCAGAAGACTCGGTAACACCAGAAACGCAAACGTTAGTCGTCTTAAACAGGCGTAAAGGGTAAGTAGGCTGCTTTAAATTTTCTATTTTTAAACCAAATTTACTTTTTTACCTTTGTTTATCTAGGAAGAGAAAGTTAATAAGCTCTAAATTTAATAAATAAAAATAAAATTTTCAACTCGCAATCCTCAGGATTTATAGGAGAAAATTAAATAAATAAGACCTAATTTTATTAAGAACAGTAAAAAATAGAATAAATTAAAGCTAGAATCATAATGGAGATAAACCAAATAATACTTATGTGTAAGGATGATATCTAAAGATACTAAGTAGAATACTAATGGTGAAAACTTTTTATCTAGTAATGATTGACGCTGAGGAACGAAAGTGAGAATAGGGAATAGGATGTGCGACTTGCAAAGCTTAAATATTGTATAGTATTCTTAGAATACATTATTTTTCGTTTAATAATAGCCAACCTAAACATGCATTACTAGTAATGGTTTTGTGTGAAGCTTTAGGGTAAAATTAATTAAAGGTAATCTACCTTATTTTATTCCTATGTCCTAAGGCCTTATAAAATCCAATTTTTATAAGGTATAAACAGAATAAAATTTAATGAAGGCTGATTCCTATGGTTAGGGAAACCGAACTTATGTAAATAAAGCATATTAATGAGGCCAATAATAGTCCTAGTTATTGGAAAACGAACATATTTGTTAATAGAGCAAAGTAAGAACCTAAGGGAATCTATCGTACATATTTAGGAACAAGGTAATGCCTATAATTTGCTTTTTAAAAATAAAAGCTAGTTTCTCCGTAAGGAGAATTACATAATTAGAGGTAAAAGGAGTTAGAAATAAGCCAATGTCTTTCTGTAATGGAAGGAATAGCTTTAAACTATTGTTTATTAACAAATAGAGATAAAGTAATCTGAAAGGATGCCTACTTTCTAATGGTGCTAATTTGTGTTTATTCACTTTAAAAAAAAAAAGTGTAGCTAATATCTTATAAAATACTCTATTGTATTTACTTTAATAGTTAATATCAAACAATGTTAATTTAAAATAAAATATGAATAATTTTAATAATAATTTCATCTCTTGGTTCTTAGGTTTCTGCGATGCAGAATGTAGCTTTATTTGTAATCCTGTAGCGAGAGTAAATAAACAGGGTACTATAACTAGTTATAGAGTTTTTTATAGGATTCAAATAGGTTTGAATATAATTGATAGACCGATTTTAGAATTTATACAAAAAAACCTAAATAACTTAGGTAAAATTTATGATTATCCTCATAAAAATGAGAGTACTTTATGTTTTGTAGCATTAGAAGATATTAAATATTTAATTGTAAATGTTTTTTCAAATTATCCTTTATTAACAAGCTATCAACAAAATAGATTGGCTAAGTTAAAAAAAGGAATATTAAATAATATAAGTGGAGTTAAAACAATAGAAGACTTTAATGCTATATTTGATAATTTAGGAATACAAAAAGTCAATATAGAATCATTGTCTAAATCTTATTTAGAACACTGGTTAATAGGGTTCTTAAATGGTGAAGTTTCATTTACCACATTTAAGAACAGGGGTATAATTAAACCTAAAGTAAGTTTAGAACATACTGATAAAAATGCTTTAATTTTATTTAAAAATAATTTGGATTTAGGTCCAAGTGTTTTAGAATTAAAAAAAAGAGAAAATAGGAAAATAACTTATAGAATAGATTTAACTAGTGCTAAAGATTTAAATAAAATTTGTATTTTTATAAATACAGCAGATAGTTTAATTGGAAATAAATTAAACCAATATCAAAATTGGAAAGATAATTTTAATTTATAGATTATACTATTTATAAATTGCAATTTAGTGCTTGAGCCGTATGCGATGAAAGTCGCATGTACGGTTCTTAGAGGGGGAAAGTCTGAGAAGACCTACCTATCTCAACTAGATACCCAGTTACCTCTCACCGTCAACGATGAATGGTAGTTATTAGTTTAATATAAATTAGTAACGATGTTAACGCGATAACCATTCCGCCTTGAGAGTACGGTTGCAAAACTGAAACCAAAAAAATTAGTCGGTCTCGGAGCAAACGAAGTGAAGCATGTTATTTAATACGAAAGTACGCGTAAAATCTTACCAGTTCTTGCATATCCAATCCCTCTTTTTAGGTTGTAATAGTATTTACTTACTGTTTTTTATTATTCTAATAATAACCCAGGGGCAAATATTATTAAAGATTAAAAAAACTGGATTGAGTAATTTCTATTTTAAATTTTTAATTTTATTAGAAATTCGTTTACAGGTGTTGCATGGCTGTCGTCAGTCCGTATTGTGAAAAGTGAGGTTAACTCCACTAACGGACGAAATCCCTTTTGTTAATTTATACTTAACTATTGATGATTATTAAATATTTTCATTTGGGGCTAAGACAAGTCGTTATGGCCCTCATGAACTGGGCTATAGACGTGCTGCAAAAACTTTTACAATGTGACGCAAAACTTAGCTTCTGCTAATTGTTAGTTAGAGCTAAAAGGTTTAGCTAATCAATAAAAAAAGTTATTTTTATTATTTTTATAAACGGATTGTTGCCTGGAATTCGGCAACATGAAGAAGGAATTTCGAGTAATCGTTGATTAGTATTGCAACGGTGAAGATTGAATCCGTGATGAACTAACTGTCTGTCGCTGGGGAGGAGTTCGGATTGGGGGAAATTGCCTTTAATAAATACGAAGAACAAAAGTATACTCTATATTAAATTTATATTTTTAATATAATTTTAATAGGTAATTAAATTTTCAATTTTAAACATAAACTAATTATTTTTAATTAAGTGTAGTTATTCTTATTTGTTACTAATGTAACTTTATATAGTGATTTAACTATTTTGTTGAGATTTATTAATATCGATTAACCCTTCTGAGTAACATCTCAAAAGTCATAGCAAGGTAGCTGTACTGGAAAGTGCTGCTGGAAAATATATATTGATCCCCCATGTCTTTTAATTAATCTTTAGCTTTTTTGCTTTTTATCTTATTTATCTTATTTTTACACTTTTTTTTAAGGGTAATAATAATCAACAAACCTTGCAGAGTTTTAATCCTCAACTTTTATATTTAAAAATAAAAACTAACTAAATAAATAACTAAATAAATAAATAAATAAATAAATAAATAAAAGTTGCAAAAGATTAAAAAAAAAGGTAAAAAGATAAAATAAAAATATAAAAAAGCATAATAAAGCATAAAAATATACTAATTCTAAGTATACTAATATAGTTCTCTTAATTCAATGGTTAGAATAGCATTCTTCTAAATTGTTTATTCTGGTTCGAGTCCGGAAGAGAATATGCACAATTGTTAGTTAATATTTACACCTCCTTTTTAATTAAATCTAGATTTAATTATTAATTTAATATTTATTATATATTATTGCATAATTTTTAATTATTTTCTCTAGCTTACCTTAGGTGCAGCATTTGTACATTTATAAAATTTTGCTAGTCCCAGCTTTTATTTATATATAAAAATATACAGAGCTGAAATTTGTATTTAATTAAAATTAAATACAAGGTAAGTTAAATAAGCTCATTAAGAGTGAGGTATAGCAAGAGTTATATTTATAAATAAAATATTTAAAATAGTAGGTTTAAAGCAGCCTACTATAAAAAAAAATATCAAAGCTAAATAAAACTTTTGCGGTTTCCTTTATATATTTATATTTTTATATTTATAAAAATATAAATATATATAAATAAAGGAAAGCAATTATTTTTATAAAAATTAAAGCGAAGCATGAAGCATGCTTCATAAAGCATGTATCAGTTTTATTTTATAAAATTAGTATATTACTTAGCGGCAATTACCTAAGGGAGAGGACAAAAAAGGAGAGATACAAATTTAAAGCAAATATTTAATAACAAATACCTATTACTATAATTAATTTAGTTTTTTAATTGCCCCTAATTGAAAGCTGAAATAGTTTAAAGGGTTAAAACATACCATTCATGACGGTATAATGAAGGTTCGATTCTTTCTTTCAGCTTATATTATATAAATTATATATATTTTTATAATATTTAATACAGTAGTAATTCAAAATTTTACTTACTTTTAATAGGTTCATAAAGCTACTTAATATATAAAAATTTCAGACAGTTACTATTTTACAAAAGATAAAAATAAGTAAAAAAAAAATATAATTTTGTACAGGGATGGGTTAAATTAACAAAGGTGACTAAAAAAAAATTAAAAATAAAATCTTTTTTATATTCTGAATTGTTACCCGGTTAAACTAAAATTTAAAACAGTAAAAAAAGGAGGGTTACCTAAATAAGGGTTAGTAAATTATAATGGAATAATCGTCATTGGTAAGATAACACGATTGCTAATCGTCTGGGATAGCTCCCTTAAGCGTTCGACTCGCTTTTATTCCGAAATGTGAATTATATTTAACTCTTGCTTTATTTTTTTTTTATTTATATTTTTACATATCAATTCAAATATAAATAAGTAAAACATACAAATATATTAAGTAATAAAAATAAAAATAAACCTAAAACTATTATGTTTTTTACTTAAATTTTATAACAGTATAAAGTATATTTTAATATAAAAATGATATAGAGATTTAGTATAATTAGATTACTTTTGTAATTTAAAATCTACTCTCCTAGTTGCATCGCAAGCAGTTATTTTTATCACCATATTTCTTCTTTATTACTACCAAACTCTAGATTTTATATTTAATTAAAAATATAATTCTCTAGGTAAGAGAAGTTACAGAGGTAAAAAAGGTAAAAGGTAGGAACTATAATTTTTGTTTTTTTAAGCTTTGTTTAAAATATAACCTAATTTAAGTTTTGTTAAAAATATAACCTAAATTTTAAAAATAAATCAGTTCTGTTGCTTGTTTCTACCTTTTTTGCGAAGCCAGGTATAAACCAAAATGCTTGCTTTTTGAATCGCTAGCAAGCCATCCCTATCTCTTTTTATTATTAACTTTCTATATTTTTCTATATATTTATTTTATAATATTCAAAACTTTGCTACTGATAAACCTTTGCCTAATTTTAAATTTTGTAAAGGTAAGAGGCTTTATGAGTATAAAAAAACTTTTTTTTACTTTTTGGCCTGTTTTTATTTAGAATAAACAAATATAAACACCTTTGCTTTTTTTTTATTTGTATGTTTTACTTTATTTATAAATAAAAATATAAACGCTAGGCAAAGCCATAGTTATCTTATTTGGTTATTAATATATAAGAATGTTTTAATAAAATAGTCCACAGTTATTTTATTCTAACAAAGGTTAATATAAAAATGGTACAGGGTTATTATATATTGGTACTGTACAAAATTCTATTTTTAAAAACATTTATAAAAATAAAAATAAAAGTGTAAAATTTAAAGAGATAAATACTATATTAATTTAAAATTATAGGTCACATTAGTTTAATTGGTAGAGCACAGCTTTGTGGATGCTGAGAAAAGAGTTCAAATCTCTTATGTGACCCGCTTCCTATTACCTACCCTAGTATGTCCTTATATATCTCTTTGTTTGTTTTTTGTTTATATTTATATAAAAATAGCTTAAACAAACAAAGAGATATAAACAAATGAAAAATAGGTTACTTTGCTTCTATGTTTTTTTATTTTTAAAAATATATAAATAAAATAATAGTTGAGAGGTTAAAAAGGTAAACCAAGTATTAAAATAAAAGAAGGAAAAAATAAAAACCGTAAAGCATCTGCTTATCCTAAATAATCTGAGCCCTGGAATAAATTAAATGTTTTATTACTCTTGCTTTTTACTCCTTGCATTTCCAACCCTCTCTTGCAAATGCAAGAGTGCTAAAAATATAAATAAAAATATAAACATGCTTTTAGAATAGCTAGGCAAAGCAGGTCTAAGAATCGCTAGGTTTAGATTTGTATATAAATAAAAATATAAACTGCAGCTCCCCTTGCAGAGGGAGAGGAATAGTTGCCTTTAAATCAAAATGATTTAAAGGTATAAACGAAGCAATACCTTTTGTATAAACCAAAAAGGAGAGCAAGGCCCGATCAACTGAGCAACAAAACAAAAGCAAGTGTCCCAAAGGGTTGCTTCTTGCTTCGCTGCTAATAAAATTGAGCTACAAATATAAAAAATTAAAATTTACTAAGATTATCTATTTTTATTAGATTTGAATAAAATTGAACTTATCTAGATATAAATAAAAATATAAAAAGCAACTAGTATAAAAATAAGAAAGAAAAATAAAAGGGGGTTAAGTTTACAGATGGTTTCTGTAGTAGACCTGCAAAGTCTTTTTTTTAGGTTCAATTCCTACTTAACTCTAATTTTTAATAAGATAAGGTAACTAAATATTAAAAAATTTTTTTATTAAATATATATTCTTGCTTTGCTAAGAATTTGTTTTGCTAGTCAGATAATTGTTTTTGTTTTATTAATTTAAGTTTTGTATATTTGTAGCTCAATTTTACTAGCGATTCCATTTTTTAATTTTGATGTTTTTATCTCTATTTTATACCTAATTATTTTTATTAAATAAAAAGCCAGCGCCGGAATGGTTGCTTCGCTTTATTATAAAGGAAAGGGGAAGCTTCCAAACTAGAGCAATAAAAAAATATTTAACTAAAAGTATTAGGGAATGTAGCTAAATTGGTATAGTATTTAATTGTCGATTAAAGAGTTCTTAGTTCGAATCTAAGCATTCTCGTTTTTAGTATACTTTTTTATATGTTTTATTAACAAATCCTTCCACGCGGCCTATTTGTACTTTATATTTTTTTTTTTGCTTTTACTCGTGAAACAGGGCCTTGCTTTATTTTTTTTAGTTAATATAAAAAAAAGTAATACAAAGGCCCTTTGGGTTGCAATTATTATTTATATATAAAAATATAAATAATAATATAAGCCTAACGATTCTTAGACCTGCTACGCTGGTGCATCTTAAACAGAGGCAACTTTGTCAATTTTTTTACTTTATCCTTTATTGGTTTAGCTAATTGCTTTGGTTTACCTTAAATTTTCGATTTTCCCCTATTTATATTTTTATTTGTTCTAGTTGTACTTTTAACTTTTGTTTTTTTTATATAATATAAAATTTATATCCAAGCCTTGAAAAACAAGAGAAAAAAAAATATAAACAACAAAGAGGATTTCTAAATATAGTAGTATTTAAACAAATGAAGCCTTAGGTTAATAAGTCAGAGGTTGCTTTCTTAAATTTTTATTTTAGTAAAAAAAAAAAAGAATCGCTAGCAAATTAAAAAAGGAAAAAGTAAAATAAAAAATATATTAATCCTGCAGCCTATGGCACAGACTAAAAATTTAAAAAATTAAAGCATCAAATAGCCAAAGCCAATGTAAATGCCATTAGGCTATGACTAGCCACTACAAGTGTAGCACTACTAAAAAAAAAGATTAACAGGAAAAGGAAAAAATAGATTAGTATAAAAATTTTTTAAGTTTTTATTTAGCCTCGGTTGCTTAGTGGTCAAAGCGCTATTCTGAAGATATAGATATAGGAGTTCAATTCTCTTCCGGGGCAAAAAAAAATTTTGTTTTTTTTATAATAACAGTTTATTATTGCAAATATAGCATATACCTGATACCTGTTTGGGGCTATATTAATATGTTACCTTACTTTTCATATATTTTTAATACAAACAAATTGCTTTTGAAGCAAGCTATGTTCCTAGGTTAATATTATTATTATTTTATTATTAAATTTTATATTATTTATATCTCTTGCTTTTTTAGTTTTTTATTATATTTATAATTTTATATATAAATATACAGTCAAAAAGTGCTATAGCAAAAGATATTTAAAGAGCAAAATAAATAAGAAAATTACAAAATATAAGGTATAGGCCAAATATTTATAAATATTTAATTTAAATATGTGAGGATTTGAAATACTAGAGTGGTTAATTTTTTTGTAATATTTTATGTATAATTTATAATATAAAAAGGGGGTAAACTATGTTAAATTTGTAACCATATCTGGTAAAATATATTTATCAATTTTACTTCTAAATAATGAGTAGCTATCCGATTTTAAATTTTTAACTTTGGACCTTTATTTTAAATTATTTCCTTTTGGCAAACCTACCTATCTCTAGGTTTTGCTCACCCTTTTTTTAACTAGAGTCCTCTGGTTTTCAACCTTCCTTTATAGTTGTATAAATTAAATAAAAATATAACGATAGGTAGATTTTTATTGAAATAAAAATTTGCAAAGCTAGGGAGTATTAAATTTAATTATTATTAAATAAAAGAGTGTAGTATTAATTGGTTAATATGTTGATCTCCAAAATCGAAGATAGGTGTTCGAACCACCTCACTCTTGTGCCAATAATTTTAATATTATACTATAAATTATAAGCCTAATTAGTTTGTATACTTTTGATTTATAAAAGTTTTATCAAATTGCTTCGCTACTAGTTGCTTCGCTTTTTTAATTTATATTTTTATTTTATTTAAATAATGGGTCAGCAAGTTAATATACAAATAATAAATCAAGGGAAACTTATTTCTACCTTTTAGTTTATGGAGCAAACAAGCTTATGTTAACATACAATATTATTTGTTTCTTAATTATATTGTTATCTTTATTTATATTTATATTTATCTTTTGCTCTTGACTTTTGGTTTATACCAAAAGGTATAAACATGAAAAAACAAGAGATAAATATATAAATAAAAAATCCAAAGGACTCGCTTTGTCGCCTTTTGGTTTATACCAAAAGGTATAAACGAAGTAATACCTTTTGTATAAACCAAAAGGCAAAGGTTTTATAATAAAACCGAGGGAAAGAACTAGTTGCGAAGCAATACCTTTTGTATAAACCAAAAGGCCCTCTGGTTTGTAATTTATATTTTTATTTATATTTTAAAAATATAAATAAAAATCATCGGGTTAAAAACAAAGCAAGGTCCTTAGGGAGGCAGGAAACTTCTAAATAAATATGAGTTTCATAAAAATTATATACTGCCCAATTAAAGTACTAATTTAACAAGATAAAATTATAACGTAAATAATTAGCACAGGTTATAAAGATTCAAAAAAATAAGTAAAAACTAAATAAATAATTTAGCATCTTTAGCTTAAATTGGCAAAGTATCTGTTTTCGGCACAGTTTGATACTGGTTCGAATCCGGTAAGATGTTTATAGTTAATGTTATTATTAATTAATTTTACTTTAATATTCTTTTGCCTAGAAAGTACCATGCTTTTATCGAGTTCTTATTTAAATAATAACTTATAAATTAACTTTTAGTTTATATTTATATTTATCTTTTGCTCTTGCCTTTTGGTTTATACCAAAAGGTATAAACATGCAAAAGCAAGAGATAAAAAGATAAATACAAACTTGCTTTGCTAGGAGGCAACTAAAGCTAAACACTACACCTAGCATATATATTTATATATAAATATAAAATTTAAAAAAAGGAATAAGTCAAACACCGCTAGCTACTTATAAAAATATAAATAAAAAGAGCAAAGATAACAAAAATAAAAGTTTTAATAAGCAACTATTTAATGAAACTTATAAAGTAGTTAAAGAGAACAAAGATTTAAAAATTTTAATATTCAAAATAGCCTGAATAGTTTAATAGGTAAAACGGCTTACTTGTAATAAGTAAATAGCGGTTCAATTCCGTTTTTAGGCAGTAGTATTTGTATGCTGTATTAAAATTACAGGTTTTAATAATACTATAATCTATCAAAACTTTTTTTTTTAAGTAAGTAAAACAAGAGCAAAAAGGATATAATGGAGTTGCAAGAATGAAATAATATTAAACAATAACCTTAAATACTTAAATACTTAAATACTTAAATACTTAAATATAAAGTGTTATTTTGAAATAGGGGTGGGAATAATAAATTTATATAAATATAATAAAACACTCTAGATAGTCGAAGATATATTAAAAAAAATTTTTAAAAATATAATAAAATAAAATAAAATATTTAAAATATTTAAAAAATAAATTAAAATAATAGTAAAATATTTAAAATATATACACAAATATTTAGAGCAAAAATTATAAATAATATTAAATTTATTTTTAATAAATTTTTCCTCCATCTCTCTAGCTTTTTCACCTTTTGGTATAAACAAAAGGTAGTAACCAAAAGGCAAGAGTTAATAGGAATATGCAGTTTTATTTAACTTTCGATTGATAAAATAAAATAATATAACATTAGTAATAAATAATAGATTTTATATTTTTATTTTTTTTAGCCATTTTCTTTTTACATAGACTAATAAACTAAAAAGGGGACACTTTTATTCTTGTTTTAGCGGCTCCCCACCTTAGGTACAGCAGATTTACTAATAAAAATCAAATAATTTAAAAAATATAAAAGAGCCTTTTTTTTATAAATAAAAATCCGAGGACTTGCTTTGCCTTTTGAATTTATACTCAAAAGGTAGAAACAATGGTCCGTTGGAAAGAATACTAAAATCTCCTTCAGTTTTTATTTCTATTTTATATCTCTTGTTTTTGCGTTAAAAACAAGAGCAAAAGAAATAAAAATAGAAACCAATGAAGAGGCAAATCTAAATAAAACAAAATCATAAAAACATAAAAAAAACAAAAATCATAAAAGTAGGTAAAACAAAAAAAAGAAAAAAAAGGTAAAGGACACCTCCGCCTATTTTTTTATATGAAAATATTAAAAACACTCAAAAACTGGAAATTTTGCACATTTAGTATTTTTGGGACAATTTTTCTTAGCTTAGCTAATTGTGAGGTAAACAACATGTATTTATAAAAGAGAAGAATACTAAATTTCTTATAATTTAAAAATCAAAACTAAACAAAAATCTAAAATCTAAAATCTAAAATTTAAAATCTAAAAATCATAAAATCATAAAATCATAAAATCATAAAAGTAGGTAAAACATTAAAATCATAAAATCATAAAAGTAGCTAAAACATTAAAATCATAAAAGTAGGTAAAACATTAAAATCATAAAAGTAGCTATTCTAAAAACATTAAATAGGAAAGGACACTAGCCCATATTAGCAATTATATTTTTTCATAAAAATCGCTTTTTTACAATTTTGGTGACTAACTTTTTTTTTGGGACACTTTTTATTAAATTAGGTAATTTGTAAGTAAACAACCATTGGAGATGATAGGGGAGGGAAAATAAGCATAAATAAATAAATAAGCATAACATAACATATTATTAAGTATATTATTTAAAAAATTGATATAGTATTATGCATATTAACTAAAAAATAAAAACTATAAACTATAAATATTATTTCCAATAATAATTTCAAATATATAGTCAACTTATAAGTTAATTTAATTAAATATATTAATGGTAAATCAATAGGATTTTTTAAATTTTCAATTTTAATATTATTAGATAATTCTATATTAGATAATTTATTTATTCTATTAATATTAATCCTTAGAAAAGTAAACATATCTAAAACAAAAAATAAATTAAAATAAACTGAACTAACAGCAATACATTGTAGAAAATTGGCTACAGAAATATAATCTGTTTTTTCAAAAAATCCTAAATAAAATAAAAATAATAAAAAATAACCTATTAACCTATAAATAATAAAATAAGCATTATAAAAGAAATTTCTTTCCGGTTTATCTAATAAACTAATAAAAATAGCTTCAGAAAAACCATGTTTTATAACACTAAAAACTATTTCTAAATTATAATAATAATTTTCTATTAAATATAATAATTTATAGAACATAATTTAAATAAAATATATTATACATTGTTAAAATTTTTATATTACTTTTTATTTTTAATCAATAATTGTTTTAATAGTTAGAGTATTAAAAACAATAATATAATAAAGTAATAATTTAAAAAGATGAAATATAATATTCTAATTTAATATTATAAAAAGATATTTATTTCGTATATACCTTTTATATAAAAGGCAAGTGAAGTAAAATAATATTATGCAATAACCTTAACCGTTTTCTGTATAGTTACAAATATCTATACTGGATCAAAAGGATCAACATATTCTGATGCAGATGTAGATGATTCGTCATACCTAGGTAGTTCCTCACCTAAATTAGGAAAAGGTCTAGTATAACTAGGTGTAGTAGGAGAAGTAGCTCTAGGAGAAGTAGCTGTAGGTGTAATAGATCCAGTAGAAGTAGGAGAATTATGTGCTTCTACCTGAGGAGTTGCCTGAGTAGAAATCTCTACTTGAGGAGTTGCCTGAGTAGAAATCTCTACTTGAGGAGTCGCCTGAGGATTAATAGGAACTTCCGCTGGATAACTTGGATAATTAGATGAAGTAGCATCTAAACCTCCTAAATTAGAAGTATCAGGTTTATCAAAATACTGATTTAATACTCCTCTAGCATTAGGAGATAATTCATCAGAAGGAGACCATATTTTACCAACCACTTTTTTAATCCAACCCCAAGGATCAATTCTTAAATTAGGTCTATTAAGGCCAGCTTTTGTCGTAGATCCAGAAGGATTATCATTAAATAAAGGATCTGTAGTAGAAGGTACATCTTTAGATGTAGAAGGAATATTAATTATATCAGGTAATGGTAGATTACTATCAGTACCTTTACCTTTATCATCTTTTTTAAAATAATCTAATATATATTTAAAAACACCCGAACTAACAATAACTTCACTTATTTGATCATGATAATTATAACCAATATAAGCTAATACAACAACAGAGATACCTATAATAATATATTTTTTATAATTTATAGATTTATCGTGGTTATTATCAATATATTTAGTATTAACTTCATTATCTTTAATAGTAAAATCTCCATTTATATTAAAATTTTCTTCAGTTTTATTATAAATTCTTCTTAGAAATCTTCTAATTAAATTTTTAATATATTCTGTAATACCATTTTTAATATAATTACCATCCATAATAAGTGAATCTAAAAATATGCTTGATGTAGCAAATAAGACTCTCCAATCAAAAGCAAAAGTAAAATCAGAAAAACAATATAAAACGATACAACAAAAAACTAAGTTAATTGTAGCTAAAATTCTAATAATATATCTAATAAATGTAAAAACTTTAAAATATTTTAAAAATCTAATAATTCTATATTTATCTAAATATTCTGATATTAAAATAAAATATTTAGTTATAAATTGGAATCTTGTAGAAGTTGATAAATATTTTATAAGATAATTAGTACCTTTAGAAATATATTTTAAGCTTTTAATAAATAATTGTAAGAAATTCATAATTTTGTAAGTTTTGCTGGAATTCACGCAGCTGTGTTTAATCTAAATTTAGTTTATTGACTTCTATCGGTCAGTTTACCTTTCTAAGAGGTAAAACAATACAAATAAAGTGCCCTCCAACCACCCCTTTATATATTTAATATTAAGGATTAATAATATAAAGTCACTTTTAATATTTATAATCCCTCTTGCTTTTGCCTTTTGGTAATTATACCTCTTCCCTCCTTTTGGTAGAAACAAGAGCAAAAGATCCACCCACCCTATAAATATTAAATCTATAAAAATAAAATAATAAAATAAAATAATTATTTAGTCAGTTGATTCATCTGTAATAGCTATAATAGTTAATCTGTCGGTGTCGCTTGTAATAGGACCAGTAATAGAACCAGATTCTGGTCTAGCACTCTCCATAATATTATTAACATTTGCGCTTGTATTTAAACCTTGAGCTCTTATTACCTCTTCTGCTATAGTACTGTCTATACTATCACCAGAGGAGTGAGCTGTAGCCATAACTGCGCTTTGTGGAGGAGCCTGAGGGGCTACACTTTGTGGAGAAGAGGTAGAAATATGCAAAGTTGGGGCTTCTACAACAATAATATGGTTGGCTCCCCTATGTAAAGGCCCAGGTGATTCAAAAGATGAAGTATTACTTACTCTGGTCCGTTGATTATTAGCCCTCCCCCCTCTGGGAGGAACTGGGAGGAACTGGGAGGAACTGGGAGGAACTGGGAGGAACTGGGAGGAACTGGGAGGAACTGGGAGGAACTGGGAGGAACTGGGAGGAACTGGGAGGAACTGGGAGGAACTGGGAGGAACTGGGAGGAACTGGGAGGAAGGTCACTTAATTCTATATCTTCTGGAATCTCGGGAGTAGGACAACAATAATTAGTGCACTTATAAATAGCAAAAATCCCTAAACTTAATAAAGCAACAGATAAACCTGTAATAAGAAATAAATCATGTATTTTAAATGTATCTACTTTTTCATCACAATAAATAATAAAATTATTAATAAAAGAGTAATAAATAAGGTTATTAAATTCTTCTAAAATGATATTGATATCATTTATATCACAAATTAAAATAAAAATAACAATAAATATAAGATTACTAAATAAATAAAAATATGATATTAATTTGATATAATACTTAAAAAGTATATAATATTTATTATTTATTATTAACCTCAAAAATTTATAAATTATTTGTAATACTCTATTATTTGTTACATACTTGAATATTACACTATTAATAATTTTACTCTCTATTTTATTATAAATAAAAGCAAACTTTGAACTTCTACATACAAATTTGATAATTAATAAAGCCATTGTTTTTTTGTTTGTGTCATTTTTGTTTCATTTAATAATTGTTGCTTAAGAGATTATATTTTAATATAACGGCTTAAACATGAACAAAGGTAGGATCTCTCTATAAACCAGATCACTAAAAACATTAGATTGAATACGGTAGGATTTGAACCTACAAATTTCATTTTAACTATTCCTAATTTTAGCTACGTATCCTAAGAAAAACACACCGTCCCCCACTAGCACGCCTTTTGTTTTACTAGTTGCTTTTTCTATTTTATATATATAAAATAGAAATAAAACGAATCAGCAATACCTTTGGTTTTGCTCTTGTTTTAAAAGAGGTCTGTTTGTATTATTATACAAAGTTGCCTTTGGAAGCAAGCCTTAGTAATAATGCAGGTAGAGTTCAAAGTAAATAAAAGAAAGGTTGCATATTAAATTATAAGTATAGGGTTTTATTTGGTTATTAACATATAGTTTACGAGAATTATAAGTTAAAAGGTTCAATTCCTTTAAAATCCATAAATAGGGGAGATAATTCTAATCGTTATTTTCTATAATAACCTTATCATTTATTATAAATGGTTTAGTATTAATTAATATATCATTTTTATATATCAACCTTCTTTTATTACCTGTAACTTTTAAAGTATAAATTTGATTTAATACAGAAATATTACCATCAGTAATACTTCTATACCATTTTTTTTGATCAGATTCTATTTTAGAATCTTTAACTAATAATTGTTTTAAATCATCTAAACTTAATTTATCTATACCTTCTTTAGATAATCCTTTAACTTTAATAGTTGTTTTACCATTTATATCTTTATATCCATAAACCTTAGGTGCTAGAAAAACTGCATCAACACAAATTCCTTCTAATTTCATTTTACCTAATATCGTACTACTTACTAATTCTTCAGGTAATTCTTTAGAAATATAAATAGAATCTGTATCAGTATAAAATAATTTATAATTTGAGTTGTTTTTAAATTTAGACATATGAATTCTAGAATAGGCTGTAATAGCAGAAGCTATTCCAATATTAATATAATGATTTTCTGTCCCGTTATCTAATATTGTATCTAATTCAACTTTAGGATTTTTAGATGTTACTAAAAATTTATTATTATTTAGTTCAGTTACATCTAAAATTGAATTATTTTTATCTAGTTTTTCATATTTAAAATAATCTTTTTTATCCATAATATCAGAATAAGTAAAATTATCGTCCATTCCGAATCTACCGTATAAACTATTCATCAATATTTTAGCTATATAATTCATTGGATCACTTTTAGAGTATTCTAATCTTATTTTATATAAATCACTTATTATTTCTGAAAATATATTGTCAGATTCAAATGTATAACCCCATAGAATTTCAAATTTATATCCGATTTTCATAGCATTATACATTTCTTCGGAAAATATCATGTCTTCCCAAGCACCTAATGGTGATACTGTTCTAATACCCTCATTAGTTTTAAAATGAGTTTGTATAATAGGATGTTCTAAATAATTAGGTGCTGTAATTTTACAATAGAAGAAACCAAATGGTTTCTCTTCACTATTGTAAGAGGGTATTTTAGTTATATCCCCTGTAAAAAAAGTTGGAGTACCTACAGGAAATTTATATAAGAACATCTGTGAGGGAAAAAGACTATTTATATCATAAATAAATATTTTACTATCCTTCTCTATTAATGGTATGTACATATCTACGGATCCTCCAGTATAACCTTTTCTTATATCTTTAGCTATTTGACCTGATAGCATATGAACTTCGTCTTCTTTAAGATATTTTGATTTAAATATGGCAAATGTTAAACTAGGTAAAGTTGGATAATTATTTATATTCAATGAAAATGTATTAAAAATTAAACTATTAAATTTAGAAATTATTTGATATAAAGTTATACAATCTAGTTTACAATATTTTATAGCTTCTTCTTTGAAGTTCCAATTTTTGCTATATAATTCTTTATATTTATTATAATCTTCTAAAGATATATTACTAAAATATTTAAAATCTGGTACTTCCCCTATATAGTTTATATCTGACAGTAAATAAGGAAAGATATCTTTTTGTGATTCCGTATTAAAACTTTTACATAAATTTCTTAAAGAACTAGGTAATAATAAATATGAATCTCTAAAGGTTATAGTATATTTGTTATAGGTGAATTTTAAGCTAATAATTTTACCTTTGTTTATTATAGGATTATCTACAAAACCTATATCGGATAGATATTTAACTAGGAAATAGCCATCAAATTTAAAAAAATTATGCAAATATACTTTATAGTTCTTATATTTTCTAATACAGATATCATTCATTGCTCTAGTGATCATATTTAATATATTTTTTTCCTTATTATTTAGGGACTCTATAAAATAAGATTTGGTAATTTTACCATCTGACCAACATAATAGATAAGGAACATGTTTATTATTAATTACTATAGTTTCTAAATCCATAGTTATTATTTTTAAATTGCGATTTGTCTCTAAAATGGTATATTGATTTACCAATTTCCCGATTTATATTTTCTTCGTCTATATAAATATCTTTCCATACAAATAAAAGTTGATTATTTTTAAAATAATGTACTATATTAACTTTTTTATTATCTATAGTAGTTTGTTCTAAATTAATCATATTTTTATTATCTATAGCTATAGTATATGATTTTCCATTTTGTATAAGTATTTTTCCATATTCAGATGGATTAAAAGCTACCGGTAATTTATTTCTATAATATGTATGATATACTGTCTCTCTATTTTCTACTATTAGATCTGATTTAATTTTACCATACATTTTTCTATAACTAAATACAATACTTTTTAATGGTGTTGATAAATAAAAATCATTACTTATAGATATTCTATTAAATAAATAATTTAATAATTCTTTTTTACATTCTTTATTTATTTTTTGAATAGTAAAAAATGATACTGGCTGATTATCTTCAAATATTCCTCGTAATATAAATAAAAAATGTTGATTTTCATCTATATTGTTTATAACATCTTTATAAAATTTATCTATATAAAAAGATAATAAAGCTTTGGTAATTAATGTCGGAGTTTCTATTTTATACTCTTGATTGATCCATTTATTTAAATGCGAAGAAATATTTGTATTTAAAACAGGTAATGCTTTATAACTTGTCATTAATAAATATTTTGTATTTTTCATTTAGACACGCTAGGATTTGAACCTAGTAATTTTAAATTAAATTTAATTTAATTAAAGCTTTACCTTATTATCTACATGTCTTATTTTGTAAGCATTTCCCCTCAGCTCCTTGCTTTCCCTTTTGCCCTAGCAAAAGGCAGAGGCTAAAAAGCTAATAGTAGTAGTATAGGACACTAAGAAAGAATGAAAGAAAAATTTAACAACACATTATAGAGAATTTAATTATGGTTATATTTAAATTTAAAAAAAAACATCATTTTACTAAAATCGCTGACTAACTTTTTTCGTGGGACACCACACGCTACAAGATATCAATTATCATTATCAGAATTATTTAATATAAATTATAAATAACTACAAAAATATAAAAGAGATGAAAATAAAAAATCAAAATTATATGTAAACAAAATTTTAAAATTTTTAAAAATAAAAAAAGATAAAAATTATTTTTGTTTGTAAAACACAACAACACAACAACACAACAGAACAACATCAACAACAAATTTTTAAAATAATTATAAGTATATAAAATAAAAAAAAATAATTTATCTTTGTCCTTTTATTTTTATTATTATAAAAAGTTGGTAAAACAAAAATTTAAACTTTATATAAAAAGCTAAAGGTTATTCCTTAATAGGACTAATTTTATAAATTTTTTACCTCTTGCTTGTTTCTACCTTTTTTGCGAAGCCAGGTATAAACCAAAAGGCTTGCTTTTTGAATCGCTAGCAAGCCACCCTCTAACGGAGCTGCAAGTTTTTGGATACCCTCGGGTTAAAAAATGAAAACAAGTTTTAGCTTCGCCTGACCTCTTGCCTCTTCGATTTAAAGAGCAGAGGTCAAAAGGTAAAAAAAAAACAAAAGGCAGAAGGAAATAAGCTAGTAGTAGTAGTATAGGACACCTTCCCTATTAGCTTATTTATCAACACCAATACAAAGTATTATAATTAGTTATGGTGTTAGAAAAGGATCAATAAAATCAGATCTATTAATAGAAAATAAAGATACAGTATTCCAATATTTCCATAAACATAAATTACCAATAGTATTTAATCCATCTGAATATGGTAAAATATTAGATAAAACAGATAATAAGTATTGGATACAACAATCTAAAAAAGTTACTATAATATTAGAAAATATAGATAATGTAAATAAAGTTAAATATTTTAAGGAAGGCCAATGAATTTTTAATTGGACAGATACTTTACTAGATAAAGACAATGAATATTTCATAAGGGAAATAAATAAAACAACATACTACTTTATGAATAAAGAGTTATTATTGCAAAAATTAGTAAAAAAAAGTAGTCCTATGGTACCATCTAAAACAGCTCAAAAACGCGATACAAAAATAATAACTATGGATTTAGAAACTATATTAATAAATAATAAACATATACCTTATTTATTATGCTGGTCAGATGGAAATATTAGTAAATCATATTTTATAGATAGTATTGTAGCTTCGCAACCCGAGGGAAAAAACCAGCACTTTGTGGAAAATAATATAGAAAATATGATTTCTAGAGCCATGAATGATATTTGCATTAGAAAATATAGAAACTATAGAATATATTTACATAATTTCTCTAAATTCGATGGCTATTTCTTAGTTAAATATCTAGCAAATATAGGTTCTGTAGATAACCTTATAGTAAATAAAGGTAAAATAATAACCTTAAAATTTACATATAATAATTATAGTATTACTTTTAGAGATTCTTATTTATTATTACCAGCATCTTTAAGAAAATTATGTAAAAGTTTTAATAATGAAACACAAAAAGATATCTTTCCATATTTATTTTCAGATATTAATTACGTAGGAGAGGTACCAGAATATAGATATTATAATAATATATCTTTAGAAGATTATAATAAATATAAAGAATTATATAATAACAAAATTTGGAATTTTAAAGAAGAAGCTATAAAATATTGTAATCTTGATTGTATATCTCTATTTGAAATTATAAGTAAATTTAATACTTTAATTTTTAATAAATTTTCATTAAATATAAATAATTATTCAACTTTGCCTAGTTTATCTTTTGCTATATTCAAATCTAGATATCTTAAAGATAATACAATACATATGTTGTCTGGACAAATTGCAAAAGATATTAGAAAAAGTTATACTGGAGGTGCTACAGATATGTATATTCCATTAGTTGAAAAAGGTTCTAAAATATTTAGATATGATTTCAACTCTTTATATCCCTATGTAATGCAGGCTTTTAAACTACCAATAGGTACTCCAACCTTTTTACAGGGGATATAACTAAAATACCCTCTTACAATAGTGAAGAGAAACCATTTGGTTTCTTCTATTGTAAAATTACAACACCCGAATATTTGGAACATCCAATTATACAAACTCATCTTAAAACTAATGAGGGTATTAGAACAATAGCACCCTTAGGAACCAGGCATGATATGTTATTTTCTGAAGAGATGTATAACGCTATGAAATACGGTTATAAAATTGAAATATTATGGGGTTATACATTTGAATCTACAAAAATATTTACAGATAATATTAATGATTTATTCCAAATGAGACTAGATTACCCTAAAAGCGATCCAATGAATTACATAGCCAAAATATTAATGAATAACTTATACGGAAGGTTTGGAATGGATGATAATTTTACTTATTCTGATATTATGAATAAAGTTGATTACTATAAATATAAAAAGTTGGATAAAAATAACTCAATTTTAGATCTAGCCCTTTTTTTTTTTTTTTTTTGGCCTGCGCCAAAACGGCAAAGGCTGAACTAAATAATAATAATTATTTAGTAACAAAAAACCCTAAAGTCGAGTTAGATAGTTTATTGGATAATGGTTCAGAAAAACATGATATTAATATTGCAATAGCTAGTGCAATTACTGCATACTCTAGAATACATATCTCCCAATTTAAAAATAATCCTCATTTTAAACTTTATTATTCAGATACCGATTCAGTTTATATTTGATACAGAATTACCAGAAGAATTAGCAAGTAATACGGAATTAGGTAAAATGAAATTGGAGTGTATTTGTAAAGATGCAGTTTTTGTTTTTTTTTTTTCTAGCACTTGACGACAAGAGGTACCTTAAGTAATATACCTTAAGGTGGCACAAAATCGGAGGCCCCGACTGTTTACTAAAAACACAACACAGTGCAATCATTAATATGGTAGTATACTGTGTGAAATTTGCCCGATGCCATTAATATAAGAAAAGTTATGGTTATTATTTACTGTGACTAATCGAAAATCTGGTTAATAGCGGTCTTAACTATGAGGATCCTAAGGTAGCAAAATCAGTTGGCTATTAAATGTGGTCCGGTATTAAAAATGTAACGATGGTCTCACTGTCTCTACAACTTTTTATAATAATCAAAATTGGACAAAGGCTCTTTTAACTTTTGTAAGTTTTAAAAATTTTTAAGATTTAAAAAAATTTTTAATTTCTTCTCTTGTATTGTTTTTAAGTTTTTAAGTTTTGAGGTTTATTCTCTGTTAAGTTTTTTTAATAAATTTCTTTTTAGTATGCTTCTGTCCCTAGCGTTTATTTATATTTTTAATATAAATAAAAACAAGGCTAAATACTCAACCTACAAACGGTTGTATGTGTTGAATTTATTATAAGCAGGGGAGGAAATTAATAATCATATTTTAATAATCTGATTGTTCTATACTAGTAGTAGTATAGTTAATTTAAATATTTTATAGCCTCTTCATTGGCTGTTAGGCCTCGGCCTGAAGGTAAAAAAATTTTTTTGTATTTTTGGAAACATTTGGAGTTGAACCAAAACTGTCCCCTTAAAAGGGGGACACTCAACCACTCGAGTTCTGCATCCTTCCAGCGGACCATTGCAAAGCAAGTCCTTGGACAAAGGGAATAAATATATAAAGGTTTAATCTTTTTTTCAAAATATGCTTTTAAAGAAAAAAAACTAATTAGATAAGATTATATGGTTTAAGGAAAATAAAGCAGGGGTTAGTTGTTAGTTGTTAGTTGTTAGTTGTTAGTTGTTAGTTGTTAGTTGTTAGTTGTTAGTTGTTAGTTGTTAGTTGTTAGTTTGAAAAAATATATTATTATTAATCTATAATAATAAAAAAATAACCTTATTGCTAAAGAAAATGTTTAACGCTAAATTTGAAACCAATACGAACAAAGAGACTTGAACTCTTAAGGGTTTACACCCACTTCTTCTTAAGAGAAGATTGTTTACCAATTTCAACATATTCGTAAATATTAAAAAAATTTTTTATTCTATTTATAGCAAAGCAACTTTTAATTATCTATACTATATAATTTTAAATTTTTATAGCCCCTTTTTTTAGTTTTTAATTTAATTAAAAAAATCAAAGTTACTATTTGTAGGTAAACTTTCATTACAAAAAATTTTTTATTTTTATTTTACTACTTTCTCTTGCTTTTTTTTTACCTTTTGGTATAAAAAAAGGCCCTCTGGTTTGTAACCTAGAAACAAGAGCAAAAGGGAAGCAAATTTTAAAAAGCAAATGAGCTAATTAAAATTAGTTAAATAATTACATTTTTAAAAAATTTTTATATTAAATTTGTATTTATTCTCCTTTTATATTTTTTTTTTTTATTTTTTTTTTTAAAGTAGTTTTTATATTTTACATATTCTTTTTGTAGGTATTCTACCCTTTTATTATTTTTATAGTTCTGTAACTATAACTCATTTTTATTTTATTTTTTTATTGCTCTTTTTGTTATCTTTATAATAGCTCCTTTTTATTCCTATTTTAAACAAGTTAAGCAAAATTAGCTTTGTAAGTACAAATTTTATAAAATTAGATATTAGTGATAATAGCTTTAGGTTTATTAGGTTACTCTTACAATTAGTAATAAAAAATATAAACATAAGTAATATGTAATATAAAAATATAATTAAAAAAAGGATTACTAGTTAGCAGAGGGTGTAATTTTTAACATTTATTGTATAAGGTTTAACTTATTAGTAGTTAAAGTTTATATTAATATAAGTATGTAAAAGCTTGCTGGAAAAAAAATTTTAAATAAAAAACAAGAAAAGATCTTAAATTATAAAGTAAAAAGGAGCTATTATAAACTATAAAAAAAAAGAAATTTAAAATAAAAATAAGGTTCAATTCCTTAATTTATTAGATTATATTACAAATAACTTTTAGTTAGTAACATTATATTAGATTATATTATTAATAAAAGTTCTTTAGTAATATTAAAAAAAGCCCCAAAGATAAAATCTTATAATACTATATAACTTAAAAAAAATTTAATACCTTTGTTTATTTTTTTTTTTAATTAATTTATATATCTGCTGAAAAATTTTAGCCTTATACTTATTATTTTGCTTCTTTGAGAAAAAATATAGCAAAGTTTGGTAGCTAATTTTTAATTTAAGAATTATAAAATAAAAAAAACAATACTAAAAACTAGGTAACTTTTCAAAAATCAAAAAGGAAAGTAAAAATAACAAAAATTTAAAACAAATATAGTATTGAATACTTAAATAGATATAAATTAAGATTTAATATAAATAATATATGTAATAAATGACAAATTTTTTTTTAATTTTTAATAATATTTTCAATGATGCTCCGCAACCTTGGCAATTAGGTTTTCAAGATAGTGCTACACCAGGATTTACTGGTTTAGTGACACTACACAATACAATAGGTTTTTATTTAGTAGTAATAAGTTTTTCTGTATTTTGGGTTTTATTTTCTTTAGTTTATTATTATAGTTCAAAAAAAAATCCTATTGCCCATAAATATTTAACACATGGTACAGTATTGGAATTAATCTGGACTATTACACCCGCTTTAATTTTAATAGCTATAGCCTTTCCTTCATTTAGATTATTATATTTAATGGATGAAGTAATTTCACCTACTTTAACTATAAAAGTAGTAGGTCACCAATGGTATTGGTCTTATGAATATTCAGATTTTATAACAGATAGTGGAGATTCTATAGATTTTGATTCTTATATGATACCAGAATCAGATTTAGAATTAGGTCAATTTAGATTATTAGATGTAGATAATAAATTAATAATACCTGTAGATTGCCATATTAGATTAATTGTTACAGGTTCTGATGTATTACACTCATTTGCTGTACCTTCTTTAGGATTAAAATTAGATGCTGTACCGGGTAGATTAAATCAAGTTTCATTTTTAGCTGAAAGATCTGGTACTTTTTATGGTCAATGCTCTGAAATATGTGGTGTTTGGCATGGATTTATGCCTATTGTAGTTGAAGCTGTTTCTTCTCCAGATTTTTTAGTATGGATTGATTCAGCATCATCTTAATATTGTGTTTTTAATATATAAATTTTTTCTTATATTTTTTTAATAATAATTATTCAATATTAGATATTATTTTTTTATACATTTAATAAAAGGAATGTATTAATTGAATTAAATTTAACAGTACTATTATAAATTATAGTAACCAGTGTTTGTATTTATTATTTACAATATAAAAATAAAAAAAATTATAATGGATGCCGGTTTTCTAGTTTTAACTCCCCCCCCTCCCTAAACAATAACAATAACAATAACAATAACAATAACAATAACAATAACCTAAACATAAACCTAAACACAAACCTAAACATAAGCTAAACAATAACCAAAACTAAACATAAACCTTTTAAACTTAATAGAGCTTAAGTTTCTATAAATAAAAATAAAAATAAAAATAAAAAAAAAAATAAATATAAACATAAACATAAACATTGTATAGTAAAAGGTATTGTCTATATTTAATATATTAAACAATAGCCCTAGCGTTTTCTTTAAACCTTTTTATTTCTATTTTATATCTCTTGCTTTTGCGTTAAAAACAAGAGCAAAAGAAATAAAAATAGAAAAAAACGCTAAACAAAAGCAAGATTAAGGTACAAAAGATTAAGGTAAGAAAGTATAATATAAAAATTGTAGGTAATAAATTTTATTATTATTATTATTATTATACCTAGCTTTTATATAAATACAAACAACCTTTGTTTATATTTGTATTTAAATTTTTATATATAAATACAAATATACAAAAGGTAAAAACCACTCCCCGCAAAGGCACAAAGGCACAAAGGCACAAAGGCACAAAGGCACAAAGGCACAAAGGCACAAAGGCACTTGGGGAGGGGTTGCTTTTTTATTTATATTTTTTATCTCTTGCTTTTTCATGTTTATACCTTTTGGTATAAACCAAAAGGCAAGAGCAAAAGATAAATACAAATATAAACGCTAGGGCAGGTGATCCGATTGGTAATGGTGGTTCTCTGTAAAAGAATTGGTTAACAGCCGTAAAAGGTTCGATTCCTTTACTGCTCAAATATTAAATAGCAACTGTAATAAATAGAAGTAGCTTTTTTATACTTTATATTTACTTTTGCTCTTGCCTTTTGCCCTCTGTTACTGTATATTTTTATTTAAAAATATAAATAAAAACATCGGGTAAAAAACGAGCAAAAGCAAGAGAAATATAAAGCTCCCTCCCCTGATGACTCCTTATTATTATAATTATAAGGTGGCAATGAGACGCCGAAGGTTGTTTTTAGAGGCTAGAGACAAAAGAAAAATAATAATACCCTTTGTCCAAATTTTTATTATTATAAAAAGCTGGAAAACAATAGCAACACTAATTATATGTAGCCTTTGCCTAGCGATTCTTGCTTTGCTGTTTTACTTTTGCCCTAGGGCCTTTTGGTTTATACAAAAGGTATTGCTTCGTTTATACCTTTAAATCATTTTGATTTAAAGGCAACTAGAGCTAGAGAAGGAGCGAAACAAAAGGAAACAAAAATAGGATGTGTTTAATATATAAATACAAACGTTTCTTAAAAGATACTAAATATTTAAAAATAATCTTAGCCTCTGCCTAGCGATTCTTATTTTTATAATAATAAAAATTGCTTTTTTTTTAAAATCCCTCTCCCCTCTGGTGGCCTTTAAATCAAAATGATTTAAAGGTATAAACAAAGCAACCTTCGGGTTGCTTGCGAAGCAAGCCACAAGAGCAAAAGATAAATAAAAATAAAAACAAAGGTGTTTGTAATAAACTAAAAGGTACCTTTGTCCAATTTTTATTATTATAAAAAGCTGGAGGGCAGGTTTTTATGAATATAAAAATAGAAGGAGAGCAAAAGAAGGTAGAGAATACTACAAATAATAGGATTGCTAGCCTTTGGTTGTATCGCTAGTCTTATATTTAAGAAAACAAAAAATATATACAAAAATGAATTATTAGTAATGAATATAAGTAATTTACTAACAAATCTTAATAGTCTATTATTTAATATTCTAGATGTATTAAGTATATTATTACCTGTATTATTAAGTGTAGCTTTTATGACTATAATAGAACGTAAACAATTAGCTGCCCATCAAAGAAGAATAGGTCCCAATACTGTTGGATATTATGGTGTATTACAGCCCTTTGCAGATGCTTTAAAATTAATATTAAAAGAGACAATTATACCCTCTCAATCTAACAAAATAATTTTTTATTTAGCTCCAGTATCTACTTTAGTATTTAGTTTATTAGGATGGGCTGTTATACCATTTGGTCAAGGTATAGTAATATCTGATTTAACTTTAGGAGTATTATATACTCTAGCTTTATCATCTTTAGGAGTTTATGGTATACTTTTAGCGGGTTGGTCAGCGAATTCTAAATATGCTTTTTTAGGTTCATTACGTTCCACAGCAGCGATGATCTCTTATGAGTTAATATTAAGTTCTGCAATTTTAATTATTATATTATTAACTGGGAGCTTAAATTACATAACAATAATTGAAATACAACAAGCTATATGGTTTATTGTGCCTTTATTACCCGTTTTCATTTTTTATTTTATAGCTGTTTTAGCTGAAACTTCTAGAACTCCTTTTGATTTACAAGAGGCTAAAGCCATCTACTAATTATGATTTGGCCTCTATAAAGTTCGCTATATGCTGGAATCTCCTAAAGCTTTAAGTACTTTATAATTCTTGCTTACTTGCAACCTTTCTCCCTTTTGGTTTATATTTTTATTTATATCTCTTGCTTTTGTTTCACAAACTTGCTTTGATATAAATCGCCCTCTCCAACTTTTTATAATAATAAAAATTGGACAAAGGTGGTTTCTTTAAATTATTTTTTTTAAGTAACAAGAGCAAAAGATCAGAGCAAAGAGGGCCTTTTGGTTTATACAAAAGGTATTGCTTCGTTTATACCTTTAAATCATTTTGATTTAAAGGCAACTAGAGCAAAGTTGGTATAAACCAAAAGGAAGAATTAATAAGAGTAACAATCTTAAAGATGTCACAATGGACAATCAGCAGGAAACCAAAAATTATAATAATTGAGTAGGATCTTCAGAGACTACACGCGAACATTAAATATAAATATTTAATATGATATAGTCCATCTTTGTTAGAAATAATAAAGTATAAATGAAAATGCTTATTTTATTTAATTTTTTTTTATTATATTTTCTAGCTCCGCAAGAAGAACCATCTTTTTCTTTTGCTTGGAAGTTTTTACCCGATGTTTTTATTTATATTTTTAAAACATAAATAAAAATATAAAGAAAAACCAGCACTTTGTGGGCAAAGCAAGGTCTGCATATATGTATTAATATAAACTAAAGGTAGGAATAAAAAAAATTAAATAACCATTAACTTTTCTTTTTATGGAATCTGAATTAGTAGCTGGATTTTTTACGGAGCACTCTTCAGTTCCCTTTGTATTCTTTTTCCTTGGAGAATATTCTTCTATAGTCTTATTTAGTTGTATAACTGCTATTTTTTTCCTTGGAGGTTATAATATACCTGAAATTTTTATTAATGAAACAATTATTAATGTACAAGCTATAGTATTAGGGTTTAAAACTTGTATTTTTACATTTTTTTTTGTGTGGTTTAGGGCCACATTACCTCGATTAAGATATGACCAATTAATTGAATTATGTTGGTTAAATTTACTACCTGTAGCTGTAGCATTTATTATATTAATTCCTAGTATTTTAATTACTTTTGAAATATCACCATACTAACCTCTGTTTCCCATTAGTTTATATTTTTATTTAAGAAATATAAATATAAATAAAAAGTAAACCAGAAGGGCCTTTTATATTTTTATTTATCTTTTGCACTAGCTTCCTTTGAAAGCAAGTTTATATTTTTATTTATAACTTTATATTTCTCTTGCTTTTGCTCTTTTTTTACCCGATGTTTTTATTTATATTTTTAAATAAAAATATACAGTAACAGAGGGCAAAAGGCAAGAGCAAAAGTAAATATAAAGCCCTCTGGTTTACTTTTTTATTTATATTTTGTATCTAAAAATATAAACCAGGAGGAATTTTAAAAATATCAAACGAAACTCGTTACATAGTGCATATTCATTTTAGGGTATTTATAAGAACCTTTTGTTTTCTATTCTATTATTTTTATTATCTCTCTAGCGAATCTGAAAGCAAGTTTATATTTTTATCTCTTGCTTTTTCATGTTTATACCTTTTGGTATAAACCAAAAGGCAAGAGCAAAAGTTAGATAAAAAAATATAAATACAAAATAAACAAAAGACAAAAGGATTACACTAAAATAGTAATAGTACTAGTATTAGTAACATCTAAATTTTAACAATGACAAATAATATTATAAACTTAGTTTTATGTGGTGTATTATTTTCTAGTGTTATTTCAATTACATTTAGTAATCCAATAATTTCTATTATTTTTTTAATAACTACTTTTGTACAAGCTGCCTGTTATTTAATCTTAATTGGTATAAATTTTATAGGAATATCTTATATAGTAATATATGTTGGTGCTATTGCTGTTTTATTTTTATTTATTATAATGATGATACACATAAAACTAACAGATATTTTAGATACTGGTAATAATTATACTAAAAATTTACCTTTAGGTCTAACAATTGTTAGTTTATTTATTTTTGTTTTATTTTCTATATTACCTTATACTTATAATAACATATCTTTTTCAACTGTTGCCAAATTTTCTTCCACTAGTTGCTTCCAAACAACAAAATACTCTGATTTAATTAAATCTGAAACTATAGAATTTAGTACAATAGATAATTTATACTTTAATATAATTAAAAAGTTAAATCCTCAAATAGATGTAGTTATAACACACTATCCACAAATGGAAGTATTAGGTCATAATTTATATACTTATGGTGCTATTTTATTAATAATCTTAAGTCTTATTTTATTATTATCTATGTTAGCTATTATAGTAATAAGTAAACATAATAAAAATATTTAATTTTCTATCTATAGCTCCTATTATTCTCTTGCTTTTGATCCTATCCCCTTTTGTAGCGATTCTTTTTTGACTGTTGCTTTATATTTACTTTTGCTCTTGCCTTTTGCCCTCTGTTACTGTATATTTTTATTTAAAAATATAAATAAAAACATCGGGTAAAAAAAGAGCAAAAGCAAGAGAAATATCAAGTAAATAAAAATATAAAGCTTGCTTCGCTACTTTTTATTTATATTTTGTTTTTACCCGATGGTTTAATAATCGCTAGGGAAAACTTTTTATTTAATAAAAACCAAAGGGTAAAAATAAAAATATAAAAAAGCAACCATTTGGTTTGTAAAACGCTAGCCTTTGTTTTGCTAGTTTATACCTTTTGTATTTGTATAAACCAAAGGGAGCAAAGGTAGCAAATTTTTATCTCTAGCTTTCCTTAAGACCAGCATTTGTATAAACTTTATATCCTCTTGCTTTCCAGCTTTTTATAATTATATAAGGACAAAGGTTGCTTGTTTTCACCCTTTTTATTTATTAAAGAATGGTTGAAAACCAAAGGGTAAAAATGCAAGAGCAAAAGTAAAATATTGCCCTCTGGTTTATAATTTATATTTTTATTTATATTCTAAAAATATAAATAAAAACCATCGGGTTAGAAACTTAAGCTAGTAAAAACAAAAACGACCCCTTTTAGAGCAAAAAGCAAGGGTTGAAAACAACAGAGCAAAGGTAGCAAGGATAGTAATTTTAATAAATGCTTACTCTAATTACCCCCCCCCCCTAAAAGGCAAAGGCTCTTGCTTTTTTTTCTATTGCTTTGTTTTTACTTTTAGTTTCCAACCTGATTTATATTTTTATTTATCTTTTGCTCTTGCCTGTTGGTTTATACCAAAAGGTATAAACATGCAAAAGCAAGAGATAAAAATATAAATAAAAAGGGTTGCCTTTTGCTTTTGTTGCCTTTCCAGAAGGCCTTGTTTTTTAAACCAGGAGGAATTTTAAAAATATCAAACGAAACTCGTTACAGAATGCATATTCATTTTTAATTTTAATGAGACACAATAATTATTTTTTCATTTATTTGTTTATTTTTAATATCGCTATTTTAATAGCAACTATTGGAATTTTTTATATTACTATATTTTTTTTTTATTTATGTAGCTGCTCCTATGGATCCATTGGGGGATGGTCCTTCGGAGGGTTCTTCGGAGAGCTAAGTTTAAAAATTTATATAGATTATACTATTTATTTAATTACTAATAGTTTAACGGAATTTTTGTATACTGAAGCAGGTAGTGAATTTTTAATGTCTGTATTTGAACTATTTATTTCTTACATTGGATTTTTTATTACTAATTATTTTTTTAAAAAAGTGCATTGCGATAGCGATAGCGAGAGTTCTAATTCAGATATGGAGATCGACAATACTCAAAGTGATAATCCAACACAAGTACCCGGTTTAATTCCGGATTCGGTTTCAGAAGATTCCAATTCTTCAGAATCAGAGTCTGAAGAATTAGAAGAACTAGCTAATTTTCAATTTCATAATATTAACGAAGGTCCTTCTATTACGATTAGACTTTCAAATAATAACCCCCACACTACAACTTTAAATCAAAATGATTTAGATGTTCTTAGAAACAATAATCCTATTATTTCTAATATTAACGGTGTAGAATACACTATTCTAATAGAAGAGGATGGTCGTATTCGAGTTTATTCTGAGGCGGCAAACGGTGACCTATTAAATGAAATAGGAGAACCGGAAATGGCTGGTTCATTTTTAGAGCAAGAACCAGATTTATTAGAATCAGATGTTAATATAAGGGACTCTAATTTATCAGATACAGATAATAGCTCTGAGGATGAAATTTAATTAAATGTAAATCAGCCTCTTTTTTTATTTATATTTTTTATTAAAAAAAATGCTCCCCCCTACCCCTCTGTTGCATTGTTTTTAGCAACTTTATATTTCTCTTGCTTTTGCTCGTTTTTACTTTTGCTCTTGCCTTTTGGTTTATACCAAAAGGTATAAACATGCAAAAGCAAGAGATAAAAATATAAATACTAGGAGGAGCAAAAGCAAGAGAATAATTAGTACAAACAAAAGCAAGACTAAAGTATATTTTTCATAAAAGTATCGATAACGATTTAGTTTTAACATTAATAAATAAAAATCATATAATAATATAAATATACAGTAATTTAAAGGGGTTATTAAGGAACAAAAAAGCAAATTTATAAAAAAGGAGGTAAATACCAAAAGCTTTAAATCTGAATTTTAGTAGGAAAAGGATCTATTTTAACAAAATTTTACTTTATATAAAGTAAAATTAGTATAAAATATTATATAAAAAAGCGATCCTAAGGTAAACCTTAATTAAAAAAAACTTCCTGAAGTAAAACATTTTATGTAAGGAAAGGAAAGGAAATCAACCGAGACTCCGAAAGTAATGGCGAGTGAAATCGGATTAGCCTAATCTATTTGTAACAAAAAAATTTAAATATTAACTTGAAATCTTATTAAACCGATAAAGACAAAATAATAGTTTAAGTATTAAACATTGTTCAAAGCCTAGCTAAGCAATTATTTATAAATAAAAATATAAATAGCAAAGCAAGTCCTAGGAACAATTAGTAAATATATTAATCATGTTATTTTGTACAAAATAAGGTATTCGAGTCCTGTAGAGTTAATAACAAATAAATTGCCTAACTTCTCCTTTCTTTTTATTTATATTTTTATAATAATAAAAATCCAATTTTTATTATTATAAAAAGCTGGAAGGGGGAATAGTTAGAATAAAGTACGATGAGAGTTAACTTGTCGGAATATAGGGGAACCATCCTCTAAGGCTAAGTATTATAAATTTAGCAATAGCGAAAAGTACTGTAAAGGAAAATTTTGAAAAGCAAGTAGTATACTAAAGATATCATAAATAAAAAAAAGGTAGTGTTATTTTATAATATTATCTTTTTTTTATTAATTTAACTTATTACTTATCTTTATTTTTGTAACTATCTCTTCTAGAACCCTCTTTTTTATTTATATATAAAAAATATAAATAAAAACTCTTGCATTTGTTTTCACCCTTTTTACAAAGGTTGAAAACCAAAGAGCTAGAGGAGGAAACTAGAGCAGAGGTAGTTTAAAAAAATTAAATAAGTATATAAATTATAAAATATGGTATGGGTGAAAAGATCGTGAATTAGTAACTCTATAAGCAGTCGAAGTTTCATTACAAAAGTAAAAAGAAATGACGGCGTACCTTTTGCATAATGGGTCAGCAAGTTAATAGGAGTAGCAAGGTTCAAACCTTAGCGAAAGCGACTGGACTATAAAAATAGTGATGGGTAAGTTACTTCTATTAGACCCGAAGCCAGGTGATCTTACCAAGACCAGATTATAATGGATCGAACGGTTGAATGTTGCATAATTCTCCGAAGAGTTTTGGTAAGCGGTAGCATTTTTGCCGCATTGAAAAGTGATTTTCATTACAAATCTAGCTCATAACGGTGGAACCTAAGGATATAAATATCTAAGGCAATACCGTGGGAAGTTGTATCATAGAAGAAACAAATTAACTATATTATGAAAAATAATTTAATATAGCTTTGATATTAACCCCGTAACGACTTTAATTGAAAAATTAAGGCTTTTAAATTTAATTTAAAGGCAAGACGCTAGCGCTCTACAGTTTCAAATAATCATGATTAACCTTCATTTCCAAGAAGGAAAATTTTAAATTTACTTATAGAATTTTTCTATACCCTTGTTTGGCTAATAAACAAAAACAAAAAACAAAAAACAAGAAAAACAAGAAAAACAAGAAAAACAAGAGATATAAATAAAAATATTATCAAACGATGTTCATTTTAAATTTTAATGAAAAAAAATTATATTTTTACAGTTTATACCTTTTGGTATAAACCAAAAGGGAGATTGGATTTCAGGCTTTACTCAATCAGATGGTAGTTTTGTAGTATCTTTTTTAAAACAACAAAAAGGTGTTCCTATAAGACCTCAACCAGTATTTAACATTACTCAATCTATTGTTGAATTAGAAATGTTTAAAGCCTTACATAAACATTTAGGTATTGGTAAAATTTATACTAATAGAAAAAATGTAGTTTTTGTTGTTAAATCTATAGATGAAATAGTAGACGTAATATTACCTTTATTTGATAAACATCCTGTTAAGGGTGGAAAATTCTTAGCTTATACTATATTTAAAGAAGTATCTTTAATGATTAAAGAAAAGAAACATTTAACAATTGAAGGAACACTTCAAATTTTAAATTTAGCTTATTTAATGAACAAAGATACTTCACTTCGAAATGAGGAAAGTTTAAAGCTTCTTCATAGTAAATTAAATTTAAAATCTAATATCTCTAACTCTAGCCTAGTTAATTCGGTAAACAAACAAAAACAAACAAAAACAAACAAAAAGAGCGAGCCTCTAACATTAGAGTTTGTTAGAGGGGTGGTAGATGGTGATGGAAGTTTTAATATATCATTTGCTACAACAAGAAAAAGAATAGTAGCTAACTTTACAGTAGTTACGGAAATATCTTCCATTTCTATTTTAAATCAATTAGTTGATTTTTTTAAATGTGGTACTGTTTATAAATTACCATCTGCTGCAGCTCGATATCAAGTACAATCTATAGATGATATATTAGAAAAAATATTACCTATTTTTATTAATACAAAATTTAATACTAAGAAACAAGAACGATTTGAAATAGTTATTAAAGTATGTAGACTAATAAAAAATAGAGGTTATGCTAATGATGCTGACTTGAAATCTATAGTAGAATTAGCTTGGGATATGAATACAAGTCGAAGAAAATTAAGTAAGGAAGAATATTTAAATAAGTTTATTAAAACAAATTAATCTAAAATTATCGTAGAGTTGAAGGTATAGTCTGAACTTAACTGAAAAGTTAAGAAATAACATAATTGGAAATGCCAATCTGACCTGGTGCTAGCTGGTTTTCTACCGAAACATATTTAAGTATGATGTCTATCTATAGATTTATGAAGGTACAGCAAGGCGATTCCCAACAAGTTTAATTTAAATAATTATTTAAATTTTATACGTTTAGGTTGCGGGGACCTCGAAAATCTTACCTTTGGAAGCGAATCTCGGAATTACATAAATTGATGGTAGATATTCAGACTGTTCATGCTAAGTTGGACAGTCAAGACGGAAACAGCCGAGAACACTGATCAAGGTCCCAAATGATTGTTAAGTGAAATTAAGGACGTAGCAATATCGTATACAGCTGTGAAGTGAGCCTGGCAGTCGCTACTTATAATGATCGTACGTAACAACGCATCAGCAGTAATTTTACTTAAAAAAAAAGTAATAAATGATAGTAGCGCCGAAAATTTAACGGGTCTTAAACAATCAACCGATATCGTGTTGGTTAAAAATAATTTTTACATAGGTTGCATAGAATTATTTTTAATCTAGGTAGTAGAACATTCAGTAAAACTGTTTATAAAATAGTGTTTCATTATTTTTTAGGTTACTGAAGAGAGAATGCTGACATGAGTAACGTAAAAAATTCCTATAATGGAATTCGCCGAATACGAAAGGGTTGCAAATATGAAAGGTTAAACCGTTTTGTTTTAATGCGGCCTCTAAGGACTATAGCCAAAGCTATGGCTGATGAGTAATAAATAGAAAGTCCAATATTTAAAAAATGGACCAGGAAAATAATATTTAATTTTATCCTCCCTTTGTTTATATTTTTATAAAAATATAAATAAAAATCCTTCGGACTTCAGCTCCGTAGGAGGGGTAAAAACTACCGTACCCTAAACCGACACAGGTTCGTAGGTAGAGTATACTAAGGCGTAGAGCTAAAAGTTGTTAAGGAACTCGGCAAGTACACCTGCAAAGTGTTCTAGGAAAACACTTAAGTGGGTAAAACTATCAAACTCCGGGGACACCCTAAAGCTTTTGATACCAAGCTATATCCGAAAGGCTATAAGTGGATGAACTAATTACTCATGTATGGTAACAAGTCAAAAGATGAGTGAAAACGAAATGGGTTATCGCGGATCTAAATCAGAATTTCATAACCCACAGCCAATTGAAATTTCTGTAAAAGAGCAACGAGTAGACGGTAGTTGCTTTGGATTACTTCCAAGGTTAAGGTGTACTCTAACGGGCGGCGAAAGTCGTTATCATATCAAAATCCCTTCTAAACAATTAAAACCATGGCTACCCTCACCTTATGGCAAGCCAGGGGTGAGAACTTTTTCTAGTAGAAGTAATATTTTAAATCCTTGGTTTATTACCGGATTTACAGATGCTGAGGGTTGTTTTTCAATTGGAATTCGACCTGATGCTAAATTAAAAACTAAGTGGAGAGTTTCACCTGTTTTTATAATTAAAGTACATAAAAAAGATCTTATAATATTAGAAGATATTAAAAAGACACTTCATCTTGGAAAAATAAGAAAAAGTGGAGAAAATTGTGTTCAATATGTTGTTGAATCATTTAAAGAGTTACAAGAAATAGTTAATCATTTTGATAATTATCCACTTGTAACAGCTAAGGTTTCTGATTTTTTATTATTTAAACAATGCTTTTCTATGATAAAGAATGGAGAACATTTAACTGCAGAAGGTTTATTAAAAATAGTTACTTTAAAAAGTTCTCTTAATTGAGGAATTTCTGATAAATTAACTAAAAACTTTCCTTCAATTAAACAAGCCACTCCAGTAAATAGTCTAGAATATAAGTTTAAGGGTATACCTGACCCTTATTGGATCGCTGGTTTTACTAGTGGTGATGGATCTTTTCAAATTAGGTTAAGAAAGCTTAATACTAATATAGGTTATAGAGTTTCATTATTATATTCATTCCATTTACACATAAGAGACTTAGATGTACTTAAAGGTCTAGCTAATTATTTTAATAATAGCTCTGAAAACCTAATTTCTAATGATAAAAAAGTAGGTATTTCATCAGACAAAAGTGTACATCTTCAAATAGCTAAATTTACTGATATAAAAGACAAAATAATACCATTTTTCGACAAATACCCTATAGAGGGTGTAAAAAGCTTAGATTTTGAAGACTTTAAAAAAGTATGTAAATTAATAGAAAATAAAAAACATTTAACTCCACTTGGAATAAAAGCTATTTTAGACATCAAGTTAAATATGAATCAAAATAGAAAATTTTAAGCCTGCGCCTTTTTTAATTGCATGATAAATTTGAGAGCTGAGCATAAGTTTGACGACAAGAGGTACCTTAAGTAATATACCTTAAGGTGGCACAAAATCGGAGGCCCCGACTGTTTACTAAAAACACAACACAGTGCAATCATTAATATGGTAGTATACTGTGTGAAATTTGCCCGATGCCATTAATATAAGAAAAGTTATGGTTATTATTTACTGTGACTAATCGAAAATCTGGTTAATAGCGGTCTTAACTATGAGGATCCTAAGGTAGCAAAATCAGTTGGCCATTAAATGTGGTCCGGTATCAATAATGTAACGATGGTCTCACTGTCTCTACAACTTGCTCAGTGAAATTGAATTACGCGTGCAGATGCGCGTTGCCTCCAGGGGGACGGGAAACTTAAATTGAAAACCTGGAGTTAGTTTTAAATAACTAAAAAAATAGCGACTAGATAAGTCTACAATAGCAATACGGTGTAATTCCGTCTTATAATCCATAATTTGAGCTCTAATAGAGTGCGTTGAAAGTAATTTTAAAGCATAAAGCCTATGAATAAAGAGCTAGATACCTAGGGGCAATGTAATGTGAATTCACGTTTTAAGCGTAATATTGATTGTAGAAAGACTTTCCCGTGTTTTTCTTAATGGATCTAAATATCTTATTACGTATAGTGGAGTCCTAAGGGTATCGTTAAAGTGTTATTGTAGAAACTAGGTAAGCCCAATAACAACCAATATTAAATTGGAGTTTAATCTGTGAAGATTAATAACTGTTAGTGGGTAGAGGAAATTCAAAAAAGCAAATGCCTTATTGTAATGATGAGGATAGGTTAAATTTAACTAATCTGAAAAGATGCCCACTTTGAATTAGTGTTTATATAAAAATAATAAAAATGAGGATCTAAAAATAAAAAATTTTGTTGTATATCCTTCAGCCAATGAGAGCCCCTCAGCCAATGAAGAGGCAAGAGATTTCTTAATATATTATAGCATTACCGAAGGACTGTCTCTTATTTTATTAATGCTTAATTTGCAGCTAACATTATTGTAAATAGGAAATAATTATAAAATTAAAAATGAAAAACATGCAAAATTTAAAAATATATCAATGGCCCACCTTAAAATTAGATTTTACTAAATCTAGAGAAGATGTTCTTATAAACCCTAATTGGGTAACTGGTTTCATTGATGGTGAAGGTTCTTTTATTATAGCAATAATTGCTAGTACAGGAGCTACTAAAAAAAAAGTATCATTAAGGTTAAGTGTGACTCAAAAGTCACATTCAGTTGGTGTGTTATACGATTTACAAAAATTTTTTGGATGCGGATCAGTAATTCCTTCATCTAAAGATTGCATGAGATTTGTAGTACAAAAAAAAGAAGATTTATTTAACAAAATTATACCTCATTTTATTTCTTATCCTTTAATAACAAGTAAAGGGCTTAATTTTGATAGTTTTAGAGAAGCATCTGAAATAGTAAAAAAAGGTGAACATTTAAACTTAGAAGGGTTAAATAAAATAATTAATATCAAAAATAAAATGAATACAAATAGGTCTTTTGATGATTTATTTAATTATTTAATTAAAAAAGAAATTAAATTAAATCCACATTGGATTCAAGCTTTTGTGGATGCAGAAGGCTCATTTGGTACTTTAATAACAAAATCTTCTATTTCTAAAAAAGTTGTAACCAGAAATAGGTTATCTATTTCACAAAGTACACATGATTATTTCGTCCTTAAAGCAATTAAAGACTTTTTTAAGTCCGGTTATTTAGATCCTAAAGTTGAAAATATTGATAATTTGGATAAAGCTTTACAATGTAAAGATAGTTCATTTTATTATAATTCTTCACCTGAATCTATATTACCCTTTTTTGATGAATATCCTATGTACACTAGAAAACTATTAGATTATTTAGATTTTAAAAAATTCTTTTTATTAAAAAAAGATAAGAGATATTTAACCACAGAAGGGTTTGAAGAAATGGCATCTATTGCTAAGAATATGAATTCTGGTAGATCAGACATATCTAATTATAGAAGAATTAAGTAAAATTTAATCCATCTTTTTAATATTATTAAAGGACAAAGGAGACTTTTATTTTTAATATTTAAATGCTTGAGCCGTATGCGCTGAAAGGCGCACGTACGGTTCTTAGAGGGTGTTGCGTAGTAATGCGTCATAGAACCTCAACAGACCCTTAAATTTGCATGGGGTCTTTATTTATTATTTTTATTATTATTACTTTATATTTATCCTTCGACCGTTAGTCCGAAGGATTTTTTTTTAACAAAGGTAAAAATATAAATAAAAAAAAACTGGAAAAATTGCAAGAAACACTTTAATGGCAATGCCATAAAGTCAATTTGCAGCCGAGCTTGACTTAGTGAATATTATAAAAATAAGGGTCAAGAAGGTTCAACGACTAATAGGTGAGTATCACTAACAATAATCCTGACACGATCATCCGGCAATCTTTTTTAAAGGTTGATGACATAGTCTGAACTTATCTGTGAAGATAAGAAGTAGTGATTTAAAAATCATTACAAAAACAAATAAAGTTTTGATGCAGCTTTACTGTAGTTAGTTATCATATAAATCTAGAACAATCTTGTTTAATAGTGAATAGGAATGTCGATAGACTAAATAGTGGAAACCTTATAAACAAGGTTGGGTTTGTGTTTACCTGATAATTTAAAATTTAAAATCTCAGGGATAGTTGACTAATTGGCAGTTTGACTGGGGCGGTCGTCTTTAATAGAGTAGCAAAGTACATCCAAATATATCAAACTACAAGTAAAAACAAACCTTTTCTCTCCTTCCTTTTTTTATTTATATTTTTTATCTCTTGCTTTTTCATGTTTATACCTTTTGGTATAAACCAAAAGGCAAGAGCAAAAGATAAATAAAAATATAAATTTTTATAATAATAAAAATCCAATTTTTATTATTATAAAAAGCTGGAGGATAAAGTTTTATAACAAAAAAGTTTAATCTTTTTAAAACTATTATAAGTATATTTATATAATCTAATTATGGTCAAATTAATTATATTTATATGGCTTTATTTTAGCTTTAATTAAGGTTTAAATTTTTAATTTTTTATTTTTAATATATAATTTATAAGGTATAGCTAGAAATTGAATGGAGATCAATCAACCAGTGAAGGGTTGCGCAGGGCTCAATGGCGATAAGCATGCTTAACTGAAAGACTCAAAAGTCGCACAGATACGTAAGTAGGGCATAGTGACCCCTCGCTATAGTATGGGATAGACGGGGATCAATTAATAAAAGTTACGCTAGGGATAAATTTGTTGTCCATTTGCTTTGAGAAAAGCAATATTAAATAGGGTGAAATGCAAAAACAACTTAGTTAATAAGTCAATTTGCAGCGAAGCTTACCTAAGCAGTCTTTAATTTTAAGTTTATATTAAAAACCTTTTTATTAAAGAATAAAGGTTAGAACGTTCAACGACTAGAAAGTGAGTATGCTAACAATAATCTTTCCACGAGCGCCCTACGTCTTTTTAATTAACATTTATTAAATGAAACAAAAATGAATAAAATTTACCTTCAGTTTTTATTTCTATTTTATATCTCTTGCTTTTGCGTTAAAAACAAGAGCAAAAGAAATAAAAATAGAAACCAATGAAGAGGCAAAATATGAAACATCCAATCTCAAAAGAAAATGTATTAGGTTTAAGCCCTAATAGTAAATTACTTAAAGAGTATAAAAATTCTCTTCATAAGCTTTCTAAATTACAATGGGAAGCTGCAATAGGATTAATGCTAGGTGATGCTAGTTTACAAACTAAAAATAAAGGTAAAACCTATAGACTTAAATTTGAATGGGGTAATAGTAATAAGGCTTATGTAGATCATGTATATGCTTTATTTGATGAATGGGTATTATCTATCCCCTTTTGGCCGATGAATCTTAAAAAAGGCAGAGGCTCATAAAAAAACCAGATTTAGTCCAAAAGGTAATACAATTATTAATTGGGGTTTTCAAACTATTAGTCATCAGGCTTTTAATCCTTTAGCTGATCTTTTTATTAATAATAATATAAAAAGTATTAAAGAATTTCTAATTAAAGACCATTTAACTGATGTAGGTTTAACTTATTGGTTTATGGATGATGGAGGTAAATTAGACTACCTGCTTCGTTTTTATTTCTATTTTATATCTCTTGCTTTTGCGTTAAAAACAAGAGCAAAAGAAATAAAAATAGAAACAGCTAAAAATAAATCTATTGTTTTAAATACACCTTCAGTTTTTATTTCTATTTTATATCTCTTGCTTTTGCGTTAAAAACAAGAGCAAAAGAAATAAAAATAGAAACCAATGAGAGGCCTAACAGTTTTTATTTCTATTTTATATCTCTTGCTTTTGCGTTAAAAACAAGAGCAAAAGAAATAAAAATAGAAACCAATGAAGAGGCAAAGTTTTACTGACTTAGAAGTATTAAATATGGCTAATGAACTTTCAGAAAAATTCAAATTTAATACTGAAGTAAGATCAAATAAAGGAAAAAAAGTTATAGTTATAAAATCTAATAGCTACTCATTATTTAGAAGTAATATTGATAATTATATTATTTCAGATATGGTTAAGAAATTACCATAATTTAATTTACAATGCAAAAGACGATGACATAGTCTGAACCATTTAGTAATAAATGGAAATTAAGGATAAAGAGCCTTAATATTTAACATTTTTGAACAGGCTGATCGCGGACGAGAGTACACATTGTCTCCGCGGTTTGGCACCTTAAATTTTACAAAAATATATAATATATAATCAAATAGTATAAAAATCTGATATTTCCTATGCTCTTATACCTTTTGGTATAAACCAAAAGGACTCGCAGTTTATACCTTTTGGTATAAACCAAAAGGAGGCAAGAGAACAAAAAAAGTTATATTTAATTATTTTATTAACATTTATAGTTTAAAATTAAGCTATAATATGTCTTAAAAGACAGAAATATTTTTTATAAAAATTGAGCCTCTGCCTTTTTTAAGATTCATCGGCCTGAAGGAAAAATATAAATAAAAAAAAAATAGTAATATATGAACTTAAATAAACAAATTAAAGATCTTTTAGTTGGTTCTTTATTAGGGGATGCTCATATTGGTAGAACTGGTTTAGCTTTTTGGATAATAGATGATGGTCAACAAGTAAAAAAAGGAGGTGTAACTTTATGTACAGATAGTTATAATACCAATGAGGTTAGTTTATTAAGAGAAGCTTTAAAGGAAAATTTTAAATTAGAAACTAGTATTCATAATAAAAAGGTGCTAATGGTGCCATTTATGAAAGAATTTATATTAAAAAAGATGAAATTGAAGCTATTAAACCTTCTTTAGTTCCACATATGCATGATTCAATGTTGTATAAAATAAATGAGAATTTAACAATAAAACAAGATTCATCTGATATCGAAAGCGATAGCGCTGATATGTTTGATATTTTTGACATCGGGGGATCTTAATAGAAATATTAATTTAGAAGTTGGCTATATGCTGGGACCTCCTTAGAGCTTTAAATACACTTGCTTTGCAAGTCTATAAAGATTGGACAATCAGCAGGGAAGTTATTAATATTAGGTGTAAGCAACTGTAGTATTTTTAACCCCTCAACGACTACATGCCAATATCCAGAAGCTTTGTATTTTGTATTCTTACACTGGATAAAGATATAGTCTAACCTTAACTGAAAGGTTAAGAGTATTAGTTTAAGCTTTTAGACTAATATATAATGCGATGTCGACTCATCCTATCCTCCGGGGGAAGAAGCTTGGAAGGGTTCGGCTGTTCGCCGATTAAAAGGGTACGTGAGTTGGGTTTAAACTCAAAATTTAAAAAAGTAAAAGTATGAAAGAAACAAAAATAAATTTAAACAAAAATAGTATTATTAATACTATTAGTCCCTTAGATTTTAGTAAAAAACTTAAGTCTATTTTTATTGGTATCATGTTAGGAGACGGTAGTTTATATAGATCATCTCCTACTTCAAATGTTAGATTTGAAATTAGCTTTGGTCAAAAATATGAATTATTTGCTTTACATTTAGGAGAAATATTTAAAGAATTTATGAGTAATCCAGTTAAAACTTTAGAGGTTAAAGGTAATAATAAAACTTATACTAATTATAGATTAAAAACTAAAAGTTTGCCTTTATTTGTACCATATTATAGCATGTTTTATAAATACAACGAAGATTTAAATAAATTTGTTAAAATAGTACCTGAAAATATTATTGAATTTATGGATCCTATCGTTTTAGCTTATTTAATTATGACAGATGGTAATTTTGATAAGGGTAGAAACAGAGTGAGAATTTATACTAATAGTTATAAAAAAGAAGAAGTTGAAAGATTAGCTTTAGCTATTAATGATAAGTTTAATATATATACTGGAGTACTACACGATCGAAATAACCAATGGATTTTAACCATAGGAGCCAAAAATTTAACTTTATTAAGAAATATTGTAAGTGAATATTTCCATGATTCTATGAAATATAGAATAGGTTTATAAAATACTTTTACTTTTTATTTATATATAAAAATATAAATAAACAAAAATTTAAAAAAGCCCCTTATCTATTTACTTTTGCCTATTATTAGGCTAAAATAGAAGAAAACCGGAGAAATTGCAAGAAACACTTTAATACCCATTTTACTTTAAAAATTACCTTTGTTTTTATTTTTATTTATCTTTTAGTAAAAATATAAATAAAAAGGCTAGAGCAGAGGTCAAAAGGTAGAAACAAAGCTCCGTTGTTTTCAATTTATATTTTTATTTATATTCTAAAAATATAAATAAAAACCCGAGGGTTGCTTTGTTTATACCTTTAAATCATTTTGATTTAAAGGCCACCAGAGGGGAGCAAAAATGGTAAAAAAAAGTCAATTTGCAGCCGAGCATAATTTAGTGAAATAATTATAAAGGTTATATCTTTTGATTATAAAGGTTATGAAGGTTCAACGACTAATAGGTGAGTATCACTAACAATAAGCCTAACACGAATTTCCGGCAATCATAATAAAAAAAAATAAAAATTATGGTTGATGACATAGTCTGAACTTACTTGAAAAAGTAAGATACTTAGGATAAAATACTAAGTGATAACATAATTGTTAATACGACGTGAGTCAGTATGGTCCCTATCTTCTGGAGGGATAATTAGTAAAAGGGGGCAGACCTTCTAGTACGAAAGGATCAATAGGCTGTGTTTCTCTAGTGTACCAATTGTTTGTAATTAATGTAAGGGACTCTTAGTATCTTGAAGGCAAAAGTAAAAAAAACAAAGGAAAGTCCCTGTAACTTTTTTTTTAAAAAGTTCTACCTTTTTAATATAGGATATAGGATAACATTTTATGAATGCATAGTTGGGTAGCCACAAACATAATAGATAAGTGCTGAATGTCTATAAAGCAAGAATCTAACCCCCAGATACTAAAGTTTTATAATATTAATAAAACTAAATTAAGAAATAGATTATTTCTTTATAGGCTATAAATGTAAATATTGTAAAATATATCTTAGTTTAATAGTACTAATTTGTAAAAAAACTTTTAGTTATTAGTCGCTATCTCTATCTCTATCTCTATCTTACCTTTTGATTCTTCAGTTTTACCCGAGGGTCAAACCAAAGGGCAAAGCAGCTCCTTTTTATATATAAATAAAAATATAAACCAAACTACCTTTGTTTACTTTTTATATAATTATAAAAAGCTGCCTTTGCCTTAAAGTAAATACTTGCTTCGCTAGGGAGGAGAGGAAAATATAAATAAATGTAGGTCTTATGGCTGAGTGGTTTAAGCGAGGTACTGTTAATACTTTTTACAGAGGTTCGAACCCTCTTAAGGCCTATAAATTTAAATTTTATATTTTATATTTAACATCTTCTCTAGCGAATCCTTCTGCAAGGGGAGCTGAAGTTTTTATTTTAATCCTAGCAATAATTACCAAAGGAGCGAAGCAATATTTTACTTTTGCTCACCTACTTTATATTTCTCTTGCTTTTGCATGTTTATACCTTTTGGTATAAACCAAAAGGCAAGAGCAAAAGTAAATATAAAGCAAAAGGCGATTCGGCCGCTGCTTTTCCTTCGTTAGCAAAAGCAAGAGAAATATAAAGTTAAAACTTCAGCTCCCCTTGCAGAAGGAGAGATACTAAAAATAATAAGGCTATATAGCCGCTAAGTATTATTATAAAAATAAAAAGCGAGCTTCTGGTTTTCAATTTATATTTTTATTTATATTCTAAAAATATAAATAAAAAACCATTCAGGTTGATAACGTAAAAATAAAAAAGTAAATTAAATTTAAATTAAGCGAGTATAGTTAAATGGTCATAATCCTTACCTTCCAAGTAAGAGTTATCAGTTCAAGTCTGATTATTCGTATGTCTACCCCTTATTAGTTTCTAGTTTCTAGTTTCTAGTTTCTAGTTTCTAGTTTCTAGTTTCCCCTAGCGTTGTTATTTTTATTACTAGCTTAAGTTTCTAACCCGATGGTTTTTATTTATATTTTTAGAATATAAATAAAAATATAAAGTAAAAACCAGAGGGCAATATTTTACCTTTTGTTTATATTTGTATCTCTTGCTTTTGCATGTTTATACCTTTTGGTATAAACCAAAAGGCAAGAGCAAAAGGTAAATAAAAATATAAATAAAAACATTTGGGAAACAAATGAAAGCAAGGGGAAATTAAGTAACATTAAATAATCTCATTAATATTATACTTTTATTTAAACCCACACTCCCTTTTGTTGTTTTTATTACTAGCTTAAGTTTCTAACCCGATGGTTTTTATTTATATTTTTAGAATATAAATAAAAATATAAAGTAAAAACCAGAGGGCAATATTTTACTTTTGCTCTTGCTTTTGCTCTAGCTTTCTGTTGCTTTATATTTAGAGAAATATAAAGTTGCTAGAGAATATAAAGTAATAAATAATAAGAAATCAAGAGAGTCAAAAGGTATGGTGCAGCTAAATAAATTATAAATGTTTCTGCCTTTTTATTAGTTTTCATTTATATTTTTATTTATATTCTAAAAATATAAATAAAAACCATCGGGTGGCTTCGCAAAAAACTTTAATAATCGCTAGGGAAAAATAATAAAGGCCATAAGGAATCGGAGATTTTTCTTTAAAACAAACTTCAAACTTAATTTTCTAACTCCCTAGTTTGCTTATTATTTTTATTATTATTTTTATATCTCTAGCTCCTTTTTTTATTATTATTTTTCTCTAGCTTTCCTTAGGAGCTGCTTTTGTATTATAATAAAAAGCCTTGTTGCTTTGTTACCCTCTGTTCCTTTTGTATAAAAACCAACCTATTGTCCCTTTTGGTTTTCACTTTTGCTCTCCTAGCATTTATATTTTTATTTATCCCTCTGGTTTTTACCATCGGGTAAAAAACAAAATATAAATAAAAATTTAAAAAACTTTTAGTTTTTAAATTGCTAAAAGGTTGTATTTTTTTTTTAAATCCCTCTCCCTTTTGGTTTATACAAAAGGTATAAACCAAATGGCAGTCCTTTGGACAAAGGTGGTTGTTTATATTTTTATTTATCTCTCTTGCTTTTGCATGTTTATACCTTTTGGTATAAACCAAAAGGCAAGAGCAAAAGTAAAAATATAAATAAAAACATTTGGGAAACAAATGAAAAACATGAAAAACGGGTTGCTTTTTTTATAAATAAAAGGTTTGAAACAAAAGCAAGAGACGGTGAAAACTAGCGAAGCAATTTTTATAATATAAAAATGCAAAGCAGCGGCCGAATCGCCTTTTGCTTTATATTTAGAGAAATATAAAGTAGGTAAGCAAGAGTTAAAAATATAAATAAAAAAACGCTAGGGTGCTTCTTAATTTAAAAGTAAAATATAAAGTATCACTAGATGAGAGCAGTTAAAGATTAAGAAAATTTTTATAATTATAATTAAAATATGCCACAATTACTACCATTTTTCTTTTTTAATCAAATAGTTATAACATTTATTATATTATTTAGTATTGTTTATATATTATCTAAATATGTACTACCTCTTAATTTATTAACAAGAGTTATTAGATCATATATTACTATCTTAAGTAAAAAAAATTAGTCTATATTTTGTACTCTCTTTTTATTTATATTTTGTTTTTACCCGATGGTTTTTATTTATATTTTTAGAATATAAATAAAAATATAAATTATAAACCAGAGGGCAATATTTTACTTTTGTTTCAAACTAATTATTTAAAATTTTTTATTTATATAAAAATCTTTCTGTTGCTTTATATTTACTTTTGCTCTTGCCTTTGCCCTCTGTTACTGTATATTTTTATTTAAAAATATAAATAAAAACATCGGGTTAAAAACGAGCAAAAGCAAGAGAAATATAAAGTTGCTAGAGAATATAAAGTAATAAATAATAAAGCAAAGGTTAAAAATTAAAAAGTCGAATCCGAATCGCTAGGCTATATTGCTATTTAGGCTAAAGGGTTTTTATAAATATTAAAATTTTATTTTAGTTATTAACCCCCCCCCCCCTTTGGGGTTTATACAAAAGGTATTGCTTTGCAACAGCGGCTTTTGATCCTTCCAGCTTTTTATAATAATAAAAATTTGCCTTTGCCTTGAAGGCTCAGGCTTTTTACAAACCAGAAGGTAATTGGTTTTTATTAATCCCTCTTTATATTTTGTATTTATATATATAAATAAAACACCGGTAATGACCTCACCCTAGCGATTCTTTTTTTTTATTTACTTCTCTTGCTTTCCAGCTTTTTATAATTATATAAGGACAAAGGTTGCTTTTATATTTTATATTTTTATTTATCTTTTGCTCTTGCCTGTTGGTTTATACCAAAAGGTATAAACATGCAAAAGCAAGAGATATAAAGATATAGATAAAAAAGAGAGGGAGCAAAAATAAATAGGGCAGGTACTAAATTTATTTAAATATAATATTAAAGACTTTAGCATAATGGTTAATGCAGTTCGCTCATAATGGATATTATAAGGGTTCAACTCCCTTAGGTCTTATTTTTATTTATATCTCCTTGCATTTATATTTTTATTTCTCTTTTGCTCTCCTTGCTTTGTTTCTAACCCGATGGTTTTTATTTATATTTTTAGAATATAAATAAAAATATAAAGTAAAAACCAGAGGGCCTTTTGGTTTATACAAAAGGTATTGCTTCGTTTATACCTTTAAATCATTTTGATTTAAAGGCAACAAGTAATTATTGCTACTCCTCTCCCTGCTTTTTATAATAATAAAAATTTGGACAAAGGTGGATTTGTATTTATATTTTTATCTCTTGCTCTAGCATGTTTATACCTTTTGGTATAAACCAAAAGGCAAGAGCAAAAGATAAATAAAACTATAAATGCAAGATAAAAAGCAAGAGAAATAAAAATATAAATAAATTTTAATAAATATTAAAATCAAACTAATTATTTTAAACCAGAAAGTTTTAATATTTATTAAAAACCCTAAAAGGCAAAGGCTCTTGCTTTTTTTAAAATATAAATAAAAATATAAACGCTAGCCTCTAGAGATACAAATTTTTTAATATTAGGAAATTTGTTAGAGTGGTTTAATAAGTTCGCCTTGAAAGCGAATGCTGATAAATATCAGCCGTGGGTTCGAATCCTACAATTTCCGTAAATTTTTGCTTCCTTTATTTATATTTTAAAAAAAGGAGTTGTTTAAAAAGGCAAATTTTTTATTTCATTTAGAATGGAATGCCTTTAAGACTAGTCTTATTTTTATTTTACTTTTGCTTTATATTTTACTTTTGCTCTTGCCTTTTGGTTTATACCAAAAGGTATAAACATGCAAAAGCAAGAGAGAAATATAAAGTTAAAATAAAAATGTAATTCTCCTTCGGTCCTTCGGTCCTAAGGAGAGCTAGATTCACGTTTTAATCGATGTTTAAAACATCAAGATTTAAACAATGTAGATTAAATAATAAAATAGTTCCAATATTTTTATTTATTTTACTTTTTACTTATAACCCCCCTAGCGACTTAGCTGTTTATACCTTTTGGTATAAACCAAAAGGGGGGCTAGGGGCCAACTAGGGAGATACTTTCCTACTGGAAAGCCTTATTACAAAATTAGTATATTATAATAATACATCGCAACTGCCCATATTTTAAAGACAGGAGATAGGAATTAAAATAAAAGCATCTAAAATAATAGTTAATACTTAATACTCAATACTCCATATTTAATATTTAATACTTAATACATAATAATTAACTATTTTCTTTTATCTCTTCTCTTTCTTTTTTTTAGAAATCTTTTTAGAAATCTTTTTAGAAATCTTTTTAGAAATCTTTTTAGAATTCTTTTTAGAAATCTTTTTAGAAATCTTTGTTTTTAGTTTTTAACCCCCGATGCTTTATTTATATTTAATTTTCCTCTTACCTTTTTATACCAAAAGTATAAACATGAAAACCAAGAGGAATATAAATAAAATATAAATAAAACAGGCTGAAATCGAATACCCCCCTATAACCGAGATTCAGTCAAGGCAGCTAAAAAATCTAAAAAGACCTCTCTCATAGACGACTACAAAAAAAGTAGACAATGCGTGGTACCCCCCCTATAAAGACACAAATTAAAAATAATAATAAAAGAGAAGCTAACTAATAGTTAAATAATTATTATTAATTTAATTTTTTACTTCTTGCGTTTTATTATTTTATTATTTGTATTATTATCTCTCTTGCCTAGCGATTATTAAAGCAAGTTTATATAAAAATAAAAAAAGCTACCTTTATTTTTATTTGTAAAATACAAATTTCACCTCCTTCCAACTTTTTATAATAATAAAAATCGGCCTCTGCCTTAAGGGCTCGGCCTTAAGGACAAAGGTAGTTTATATTTTTAATAATCGCTAGGGAAACAAAAGCAAGAGTAGGAACAAAGGGGGTAGCAAAGCAAGTGATATTTTTATTTATATATAAAAATATAACTACAAAAAACAAGACTTAAAAATTTTATTAAATTATGCTTTTTTTTAAATAATAGTAAATTAAATACTCTTTCTTATTTAAACTTATTATATTTAATATTATAGACTTGCAACCTTCTATTTATTAGTTTTTACTTTATATTCTCTAGCTTTTGCTCCTACCTTTAATTGTATTTTAATCTCTTGCTTTTGCTAGGATTTTTATTTATATTTTTATCTCTTGCTTTTGCATGTTTATACCTTTTGGTATAAACCAAAAGGCAAAAGCAAAAGATAAATACAAATATAAAGGAGTTATTGCTAGCGAAGCAAGCTACTTTTTATTTATATTTTATAAATAAAAATATAAACAGAGCTTCTGGTTTTCAATTTATATTTTTATTTATATTCTAAAAATATAAATAAAAACCATTCAGGTTGATAACGTAAAAACCAGAAGCAAAAGTAAATACAAAAGCTAGCAACTACAAGTAGATAAGTATAATTAATATTATATATAAGAAATAAAAATTTAATACATCTAACATTAAAATTATATATGAATACTTATATTATGGATTTAAAAAAACAAAATCTTAATAAATTAAACGAAAATTTAAAAAATCAAACTAATAAAGATCTTTTAAAAAATTCTCTGTTTAATCATATTGAAAATTCTGTACATATTAATACTACTACAAAAATTTTACCTATAATAAAAAAATTAAATAAACAAATATCTCTCTTGTTTTCACCGTTGAAAACTAAAGGGGGTTGCTTCCAAACTAGTGGAGAGGCTACTTATTATTATAAAAATAATAATAAAAAGATAGATAGCAAAAGTGAATATTATAATGGAAGACAAGAGTTACAAAATATCAATATAAGTCAATATACTGGTATAAAAAAAGGTAGTTTTATTCAATACAATAAAATTATAGGTTATAACTTTAATAATTATCCAAATTTACCTATTTCTCCTTCTCCATCACTTCAAAGAGATTGGTTTATACAAAAGGTAGAAACTAAAGCTAGAGCAAAAGAAAGCAACCCTCATCAGTCCTTAGTCTTGTTTTCACCGTTGAAAACCAAAGGGGTTATGGATTCGTTTTCACCGTTGAAAACCAAAGGGAAAATTGGGAGAGGCTATAACATAGGAAAGACGGTAAGTAATGCTAATGTAAAGGTAGGAATAGGTAAGGACAGTAGTAAATATATTAGAGATAGTTATAAATTATTATTATATTTCTTTAAAAGCATGTATGGTTTAATCAGTAAACCTGTATATAAGTTTACTTCCGAAAAAGTGATTATTCAATTATTTTATTATTTAAATATTCCTAAGAAAAAGGTTTTAAAATTATTTGCTATTTATTATATAAAATCTTTTAAAAAATTGTGGTTTTTAAAAAGAAGTCAACATAATACTTTTAGAAAAGATATTTTTAATAAAAATAGTTTAAATAAATTTGGTAAACCAAAAAGATTTTTTGTAAGATGAAAATTAAAAAAAGCCATTTCTAGATTAAAAAGTAAAAAAACTAATATTAAATTATTATTTTTTAATTTAAGAAAATTTAATTTAAGTAAAGTTTTCTACTCTAAATTTAAATTAATTTGTGATATTTTAAGTAATAAATTTAAAAAACCTGTTCAATTAGAATTAACTAGATTACATTATCCTTATTATGATAGTAATATTTTAGTGAACCTGTTATATTTAAATATTAAAAATAAAAGAAAAAAATCTAGAATTGCTATTCAAAAAATTTATAATAAAAAAGCTGTTAAAAAATTAAATGATCCTAATTTAAAATCTATTAATAATATTCCTGCTTTCTTATCTGGACTTAATATTAAAATAGCTGGTAGATTAATGAGAGAACCTATGATCCCTAGATTAACTACAAAAATTTATGAAAATGGAGCTACTGCAACTGGAAAAGTTAATTATTTAGATATAGCAACCATTACAAAAAAAAATAGAAAAGGAGCTTACACTATTAAAATAACATCAGGTCAAAATTTTTTTTAATAGAAAAACCCCCCCCCCCCCTTCCTTTTAAACAAAGGCAAATATAAATAAAAACTCTACCCCTCTGGTATAAACCAAAAGGCAACAAAAGCTAGAGGGGTGAAAACTTAAGCTAGAGGGGTTTAAACAAAAGAGCAAACATCCGGTAGCAAAGCAAGTTTCAAAGCAAATAAAAACTCTAGTAGCAAAGCAACTGGAGAGAAACTAGGTAATAACTAATTAGACTATATAAAAATAAAAGAGGGTTAAAATTCTAAACCTTTAATTATTTAAATTATATATTTATAGCTTTGCAACCCTTATTTTGTATATTTTTATCTTTTGCGACCTTCGTTTATATTTGTATTTATATCTCTAGCAACTTTATATTTCTCTTGCTTTTGCTCGTTTTTACTTTTGCTCTTGCCTGTTGGTTTATACCAAAAGGTATAAACATGCAAAAGCAAGAGTAAATAAAAATATAAATTCAAAAGGCAAGAGCAAAAGTAAATATAAAGCAACAGAATGCTAGAGCAAAGGTTGTTGTAATACAACCAAAGGGCCCTCAGGTTAAAAATGCAAGGAAAGCAAATAATTAGTTTGAAACAACTTGCTTTGCTTCCAACTTTTTATAATAATAAAAATCGGCCTCTGCCTTAAGGGCTCGGCCTTAAGGACAAAGGAATTTGTATTTTAATCTCTTGCTTTTGCTATTGTTTATATTTTTATCTCTTGCTTTTGCATGTTTATACCTTTTGGTATAAACCAACAGGCAAGAGCAAAAGATAAATAAAAATATAAACGCTAGAGGGTAATAAGGTAAAAACTATGTAATGTATTTTAAATAAAAATAATTAAGGAAAACTTAGGTATAGCAAAGCAAGTCTTTATTTAAAAACAACCTTTGTTTATATTTTTAAGATACAAAATATAAATAAAAATCCTTGCCCTCTGGTTTTCTTTTGCTCTGGTCTTGATGTTTATACCTTTTGGTATAAACCAAAAGCAAAAGCAAGAGTAACCTAGAAACAAAGCAAGGAGAGGTATTATAAAAATAATAAAGGAAGAGCGCTAGAAGATATATCTTAAGAACAGGTTTGAATTTGTGGTAACTATATACAGAAAATTATAACTTATACCTATCTAGCGATTTTTACTTTTGTTTATATTTGTATTTATCTTTTGCTCTTGCCTGTTGGTTTATACCAAAAGGTATAAACATGCAAAAGCAAGAGATAAAAATATAAATAAAAACTTGCTTCTTGCTTCTTGCTCTCCAACTTTTTATAATAATAAAATTCGGCCTCTGCCTTAAGGGCTCGGCCTTAAGGACAAAGGTAGCTTCGCTAATAATTTTAAAATTTAACACTTTAGTTTGTTACAATTTTTATATAATTATGCTTTAGCTTAATTAAGTATAATTGTATAAAACTCTATAAGTTAAAAAAATATTTGCCTATATCTACTAATAATATTTAAATATAACTAAGTATAATATTTTTAATATTATCGGCTATTCTCTGGCCTTTATATTTATCCTCTCCTAGCTTTGCAATTATTAATAAAAATCAGTTTCCTTTATATTTTTATTTACTTGATATTTCTCTTGCTTTTGCTCGTTTTTTACCCGATGTTTTTATTTATATTTTTAAATAAAAATATACAGTAACAGAGGGCAAAAGGCAAGAGCAAAAGTAAATATAAAGCAACAGTCAAAATATAAATAAACTGACAGTTCTCCGAAGGGAGTTGCTTTGTTTTTACTAATTAGTTACAGAGGGCTCTTCTTGCTTCGCTTCCAACTTTTTATAATAATAAAAATCGGCCTCTGCCTTAAGGGCTCGGCCTTAAGGACAAAGGAATTTGTATTTTAATTTTAAAAACTAAAAGTTTTTTAAATTTTTATTTATATTTTTATCTCTTGCTTTTGCATGTTTATACCTTTTGGTATAAACCAAAAGGCAAGAGCAAAAGATAAATAAAAACGCTAGGGTAAGGTTAATAGTAAGATAGAGCTAAGAATAGCTAGACATTTTTATTATTTTTACTTTTAGTATTATTAAAAACAATAAAAAAAACAAAACAAAACACGGTTTATAGAATTATACATATTTAACCCTACGCTATCTAATATTGAATAATTATAGTTAGCTTGTTATTTGTACTTTTAGCCTCTGAAATAATAAAGCAAGGCCTCTTTACTATTTTATATTTTTATTTATCCCTCTGGTTTGTAATTTATATTTTTATTTATATTCTAAAAATATAAATAAAAACCATCGGGTAAAAACTAAATAAAAATATAAATCGCTTTGCTTTGCTTCCAACTTTTTATAATAATAAAAATCGGCCTCTGCCTTAAGGGCTCGGCCTTAAGGACAAAGGAGTTTGTATTTATATTTTGACTGTTGCTCTTGCCTGTTGGTTTATACCAAAAGGTATAAACATGTAAAAGCAAGAGTAAATAAAAATATAAAGCAACCTTTGTCCAAATTTTTATAAAAAGCTGGAGAGTAAATTAAACAAAGGTTAATAAAAGTATAGTAATAGGGGAAATCTGATAATGGTTAATCGGTTATATTTGCAATATAATTATGATAGTTCGAATCTATCTTTCTCCAAATATATTATATGTGACCCCTAGCGAAGCATTTGCTTTATTATTTGTTTGTACCCTTTCATTTATTATTTGTACTTTATAGTTACTTTTGCTCTTGCCTTTTGCCCTCTGTTACTGTATATTTTTATTTAAAAATATAAATAAAAACATCGGGTAAAAAAAGAGCAAAAGCAAGAGATAAAATTATAAATAAAAACCATCGGGTGGCTTCGCAAAAAACAAAGCAACAACCTATGTTTTATAAAACCAGAGAGTTTTAATATTTATTAAAATTAAAAAGGAGCTACTAGGAGCTACTAGGAGAGTGCAAGTAATAAATTGTTAATATTTGTAATAATGTAATAATAGAGGGAGTATCCTAATTGGTTAAGGAGCTTACTTTGGGAGTAAGATGTTGCGCGTTCGAGTCGTGTCTCTCTCGTTTATAATTTTATAGTTTTTTATTAAAATCCTTTGTTTTGTTTTTACCCTCTTGCTTCTTGCTCTCTTGATTTTGTTTTCACCGTTGTTTTTATTTATATAAATAAAAAAGAGAAGGTAGCAAAATAGCAATTGTAAGAGAATTTTAGAATTTGAGATCTTTTCGTATAACGGTTAGTACGTCTCCCCTTCAAGGAGAAAACATTAGTTCAACTCTAATAAAGATCATATGGTGTATATAATTTTTACCCTCTCTAGCTTTATATTTGTATTTATCTTTTGCTCTTGCCTGTTGGTTTATACCAAAAGGTATAAACATGCAAAAGCAAGAGATAAAAATATAAATAAAAACGCTAGAGAATATAAAGTACACTGATAAAGCTAAAGGAAAAATATAAATAAGGAGGTTAGCTGAGTGGTATAGCAGTAATTTTACACATTACAGACAGAGTTTCGATTACTCTACTTCCTATAATTTAAAACCTTTTCCTACCCTCTCTTGCGTTTTGATAAACGAAGCAATACCTTTTGTATAAACCCAAAGGCAATAGTTTTTATTTATATTTTTATTTAAAGAGATAAAATTATAAGCTTGTTTTCAGATTCGCTAGGGAAAGCATCGCAAGTAGTAGGATAGGACACTTGACTACATTTTCTCTACTACTTTTTTTTTGCTAAAAATTCAATATCTCTTACATAGACTTTACAATTGGACACCCTTTAAATCTTGTTTTCCATCGGACCATTGCTTCGCTACTCCTCAGGACAAAGGTAGGTAATTTGTGAGTAAAGTTAAACACAATAAAAAAGAATAAATTTAAAATTTATTATTTTTAATAATAAATAAAAAGGGTAGAGTTGTATAGGACACTTGCCTTTTACATAAAAAAAAATAAACATAATGTAGCTATGTAGGTAAACTTTTAATTTTAAACAACAAATTACTAGTTTTGAATCTTAGCGTTATTTATTATATCAGCCCTCAGGTTATAAAGTGAGGCTTATTATCTGCAAATTTAATACGTTATATTAAAATAAAATATAATCTATTAAAAAAGTTTTTACCCGATGTTTTTATTTATATTTTTATTTAAAAATATACAGTCAAAACCAGAGGGAAAAAGAACATTTATTAAATGAAACAAAAATGAAAACAAAAATGAAAATGAAAAAAGGGAATAGTATATTATGGATTGTTGTTGTTGTATGTTTATTTACTGGTTTATTTATTTTTTCTTTTATCTTTGATAGTAACAGATTAACTGGTTTTGTTGTAGGATATATTATTTCTTTTTTGGTTTATTTATTAATTTATTTTTTATTTAAAGAATATAATAATTGGTTTGTTAATTTTTTTAAAACATTAAATTTAAAAGATGTTATTAATGTTTTTTTATTTGTTTGAGGTTTAATTGTTGGTTTTAATTGTGGTATTTTTGATAGTTTTGAAATTAATTGTCAGGGTAATGATGATAATATTAACAATAAAGATATAATAGATAATAGTAATAATAAAGGAACAGAAAAAGATAAAATGGAATCTTATAAAAACTCAGCAATGTTAGAAAACAGTAATTTAAATACTAAAACAACTCTTGATTTAGATGCTCCACACACCTCAAATTTGTTGTCTTGGTTATCTGATAAATTTGAACATGTAGATACTATGGGGAAATTAGCTATTTCTCTGCTTATTGGAAAATCTATATTGTTATCTTGTTTAACCTCAATAACCTTTGCTATATACGGAGATTATTTTTTAAATAAATTTAATATAGAAGAAAGGTTTCCAAAATTAGCAAATATCATAAAAATAAGAAGGAAATTTCAAAAATATTATATAATATTAAATATACTTCTTATGGTATGTGTTATTTTAATGGAAGTAACTTTTAGTATTGCTGTTTTAGCTTTATAGTTTATAATTTATTATTTATAATTTATAGTTTAATAAAAAACACCCCTAATTTTAGAATATACCGTCCAATACCCGATTATATTAATAATATAACTATGTTTATATACTAATATCGTTATATTAAACCTCTATCATTTATATTATATTAATGAATTTAATTTATTAAATAAAGAGCTACAAAGTTATTGAACCTTTGATCTTTTGTATTTGCAATTTAAAAATATATTGCCCCTAATAAAAATTAATATAAATATTAAAAATAAAATAATTTTTTTAATATTTATATGCTTTAAAAATTTATTATAAAAAAGGGATTATATATTAAATTAATAAATAACAATAATATATTTATTTAGTTATTTTTATATAAGGATATATAATATATAATTATTTATATTTTTATAAAAGTAGAATAAACATATATTTAATAATTTAGTATTATAAAAATTTTTATTTAAATAGTAATAGTTATCAATATAAAATAGCGAGATGGTGTAAAGGTTAACACAACAGTCTCATGAGCTGTAATTTAAGATTCAATTTCTTATCTCGCTTTTAAATATAATCGCCTCAGGGTTTATAAAGTTGAACATCTGTTATTCATTTATTCCCTTATTTATAATAATATCAGTATTTTTGCCTGAAATTACTAATAAATATAAGTATAGGAGTATAATAACAAATAAACTAAATTAACAAAACATCTGAAAATTCACAATTTATCAAATATTATACTATTTTTAATGAGTTTTATAATCGGTATTTATCTATAAAAATATATAAATAATTATAAAGATAAAAATAGAAATCAAAAATCAGTATCTACTGTTAAAAACTTATATTATAAAAAAAATTATATTAAATATATAATCTACAAACATATAATTTATTTATAGTCTTTTTTTAACTGTATTTTATGCATTGTCTATTATAACTTCTTTATTTATATAATATTTACTTAGTTATATCTTAGCTTATTACAAAAAATGTACTATTACCTACTTTGACCATCAAGTATTAAACCAATTAGTTTTTATTTTTAATGTAAATTCTTTAGGGTTGAGTGTAAACTTCAGTTATATTAATCCAAAAAACATAAATAGTATTAATACAAGTACAAATTATAGCACTACTACAATCTACAACTCAGCCTACAACATCTACCTCATCTACTCCTTCTAATACCTCTGCCTCTTTATCTTCTTTACCCTCTTTAAATACCTCTACATATACCACCCCTTCTACAAGTGGAAATAAGAATGAGGTATCAAATGCTTTAGTTATAGGCAACTGGGTAGGCTGGTGGAGTAACTATGGCTAAAAGGCTCCAACTTTAGCCGGAAAAACAGTTGGCATTGCTGGAGGTATTCTTGCAGGAGGTGCAGGTATTATAACTAAAGACATAGTAGGAAACTTAAGTAAAGACATTGGAAATAATAAGTTCTCAAGTAGAGTGACTTTTTAACTTTTACTCTCCAGCTTTTTATAAAAATTTGGACAAAGGGTATTTGTACCCTTTTTATAAGAGGGCCTTCTGGTTTTTAATTTTTATTATTATTTTTACTTTTGTTTATCTTTTGATTGTTATTATTTATATTTTTATTTATAAATAAAAATATAAATAATGAAACCAGAGGGCTCTTGTTTTTACTTTATATTCTAAAAAATAAAGCATAGCAAAAGCAAGAGTAATATAAATAAAAACCATAAGGTAAAAAACAAAAGCAAGAGTGGAGTTATTTTATTTTAACAGGTGATAACGTATTAGATCTTTAACAATGTTAGTTGTCTTTCAAATTTTACAATTGCTAATTTGATATATAGTAATATATAACTTAATAGTTATTAATAAACATACTGCAAAAATAGAAAATTTTGTACTTAAAATTTTTCATTTAAACGTAGTAAATTATTTAATTAAATTTATTAAATACAGTCAAAAGAGTAGAAAAATAATATTTATTAGTTTATACTATTAATAATCTTTACTAATATTAATTCTTATTACTATTTTAATTTCTTTGTTGATAAATTTGAGACTATTGTAGGTATATATAATGAGAGACAGGAAAAATACATAAAAAGAAATTAAAATAAAGTATTTTATATTAATTTTTAAATTTTTATATTTTTTTATTTTTATAAAGTACCATTGTTTAAAAAAACGTTATTGGATGAGTAGCTATAAATCTTAAACCTTTGACAAAATATACCTAAATAATACTTGATATTTTTGTTTGCTTTTGCTCGTTTTTCAAACAAAACTTCAATGCCAATAAGTTTCATATTTATATTAACATACCACTGAATATGATTATTAGTAAAATTTTTAATAATTGTTTGGCTATTAATTAATATAAAAATATTAATTAATAAACCTATAATCAAAATTACTAATTAATATAGAGAATATAAATAAAAGTATACTTATATCAGATATATGATTAGCTAATACCTCAATTGAATAAGCAACAGATACGGGGTAGCAAAGCAAATATTGGTTTTAATACATCAAAAATATAACTTACTATTTTATTTGATATGTCCACCATACCGAAGGACGAAGGACAAAGGACGAAGGACGTCTTACAAAGGAAAAAAATTGAAGGACGTATTAGAAGGACAAAGACGAAGGTTAAAATTTTATTTAACCCCGTATTTTTAAACCACTTTCTGTACTTAAATAAAAATTATATATGATATTAATTATAAAAATAAAAAACTAAAATTAATTTAGAATATTGAATAAGAAACTATCATTACTTTTAAAAATAAATTTACATATTTTATTATTTTTTTTAATATTTTTATTTTTATTATATTATCATTGTTTTTTATTGTTTTTTTTTTCATTGTTTGGTTTAATTTTTTAATTGTTTTTTTTTTTGTTTTTTAATACTGTATGTTTGACTTTTTAAAGAGCAAAAGTAATAGTAATAAAAAAACTAAAAATGGAAAACAATTTGCTTTACTTTAGATACCTAAGGGCAGAAAAAAATTGAAAATGCTTAGATTTGAACTAAGAACTCTTTATATTGACAAATAAATACTATACTAATTTAGCTACATTTTTTATTTTGATCTTAATAGTAAAACAAGTTATAAAATTTTAAATTAAATATCCTTATTACACTACTACTATCTAACCAATTGGTGTTTTCGGAGCTAGCTTCTCTTTATATGAAAAACAAAAGCAAGAGGAACTGACAAAATGTCCTAAGGTTTAAAAATTGTAAAATTTATTGATAATAGGGTTAAAAATTTTTTTTATAATAGGTTTATTTGTGAAGTGTAAATTACCTCTACTATTGTATTTTTTTTTTTCCTCTATTTCTCCTCTTTGATTTTTGTTATTTATACTTATGCTTTTGTTTTTATATAAACAGGCCAAAGTTTTTAGATCTTTTTCCTCTTCCATTTTTAAAGGAACTAAGACTTTTAGCAAATTTATATTTTTATTTTTAAGTAGGTAAAAATAAAAAGCAACCGTTATCAATAGGATTACATTAAGTGTTAAAAAAATAGGGAGAGAGATAGGGGGGTTGATGAATCTATACAGACAAGATAGCTATACTAAATATAATTTCTACTGATATTATACCTAAAACTATTAAAAGATTAAAGATTAAATAGTACCTTTGAAACTTACGTCTTAATTTAATAATATTAGCTAACCTAGGAAATTTCTCTTCTAATTTATAATTTTCAATAAGGAAATCCCCAGAAATAAAAAAAAACTATTGAAATTAAACATGATAATAAAACAGACTTATTAATTAATAAAGATATAGCTAATTTTCCCATAGAATCTAGTTTATTATAAAGATCAAGTATTAAATTAAAGTTAAAAAAAAGAGAATTATGTAAATCGTCATCAGAACTTTCAGCATTTGAAGTTGAAGATGACGTTGAAGAAAATATAAAAGAAGATAAAATTTTTACTGCCTCATCAGCATTACTCATATTTTTAGCTATTTCTTTCCCTATTTGACTTTTAAAAACTTAAGGCTCAGATTCTATTAATCTTTTTAAAGTTCTACTAATAGAACCTTGTTCACTTAGCACTAAAGCTTTTTCTACTTCTATATTTTTTGTAGCTCCGCTATTTCTTGAGGATTAGTAGCTTTATCTTTTTTTTATTAATAAAGTTAATAAATTTTGCTGTTTATCGGATAATTTAGCATGTTTATTACTGTATTCTATTAAATATTTTTTATATGTTTCATTTTTTATTTTCTAAAAAAAAAACTACTAATAAATAATTTTCTAGCTTCTTCTTGTAATTTTTTTGTTTCTTCTAACGCTTTTTTTAAACTTTCGTTTAATTTGCTTGTTTCCAAATTATAACTTTTATGGCTTAAATATGCAACATAAAGTATTTAAAAATAAAACAAAAAACAAATAAAATTTAAATATTTTTTTATTTTTATGATATTTGCTAATTTTGGAAACCTTTCTTTTATATTAAATTTATTTAAAAAATAATCTTTGGATATATGTCTTTCCTTTCATTTGGTCCAAATAAAAAAACTGGAGTAAATATACTAAAAGACAAAATTACTATTTTAGTAATTATATTTAATAGTAGATTTCTGTCTAAAAATAAAAGTTTCTTTTATTTTTTAAGTTGTTAAATTTGTTAAATTTGTTAAATTTGTTAAATTTGTTAAATAGTTAAATAGTTTTTAATTTATGCTACTCCTATATTATTCTAAAACATAACCATGCAATAGAAGATAATATAATTATTAGAAATAAAAATTCTATAATAATATATATAACTCTAGTTTTTGTATAGTAATAAAAAAATTTTTAGAATTACAGAATGTTTTTTTTTAAGTAATCTAAAAAATTTTTATTCTCAGAGATATTAAGTATTAAACAATATATAAATATGTTAATACTGCAAAGTAAAGCTATTATTGTTAAAACTAATATAGCTAAAGAAATGTAACAATAGGAGAGGTATCCTGATTAATATTTACATATATACCTAATGATTGTAAAAGTTCTATTAAATTTTTCATTCTTTTTTTTTGTTTTATTTTTTTTTTTAATAATAATCAACATTTTTAATGTTAAACAACAAAAATATCCTTATATTTATAATTATAATTAGAAAGAGCTAGTACTGAATATAGAGTGTGTTTTTAATTTAATTTTTAAATTTATATATTAATAATAATCAATAATTTTAACCAAACAAAACCTTTCTAACCTATGTTTAATTGGGTTTCATATTAACTGCGAAATAATAAATAGAATCTTAAATTACAGGTATTTAGGATGTTCTGTGACCGTTACACCTTTTCGTTTTTTATATTTAACCACCCTTATTTATTCTGGGGGGGGGGGTTATAATTAGTACATTTATTCATTTTTGTTTTAGCATTTTTCACCTTTAATTAAAATATATAATAAAAAGTAACTAAACTTGTGGTTATAAATATTAATAACTTTAACCATTTAGGTTTATTAAATTTAAAATAATTTAATGCTTCTTTGATTTGTGTAATAAGAGGCATTAAAATTTTAATGAAAGTTACCTGTTTACAGCCATTTTTAAAGAGAAATTTAAAGTTTTTTTTATTTACAAATTATAAGGTTAACTTTGTAAATAAAAAGAAATTAATAATTATTATTGCTAATAAAAAATTTATTGCAATAATACCTTCTATTATTATAGTGATCTCTGTACTTTTTGTAAAGTAAATTAAAATTTTTTTAAGTTTAGGGTATTTTGATTCAATATCATATTTAGATATTAAATATAAAGAAAGAACATACCCCATAACATTGATAATACATAATAAAACTATTAAACTTAAAACAAACATTGAAAAAGCATATACTACAATAGGCTCTGGATTATTTGTTACATTTTCTGGATTTATTATTTTTAAAATAAAGGGAAAAATAAAGGCAGATTTAAAATTTAAAACAATCTTAGAGTTTTTAATAGGAAATAACCTGGAAATTTTTTGTTTCCAACCTTCTGGTTTACAACCAGAAGGACATATAGAAATACTAAAATAAAATATTTTTATCTTATTCCATTTTTTCATTTTCATTTTTGTTTCATTTTTGTTTCATTTAATAAATGTTCTTTTTCTTTTTTTTTAATTAATTTTGCCTCTGCCTTAGGTAAATACCAAGGTAATACTAATTCTTTATTTATAAAATAATAAGTAGTTCTATTTATTTTTCTAATAAAATATTCATTTTTGTATCTAATAAAGTATCTATCCAACTAAAGATTAATTGACCTTCTTTAAAATATTGAACTTTGTTAATAAAGCTTTAGTAATATTAGTTGGAGTAACTATTTTATACTCTAGATTGATCCATTTGTTTAATTTACCTTTGTCCCTCTGGTTTATAATTTATATTTTTATTTGTAATTCAAACAGGTAATGCCTTAGCACTAATTAAATTAAAATTTTACTAATAAAATTAAATTTTAACCTTTTATATTTCATTTTTAATGTTATGAATTAATCTTTATTCCTTACTTAAAGATTTTTAAATTTTACATTATTACAAATATTAACTTTTTAATTAAAATTTTATACTTTAACTTTGAGATCTTTGTTACCTCTTGTTTATTTGTTACTTGTAGTCTAATTGTAGTTACTTTAAATAATATTCGCAATTATTAGGTAGGGGTGATATTCTTTTTATTATAAAAACTTATAATAAAAATTAATCAATTTAAAACACAATATTAATTTTTGTAATATTGTTTCGGTAGAACAGCTAGCACCAGGTCAGATTGGCATTTAACCGCTTAATAAAATTAATAGCACCTAATAATGAAGACACTCCAGCTAAATGTAAACTAAATATAGCTAAATCTACTGAACCTCCAGAATGTGACTGGATTCCAGCTAAAGGTGGATAAACAGTCCATCCTGTTCCAGCTCCATTTTCAACTAAAGTATATGATTCAGTTAAAAAAAATAAAACCCATTTGTAGAATTATAACTGTTAACCATTGCTCAATAAGCTAAACTTCTAGCTGTAATTATTTCTTCTAATTTAGGTTTAAGAACTAAATTCCATTTGTTGGATTTTCTAGAAAATCCAACAAATCTTACGAATGCTAGAGCAGAAGTTAGGGGATTAATATTTGTCAATTTTTTAAAGATAACTACCGTTTGATATATATTTATTTTACCAAAAAAATTTGGAGAGTGCTGACGTGTTACCGATTTTATACGTTATTTAATTAATTATTCGCGGTCAATCAGTCTCTTCTTTTGAATCAGTTGTTACAGGGCTAATACAGTGTAAATTTAAAAATTAAACTTACTTAATTAGTTGGCTTAATTAGGCTATTAAGTTATTCCTATGATTTACAGCTTCCCACGGTATTACCATAGAATTAAAATCCTTAAAAATCACCGTTAGCATTATATAAATAATACCAACCTTTACGGTCATGAGTTGGTTTTAATTAGAATTTCTCAATTCTTATGGGCAAGCAATTCACCCATACCATATTTTATATTTTATATACTTATTTAATTTTTTTAATAATAAACTTAAATTACTTGTTTCTAACACTTCTACTCTGTTTTTAAATCATTTAGTAAAATTTTACTAAGTGATTTACCATCAAATAAACTAATAAATTTAACTACCATTTTTTTCATTAATATTTCTAGTATATTAAATTTAAAACCAAATTATTAAATTTAAATTAATTATCTCAAGCTATTGGTTTTATAATACTAGTTTTATAAAATTTACTCTATTTTTTTTTAAATACCATCTTTATATTTATATTCTTGATCATTAATATACCTAATAATAGTATTTAATTTATATTTTATTGTTCTTTATATCTGTAAATGAGAATATTTTTTTTTATTTTTGATTTTATATTTTTCTCATTTACCTTAATATTATTAAATTTTCAACTAAAAAAAGTTAAATTACCTATTAAACTAGCAGGCTAATAATATTTCTACTATTTAATATAAATGTTTGACCACTTATTAAATTTTTACTAAAACTACATTCATATAATATTTTAAATTTTATAAATATAAATTAATCCTATTTATAGTGTATCCTATTTTTTAAAATATTTTATAATAAGTGTTAACTATTTTAAAACAAATTAAATTAATTATAATATTTATTCAAAAAAATAATAATATTTCTACTACTAAAAACACATAACTGCTTTTTATATATAAATTAATTAATCTACCCAATAGCCATTGTAACTCTCTTATTTGTGTAACATATTTATTTTCTTTATTTATAATTATGGTAAAATATATTATTATATTACAAAAACACCCTAAAGAAAAGATAAACAAATTTAAAAAACATAAACATAATAACACAAACGGCGGTATACTAGGATCATATAAATTTATACCATAAAATTTTAAAATTTCTAATAAAAACATTTTTGTTTTATTTAATAATTGTTGTTTTTTCTTTTAAATTTTAAACAAGTAATAGTTTTATACGTTAAGTGTCCTAAACTTCTACTTTTATTTGAATGTTTTTTTTTCTACTCTACCTAGCTAAGCTAGACCAGATGATCGCAGGGTAAAAGAAAACATCTTTTATCTTCTATAATTAATTATAGAAAAATTTAAATATCTCTACTTTTATTTGAATGTTTTGCTCTAATTTGTACCTCTTTGCCTTTTTCCTCTGGTTGTAAGGAGGAAAATTTTATAAAATTTTAGATTTTAGTTATCTACCTTTTTATTTATATTTTATATAATTAAAAATATAAAGAATGGTTTGTTTCTAGTTTTACCCAATGGTTTTAATTTATATTTTTATTATATTCTAAAAATATACAGTCAAAACCAGAGGGCAAAGCAAGCTACAGAAGGGATTTAGATTTTTTTTAGATTTTTATTCTCTTTATGTTTGTAATGTTTTGTAACTTTTAGTTTGGAAGCAACTTATTTTTTTTAAACTTTACTCTTAAATTACCTACCTTTGTCCTACCAATAACACTAAATTAATTTAAACGGGTTAATTAACTATAATACAATAAAGCATATGTAGATGTGTGTAAAGTATCTAGAATAACATAAGGAAATAAAAAAAAGCACCAGCTCCAATTATTCTCCTTTTTTATTTTTATATCACTTATTCTACCTACAATTTTTTTAATATAAATTTTGGTTAATTTTTTATATTACTAATAATATTTTAATTTTTAATTTAAACTTAAAAAAATATAAAATTTTATTTGGCAATAGGGAATAAATAAAAGATAACTAACTTATGCCCTTTAATTATTAAAATTTAAAGTATAAACTAACCTTTTTTAATAAAAAATTTAATAATACTATTGATTTAAAGATATAGGGTGGACCGCAAGAAAATGTAGGCCATATACTAAAAAGCTCATAAAATATAAAATACTAAAACCTAAGCATATTAATTCAATAGCTATAAATTTTTTATTAAAATTTATATACCATCTAATATATTTATTACTAAAGAAATTTCTAATTTTATCACTATAAATAAATACTATAGTATTAACCATAAATAGTACTATAAAAATAAAAATAAAAATAGATAACAAAAATAACAGTATGCTAATAAAATATATCTGGTCAGCTAACAATTCGTTAGAGTAAGTAACAGATACAGGTTCTAAGATAGGTTTTAAAACTTTAAGTAAGTTTTGTATTAAAATTTTACCTAAATCATCTATACCATTCATATCTGGAATAAATTTACTTACAGATTCAGATACACTACTTCCTACTTCTTGAGATGAAGACCCTGAAGAAGTTGAACTTTTATTTATATTTTTAATAAATTCAGATAAATTTAGCGCTTTATCCTGACTAATATTATAGCCTATATCCTCTGGTTTACTTTCTAAGATTTCCTTCCAGCTTTTATAATGATTTAAAATATAATTGGGGTCATTTATTGCGTTACTTAGTATTTGACTCCCAGCGTCGGATAATATTGTAGTAGTTACTATAAAGGTTTTACTTCCTGCACCTCCAGATTTGACTAAGTGCGCTAATCTAAGACTCCCTGTCCCATATATGAATATACTTCTTATGGTATCACTTCAAGTTCCGTTTGGTAATATTTTAACATTTGTAGTATGCTTAATTTCGCTACTTGTTTTGGATATGTCAGTCATTCAGTTTACCAAATCAGTATTTATTTGGGGTTCAAAAATATAATAAATAAATGAAATAAATATAGATAACAATTGAGATAAAAATAAACTAATAACAAAAATTAGTAATACTACATCCACTAAAAAAATTAACTTGTCTTTTAGAGTTAAATTAAAAAAATAAATTAGTATATTAAAAAAATCTCCTCATACATTTGTATTATTACTATTACCTTTATTAGTTTTGTTACTATTGTTTTGTTGACTTTTGTTTTTATAAAAACATCTAACCAGATTAAAACTAAATGTAGAAATATTTGTATTTAAAACAGGTAATGCCTTAGCACTAATATTTAATATAGGTTTTGTATTTTTCATTTAGATACGGCAGGAATTGAACCTACTATTTTTACAATTTAAGCTAAACCTATTTAAATAGCTACGTATCTTAAATTTTGTTATATCTACTTTGATGATTTTAGGAATTTAAGATTTTTATATTTTATCTACTTTTATGATTTTATGTTACCAACCTGAGGGTTTTTATTTATATTTTTAGAATATAAATAAAAATATAAATTGAAAACCAGAAGGATTTGATGATTTTTAGATTTTTATGATTTTTAGATTTTTAGATTTTTATTCTTCTCTTTGATGTTTTTTGAAATAAATATATTTTATAATAATTTACTTACCTTTGTCCAGAGGATTTTTATTTATCAGTTTTACCATCGGGTTGCTTTGCCACCAGAGGGCAAAGCAGCTCTTGCTTTTGCTCGTTTTTAATATAAATAAAAAGGGTTAGAAGAGCTAGTAAATAAAAATATAAACTAGCGAAGCAAAGGTCCCCCAAATGGCAGTTGGAAAACAAGAAAAATGTTTATAATAACGTGTCCAATTGTAAAGTCTATGTTAAATTTTTTGTGAAATTGGGTTTTTTTGAAAACTTTTGTAAAGAATATATAAATGAATTGTCTTATCCTACTACTACTACTTGTTAAATATTTTAGGGATCTCAGCTTTATCTGTTTGCGGAGAACAACAGATAAATAAAAATATAAATAAATAAGTGAAGGAGCTTGCTTCGCTATTGCTTTGCTTAAAGGAAGGATATTTTAATAAATAAATTTAAGATTAGGGGAGATAAATAATTAATTTATTTTTATTATAGAAAAATTATAAACCAATAATACTAATTTATTTAAATTAGGTTAGTTAATAACAATATAATAAGGCGGTAGTAGATGTGTGTAATGTATTTAGAATCACATTAGGGAATATACCAAAAATAGTAGTAGGTATTAGTAAACTAAATAATAAAAAATATTCTCTTCTATTTATATCCTTTAAAGGAGGTAAATAAGGTGATAAGTTACCATAAGATAATCTATTATATAAAAAAATAGAATAACAAGCCGATAGAACAATACCTGTAGCACCTAAAGAAGCAATTATCGGATTTTGTTGCCATATACCAATTAAAGACAATTGTTCACCTAAAAAATTCAGACTTAAAGGTATTCCCGTATTACATAATGTAAATACAAAAAATAATATTGTAAATACTGGCATATATGTTACTATACCTCTTATATAATTTATTATTCTAGTTCCAGTTCTATCATATATTACTCCACCTACACAAATAAATAAAGCTGGACTAACAAAACCGTGAGCTATTCCTAATAATATGGCACCTTCTATTCCAGGTAAATTATTAGAAAATAAACCTAATACTACTACAGCCATATGTGCAACACTACTATAAGCTATTAATCTTTTAGTATCTTGTTGAATAATAGTAGAAAAACTAGCATAGATTAAAGAAACTATAGCAATAGTTTGAATTAAAGGACTAAAATAATTAGTAGCATCAGGTAAAATATTTATTAAAACCCTTAAATAACCATATGTAGCTAATTTTAATATGGTTCCGGCTAATAAAATAGATCCAGCTAATGGTGAATCACTATGTGCTTTAGGTAACCAAATAATGAAAGGGTATAAAGGTGTTTTTACAGCAAAAGCTATAAAAAAGCCTAACCATAATAATTTTTGACTATCTAAACTAATATCATATAAAGAAATTAATTGAAAATCTGTAGAACCAATATAATTATATATTACTAATATACTTAATAACATAGGTAAACTACCAGCTAAAGTATATAAAAAAAACAATAAAGCAGATCTAAATCTATCTGTACCATGTCCAAATAATAGTATTACTATAAATAATATAGGTAAAACACTCTCAAAAAAAATATAAAATAATAATAAATCTAAAGATACAAAAGCACATATTTGTAATGTTTCTAAAACTAAAAAAGATATTAAAAAAAATTTTAAGTTTGTAGTTATATTAGTATAATTAGACAATAAAGCTATGGGTGTTACAAATGTTGTTAATAATACAAAATATAATGAGACCCCGTCTACACCAAAATTTAAATGACAAAAATTTAAATGATTAAATTCTGAAACAAATTGAAATTGTGTAGTACTAGAATCAAATTCATACCATAAAAATAAAGATATAAAAAAATTTATTAAACAAGTTGTTAGCGCTATCTGTTTCATTTGATTTTTACTTTGTAGCTTTTCAGACATAGGTAAGATTAATAAGGAACCTATTAAAGGTATTATTATTAATAAAGTAAGCATTTTTGATAAAAGTTTTATTCTTATATATTTTCTATTGTTTATTAATTATAGCTATCCTAGTTAATATAACCAGTTTAATATACCTAATTTAACTAAATATTTTTTAGCAACTCATCACCCTCTGTATCCTTTTGGTTTATACAAAAGGTATTGCTTTGCAACAGAAGCGTTCTAGTGTTTATATTTTTATTTTGTATCTCTTGCTTTTTATTTATATAGCAAAAGATAAATAAAAATATAAATGCAACTAGAGGTTAGTACATCTATAATTTGTAACTAGATAAGGTTTTGAATATTTATAATTATTATATTTAACATTTAAATTAATTTTTTATACTTTAACTTTGAGATCTTATTACCTTATGTTTTTTTTTAGTAGCTATCTAATTGTAGTTAGTTTTTAATAAATTTTGCATTTACTAGCGATTTTTAGAGCAACCCCTATGTAACAACCATTCGGCTCTAGTTTTTGTTTTAATTTTTATTTATCTTTTGCTATATAAATAAAAAGCAAAAACAAGAGATACTAAATATGCTAGCAAAAGGTTAAAACAAAAAATTAGGGGTGGTTTCTTACAAGAAATAAGGAAAATTTTTATTTAATTTAAAAAAAACTCTTGCCCTATGGTTGTTTTATAAATAGAGAAGTTGTAAAACAAAAAAAAAAGCAAGAAAATTATAAGGGACAAAGACGTATAAATTTCAATTGCTAAACCCCGAAGGCTAATAATAATAGATAATGCCAGGAATCGAACCTGGTAATTTTGTTTTTAATTAAAACTTTACCTATTTAGCTACATTATCTTTTTACTCTGAGAAATAAAATTTATCACTAATGTGTCCTTATACTCTACTCTACTTTAGTGAATCTTTGGTTGTATTTAGAGGACAAAAAGAGTACCTCTAATTAACATTTCTTTATAATACTTATTGAATATTATTATAGATTATAGTAAGAAAAAAAAAAATAAATTTTGTTATACTATTAATACAACTCTACATTAATAATAGTATTCATATGTATTCAATTATAAATACATATTTTGTATTAATGTTTAATTATTTTATGTGTTAATTTTATATAATTCCTATATAAAATAGTTTTATGTTTGTAATAGTTTAAATTATTAAGATACTTGTTTTTTTTTAGGTTAGGGTTTGAGGATTAGGGGTATATTACATTCTTAAATATATAAAAAGTAAAATATTAAGTTTTATATTAATACTATACTTTAAGTTATGATTAAAATACCGGTTATAAATATTACAAATAAACATAAGTAAATATGTTTAGCAAAATATTTTTGCATTTGTTCTTTGTTTATTTCTTTATTGTTTTTTGCTACTAAAAAGTCTTCAAGTAAGCTTCTAATTAGTTTAATTTTTACTTTAGATAAATCTATATTAGCATCTGTATCCATTAATAAGATTATATAACCTACAGTATTATATACTATAGTAAATATTATAACTAAAACCCATAAATAAAGTAAAAAATAATAATTTAAATTATTAAAAATAAAGGTAAATATATTATATTTATATAATAAAAAAGAAATTAAACTTGTGACTATTATTTTTAATAATTTTAACCAGTTAGGATTTTTATTTTTAAATTTTGTAAATACTTCTTTGATTTTTTTAATAAAAGGATATGTTTGTTTTTGAA